TAAATATGGCTAACAAATGGAATGTAATATCTGTATCTTAGCTTTGTATTTCGCGCAAAGCTCGGTTGGGCTTGTGCGCAACTAGCCAAGTCTGCAAATGTATATGAGCTGATTTGCAAATTTTGTTTTTTAAAAAACAAAATTTGCAGTTGTTGTGTGCCGTAGCGTAGTCCGCAGCACGCGCAGCTTGCTCTCTAAAACGTAATAAAAGGTTTCGCTGATTTGATATGCTACCAATAGCGTTGAAATCGGAAGAGCTTTTGCTGATTTGCTACACTACCGGCTATGACGCGCAACGCGCCCTTTTGAGGTGAGTTTTTACTTGCGGCAAAGCTAGAGCTGCAGTAACTGGAGGCCACATGCCTTAGCGAAGCAAGTCTGCGAACCAAGCTCTTACGAGCAAGCATAGGCAAAGAGAGCAGGTTTTCTGCTAACAAAAGTTTTTACGCTGCGCGAGCTTTTGCTAGCGTAGCAGCCCATTTGTAGTTGATTTGCTACAACTGCGGCAAGAGTCGACAGCTCTATTGCAGCCTATAAAAAGAGCTAATTGTATTGAACAACTAGAATTAACCTAAAAGCCAATACCTACATCAGAGCCCTTTAAATAAAATTTTTGGTCTAATAATTTTTTTAAAAAAAGAACTTTAATAGAAAGGCTTATTTTAGTTTTTCTTCAAATGTTTGCAATAACTTGCAATACCGCTACGAACCCGTCCGATTTCGATATAGCCTACAAGTTGATTAGCCCATAGCCACAAATGTGTGCGAACCGCTGTATTTCGGCTTTTTGGATATAGATAATAAATAATATTTATTAAAGGTAAAGAATCTTTTATCATAGCCTGCATAGAACAGTAAAAGAAGCCACCCGTTTTAGAGAATTTTACTTTCTAAAAGGTTAGCCGACACTTAGAAACTAGCTAGTTACTCGACCGACCGCAGTTTTTCCTCCGAATGTTAACTTTTGCCCCCGCAGTCTGCGAATGAAATGAGCAGGTTTTGCCCCCGCAGGCTGCGGCAATTTGTTCGTAGACGGAAAACCAACTTCGGGGTCAGCGCAAAATGCGAGGGAGCCTTCGCAAACTACGGCAAGGGTGAGCCAGTTTTGCCGCAGCTCATGCCACAGCCTGCCAACTTTTACTTACGTAAAATTTGCTCATTTCATTCGCAAACTGCGGCATAGGCAAAGTGAGCAGGCTAGCTCTTAAGAGCTTGGTCGTAATAAACTAAAAGCAGCCTTTTATGACAAAAGCTTTTCGGACCCACTTTGCCGCTCTACCTGCTGCGTGAGTCTATAAATAAATAATTTTATAATAAAAAAAATGCTGCGAGTGAATGGATTGGCCTAATACATGAGGCGCTAAAATGCGAAAAAAACTAATGGCATCCGCGACATATTAGTTTGTACCTCAAAGGCTGAAAAGCCAAAACCTACTTTAAAAAACAAATAATGTTTTGTTTTAATAAGTAAATTAGAAACTCAAGGAATTGAAACATCTTATTACTTGAAGGAAAAGAAATCAATCGAGATTGCGTGTGTAGCAGCGAGTGAAAGCGCAAAAGCCTAGACAAATAACAACAAAGTGGAAACGCATGGAAACGCGTACTTAAAAAGGTGATAGTCCTGTAAACTTTTTATATTTGTCCGCAACCTGTGAAGTAGCCTTCGCAGATGTTTTTAATTCGGCGAATTTTGTCGAATAAAGGGGAACCTCTCCCAAGGCTAAATATTGTATTAGGACCGATAGCAAACAAGTACCGTGAGGGAAATCTGAAAAGCGATAGTGACTTAACTATGTTGAAACAGAACCTGCAACTCGTAGCTAACTAAAACACTTAGTTAAGCAAAGTTTAATAAAGTGGTGCCTTTTGAATCATGCGCTGATGACTTTGTGTTAGATTGTAGTTTAACTTGTTAAAGGTAAGCATCTTAATTGAAAAATTTATACAACTAGCACAAGACGCGAAGCGAAGAGAGCTTTTTTAAGCCAAGATGAAGAGCCTCGAAAGGGGCTTGGAAGTCTGAAGCAGTTCACGTTGCAACGTGTTTGTATGAGCTTAGAAAAGAAGCGAAATACTAATCGCTCTTCGCAATATCTCGTTTCTCGCGAAACCTGTTTAGGCAGGGCGCTATAATTAAAAATAAGCTAGAGATGTAAAGCACTGTAAGACTGAGGGGAAAGAAATTTTTACTGACGTTTTGCAAACTCTGAATTCTAAGCTTATACAAATAGCAGTCAGTCGGTACGGGACAAGCTGTATACGACGAAAGGGAAACAGCCCAGACTATAGAATAAGGCCTGGAAGCGTAAACTAAGTGAGAAAGGAAGTTATTGTACAAAGAAGCGTTGGACGTTTGATTAGCAGCATCTATCGTTTAAAGAAAGCGTAATAGCTCACTACGTGAGTACAATAGCGCCGATAATTTAACCGGACTAAGTTTACCGCCCATTTCATAGCTAACGAAACGTTAGGGTAGCGAGACGAACCATACATCGGAAAAACTTTGTCGGTAAGACTAAGTAAGATATTGGTTGTGATTATATCAGCTATAGTAGCTAAAAATTGAGCAATAAAAACTCAAGGATCGAAAGTCCAAGGTTTCTTAGACAACGGTAGTAGATCTAAGGTGAATCGGCCCCTAAGTTGTATAAAGACAGCGATGGGTAAAGTTGCACAATATGGCCCCAAGTTGTTTAAAGACAGCCACAAGGCAATATATAAGGCGGCGGGTTAGTTTGTGACTTGTGATATAAATTAAGATAAAATTGTACCTCAATACCTTTGCACCTCGTGCGAAGTTCAATATTTTAAATTATTCACTGCTGGAAATAACAAACATACTTTAATAACCGTACTCAAACTGACACTGGTGGACAAGTAAATTTTACTAAGATTAGGCCGTAAACGCCCGTAAGGAACTCGGCAAATTACACTCGTACTTTAGAAAGAAGAGTGGCTACTATTGAAAGATAGTAGCCCCAGAAAATAGGGGAGGGCGACTGTTTACTCAAAACACAGGGTTCTGCTAACTTGAAATAGGACGTATAGAATCTGACGTTTGTCAAGAGCCGTCAACTTAAGCCGAATGATGTTATTATCATTTTGTTAAGGCACGGTTATCGACCGCCGTAACTATAACGGTGTTAACAGTAGCGAAATTCCTAGGCATTTAATTGGTGTCCTGCACGAATAACGTAACGATCTTCCTACTGTCTCGCGGGCGTTGGCCGTGAAATAAGAATGCCGGTCCAAATACCGGCTAAGATCTCCAAGACGATAAGACCCTATGAAGCTTTACTGTAACTTAACATTGCTGCAGATTATTCGTCTTATAGTAATAGGCGGGAGTCTATTTAGAATAGACGCCACTGGAAAACCGCTAGACTAATAATTAGCAGCTCATCTATATTGAGAAAGTGTTTGGCGGGCAGTTTATCTGGGGCGGATGCTGGCTAAAAGGTAACGCCAGCGTGCAAAGGTTAGCTCAGCAAAGTCGGAAACTTTGTGTAGAGCGTAATAGTATAAGCTAGCCTGACTATGAGACTTACAAGTCGAATTTGGGACGAAAGTCTGCTATAGTGACCCTCGTGTCTTGAGTGGAAAAGCACGAGATCAACGGATCAAAGTTACTCTAGGGATAACAGCGTTATTCCGGCCTATAGTCCATATAGAAGCCGGCGTTTGCGACCTTAATACATCGGGGCTTTAAAATAGAAATGTTTTAAGAATGCATTTGGCTATATGCTGAGACCTCCGTTTCTTAAAAAGAATGCAGACTTCACGAGGTTTAAGTGCTTGCATTGTTATATGTAAGTTAACGTTTACGAACTTAAATTGAGACTCATGAATGCGGACAATCAGCAGGAAACCAAATCTATTGGCACAGCTTGCAGGACTTTCGCCGCAGTTTGCGAATGTAATGAGCCAATTTTCTGCCCCTTGCCGTAGTTTGCGAATGCAATGAGCAAATTTTGCGCTGCCCCTTGCCGTAGTTTGCGAAGGCTCCCTCGCATTTTGCGCTGCCCCTTGCTTTTGCTGCGGGCAAAAGGGGCAAAATCTGCTCATTTCATTCGCAGACTGCGGGGGCAAAAGTAAGAAAAGTTTGCTACGATAAAGCAAAACCAAGCCTCAAAAGGGACGAGCAGGCGGCTTTCCAACAAGTTTATCTCAATAGAAAGTAGGATCCTCAACGACTACATGCCAAACAACCTAAAGATAGGTTGATGAGATAGTCTAACGCTTGCAGGTAACTGTGAGATAAAAGACCATTAGTTTACAATTTTAAATTGCAAAGTTTGTAAAGTATTAGCAGACTTCTTTTGAAATTCGGTTGAAACTACTGTGACTTTTATAAATACATACAAAAAAAACATGACAATATACAAAAAAAAGTCGATTATGCTGCTTTCCAAAAAAAAGGACGTTTTGCCCTTGCAAGAAAAACAAGAGGCTTTTGTGGCCAATTGCAAAACCGTATTACGGCGAAGATTATCTGGAAATAAACTGATTGCATATAAGGAAAGGCTGTCATTAACAACCATACAAAAAGAAGTGCTAATAGGTACCTTATTAGGTGATGCTAGTATATCTTGTAGGTTAGGAAAACCAGTGTATTCTGTTAAATTTGAACAAAAACATACGCAAATTGATTATATTAATCACTTATACGAGGTTTTTGAACCCTTTGTAGGCACCTCGCCTCAAATGCGAACAATTATTAACGATTACCATAAAACCCCGGGACAAAGCTGCTGGTTTAGGACTTATTCGCATATCAGCTTGAAATATTACTATGATATATTTTACGTCGTAAACGACGTAAATAGACGTGTTAAACGTGTACCAAAAACCATAGCAAAGCTACTTACACCAAGAGCATTAGCCTACTGGTACATGGATGACGGCACCGCAGCCTTCGATAAAAGGAACATTGGTAGCTTTGTCTTAAATACGCAAGGTTTTAATCATGCAGATCATAAACGCCTGGTTTTGGCTTTAAAAATAAAATTTGGTATAAAAGCTACTATTTTCAAAGATAAGACCTATTTTCGTTTACGTATAGCTAGCGAATCAAAAGCTATCTTTTTGAGTTTAATCCGAGAGCATATAGTGCCTAGTTTTATTTATAAGCTCGGCCGAGTCCTATAATAACTAGTTAAATTAAAATTATTGTCATTGACTATATCTTTTTAAATGTATTTACTAATTCCTCCGATGTCGACTTTAGACGTCCTCAAGCTGTAGAAGGTTTGAAGGGTGCAGCTGTTCTCTGCGTAAAGTCTAACGTGAGTTGGGTTTAATCCGTAGAAATACAGGATTGATTCTATCTGGAGATTTCAATAACATAATTAAATGACTGAGGGTAAGACTCCATTAGTACGAAAGGATCTTGAGAGTCCATGCCGCTGGTTTAGCAGTTGTCTTAAAAAAGGCATTGCTGCAAGGCTACGCTTGAAAAGCTAATCGCTGAAATCATATAAAGTGAGAAGCTCTCCTAAGATGTCATTATAAATCGCAGTCTACTACTGCGTAAATAGGTTAAGGGTGCAAGACTGGAGACAGTTTCAGCCACTTAATACTAAAATTCTTTTTTTTCCCTCCGCAGCATTTGCCTTCAAAGGCTCTGAAGGGAAAAGAGCTTGGTCTGCGAATTATGCTCACCCTAGCGGAGCAACCCGTAGTTTGCGAATGAAGCTTTTGCCCGCAGCTCCTTCGAAAGAGCGTTAGTGACAAAGTTTGCCGTAGCATTTGCCTTCAAAAAGGGAAGCAAACATGCTTTGAATCTTGCTTACTCATTTACCGCAGCATTTGTCTTTAAAGGGCAAAGCAACACATGCTTTTACGAAACTTGCTCACTTTTGCCTCAAAAGGCACTTGCCTGCCCTAAGAGCCTAAGTTTTCTTTTCGGAAAGGCTGCGAAGCTACAGCGAACATGTAGCGTATTTTGCTGGGGACAAAAGGTGGGCAAAAGTTACATTTGCTAAGATCAAAAGCTTAAAATAGCAGCTGCAGTCATGCTGTCATTTTTTATTATGCCTTATTATTACAAAATCTTTAAAAAAACTTGCAAGCACTTTTCAAATGTTGCAAAGTTTCTCTTAAGCTATTATTTTTATATAAGCTTGTTAAATTCGTTTTTAGAGCTAATTATTCAAAATTTTGTTTCTTTGGTTCACCTAATTGTTGGGCCCGTCAGTCCCGGCCTAACCTTTTTGTTTTTAAATATAATTTTTTCATTTTTTTTTTTTCTTGTGTCCAAGGGTTTAACCACTTTTGTTAAAACGGATGAGCAATTGCAAAGTATCTTCAATTTTTTAACCCCTAATTTAACGAATCTATTTTTGGGTTCTATTAATTACCTAGCCTCTAGAGTTTTACATTTTTACGAAATCGGTTCTTCTCTCCTCTCGAAAAAACTGCTCACTTTGTCTAAGCTTGCTTCATATGGAGCTTGGTTCGCAGGCTGCGGCAAAACGCCAAAAGAAGCTGTGGTAAAAGTAAGCCAAGAAGCTACTTTAAAGGTAATTTTACACGCCTTTATTATAATCGCAATGTTTTTAGTTCAAATGACTTTAGTTAGTCCGGCTTATGCTATGGGTATAGAAAGCCCTTTTGAAAATTATTCTTGCGAAAAATCTGCTCCTATAGATTCGCAGACTGCGGCAGAGGCCCCTGAACCTTTGCCCGAAGCTCAGAAGCAATCCTTCAGAGAGGAAGTAGACGGGTCTAAACGAAAATTCAGGGAAGAAGATGCTAGTAAAAGTGTAGGAACCGGTTTGGTTGTCAAAAGAGCTAAGGAAAAAAAATACCGGATGACTAGTACGGCTAAGCTTAACAGTTATTCACCGGTAGATATCCAGTTACGGGCTCTCGTGCGGGAAGCTAGAAAAAATGTAGGACTAAACATAACAAGGCTTGAAAATATGACGTTCCGAATATATGAGGATAGCTTAAATACAGCCAAGTTAGCTTTAGAAACAGGTAGCTCACAGTTGGAATCAAGAAGCGCAGCAGAAACAAACCGCAGGTTGATTGCGTACGGTAAAGAAGCGAGGACTGGTAGAAACACTCTTTTGGATGCCATGAGACGCGAGGGTATGGCTAAAATTGACGAAGTGGAGGCTTTTAGAGCAAAGCAAGCCTTGGCAAACCATGAAAAAAATTTAAAAACTCTTTTGACTTTAGAAGAGTTTAAAAATCCCGCCGATTTTTCGTCTAGATGTGGTGAATCGGATATGTTTAAACAATTACAGGCTTATTTTAAAAAAAAGCCAGATCAATTCGATTTACTGCCGGATTCTTATTTTAGTGTCCGGCCTAAAAACGATTTTGTCTTTCCGATTGTAGCGGAACCACTTGCAGGGGTTGAGGGCTCCTCTTCAGCTTGTGCAAGCGACATTGATAAAAATTTGGCTAACTTGGGGGTAGCAACAGCTTTTGATTTAAACTCGGCCAATCCCCAGTCGATATTACCTCTTAACGAGCACATGCTTGTTAACGGTGATTTAAGTGAATCTGATGCCGCTACCATGGCTGCTTCTTTTTTTGACCTCCTCCAATAATTTTGCATTCTATGCAAGTTGAAAGGCTTCAGGAACTTGTGTATAGAGCTTTTGCCCCTTGCAAAGCTACCCAAGGTTTTTCGTAAGTAAACGTTTGTGCCAAGCAAGGGGTAGCAAAATCCGCGAACATGCCTATGCCTCCGAAGGGTCTGCAAGCCCTCTGCGGGGACGAGCAGATTTTACGAAAAGAAAAGTTCTCAGACTACGCCTAATTTGTTCGTAAACTGAAAACCAACTTTTACTAACGAAAAATTGGCTCCTTTCCGCAGCCTTTGCCGCAGCCTGCCAACTTTTACTTACGTAAAATTTGCTCATTTCATTCGCAAACTGCGGCGAAAGGCTGCGGCAATTTGTTCGTAGACTCACAAACTTCGGGGGCAGCGCAAAATGCGAGGGAGCCTTCGCAAAATTTTCTTAGCAGAAAATTTGCTCATTTCATTCGCAAACTGCGGCGAAAGGCTGCGGCAATTTGTTCGTAAACTCACAAACTTAGGGGGCAGCGCAAAAGCAAGAGGCAGAAAACCTGCTCACTTTGCCTATGCCTGCTCGTAAGAGCTTGGTTGGCAGGCTGCGGCAAATTTGCTCATTTCATTCGCAAACTACGGGCTGCGGCATAGGCAAAGTGAGCAGGTTTTCTGCCCCCGAAGTAGACTGATAAAGGGCAAATTAATACATTTTTATTTGTATGGGGCCGAAAGCTGGCTTTGGTCAGATAAGCTGCAAAAAAGCAAGTTATTTTTTTTAAAAAGCAAGTCTTTTCTAATACAATTTTAACTTTTATAATACAATTTTGAATGAGGTTGATTGTGCCTTACTTCGATTGCGATCTTTCGACATTACGCATGCTAGTTAAAGTGGTAACACTTAGCGCAAAGGGTAGGAATTGCATGACCTGGTGACTATATTAAAAGCTTGAATAGCAATAGATGTATTTTGTAATATAGAGCTGTCATGCGCGATTAGTATAGGTAATAATGCAGTTATCTAGACAATTATCGCTAACCGATTCGAGAGGGTGATCGGTACCAAAAGCCTAGTAAGGGCTTTCGGTCATCAGACCGCAGCAGCGTGGAATATTTGCCAATGGGCGAAAGCCTGAGCGAATCGAAAGAGTGTAGGATTGAAGGAATTATCCGTAAACTACTAATGCTAGAGAATAATCAGAACGTATCTAGAGATTAGAGCGGCTTAATATGTGTGCCAGAAAGCTCGGTTATACATGACGCTCGAGCAATGAAGATCATGACTGGGTGTACAGTGTCCTTCGGCAAAAACTTGTGTGTCAGCGGCGCGTGGAATTAGCAAGGGACCGATAAAATGGGTAGATCTTACTAGGAACGCCAATTGCGAAGGCAGCGCGCTGGGGCAACACGGGAGCTTAGGGACGAAGGAACAGGTAGCAAAGGCCATTAGATACGGCTGTAGTCTGTTCTGTCAACGATGACCATTACCTCTCTAACTTTGTTAGAGTGTAAGCTAACGCGCAAATGGTCCACCTCAATAGTACGAACGCAAGTTTAAAATTGAAACAATTTATGCGCAGTGAACCAACGCAGTGGATTATGTTGATTAATTCGTAGCTACGCGCTAACCTTACGCAGTTTTGGATGTTTGTTTATTTTAGCGGAATTGCTAAAATTACACGATCACAGCCTTGCATGGCCGAGGTCAGCTCGTTTTATGTAAAGTTCGGTTAAGTCCAGAAACGAGCGAAACGCCTATTTTTACTATACTAATTGTGGTCAATGCCACAAAGTTCCAGTAAAAGACTGCTGTTGATAAAACAGAGGAAGTTGGCATCATCTCAGGTCCTCATGAGGTTCATAACTGTGGCTTCGAAACGTAATACAAAAGTGATCACAAACAGTAGCTAGGGTGTATTGAATATAAAGCCGGAGCGAATCTGTTAAAAATCACTAAACGGATTGTTTTCTGCAACTCGAAAACATGAAGAAGGAATTGCGAGTAATCGTTCTAAAGAACTGGAACGGTGAAACTTGATATTCGCTGGTTATAAATAGCCCGTCAATGCCAGGTAACTAGCCTAATAGGAAAAGCCATTCTGATATTTTACCCTTCTAAAAAGCGGCTTTCTATACTTTGGAGAGCAGCTCAGGCTAAAATGCTCAAAAGGTTTCATTGTTAGGCTCGGGGCTCGGCATAAGTCGTAACTGGTAATCGTAAAGGAATTTGCGGTTGAATTTAATTTTTCTATAGGGTCCAAAAAGGTGGCGTATAACGCCGCAACCTACCGTCATTTGCAAAGAGTCTTCCGATTGCAAAGCTATCTATAGTGTAGTAAGCTTATTAATAAGATTATGTTCCAAAGTTTGGTAAAGCCGTTCAATTTACTGAGCGTAGCGTAGGTTTTAGTTACTCAGGTAAAGCTACAGACTGGGTTATCTCAAGAGGTAGTAAAGATACCTAAAGGATAAGTTTATCTTAACTAAGTTAACAAAAAAGTAATTAAATCTAAATCACTCGCAATTTGATTTAGATTTAATTGTTATAAAGAACCGAAAAGGTGAAACTGGTTATTTGGTGATTATATTTTAGATAGCCAGTTAATGCTTGATAACTAGCCGAATAGGAAAAGCCATTTTGGTGCTGTTGCATTACATTTAATTTTCGTCTCTTTATCCACAATTGGACTATTGATATAATTAACCCCTATTGTAATGTATTTGCTCTAAATATTTGCCGTAATGGCTTGTAAGCTAGACAACAGCCGCGTTAAGGAGTTTACTTCTCACAATTTTTTATAGGCAGCTCGGTTATAAGCTTGCTTAAATGTAATGCTTTTTATAAATAAATACTACCCTCGACCAAGTTCTTACTAGCAGGCAAAGGGTAGGTGAAGAGCAGATAGAGTCTTAAGCAAGGAATAATGAGCTACTACTGGAATTTGTGCAATTTGCTACCTATACATTTGCTCAAGTTTCGGAGCATGCAAATAGCTAGTAATAAAGCAGTCATGCATGGTAAATAGTGGTATATTCCGATCATTACATATATTATGCCATATTAGTGCATCCATAGTATGAATAAAATTGGCTACACTAGAAAAAGCAGTCTTTATAGGGTTCGAAGTAATACTTTCTGAAGGCTCCAAAAAGGTTGTAATCGTTTTGGAGCCTTTTCCCACCCCTTACAGTATAAATATCAATAAGTTTTGGTTTAAGGTCCAATTAATTAGTACGACTTGTAAAGGCATTTGTCTCAACGTCAAAATTAGCAAACTCCGTAAACTTTTGTCCCGAAGTTTGTGAGTCTACGAACAAATTGTTTCGCTTTGGGTAAAGACCCACAGCAAAATTTGCTCATTTCATTCGCAAACTGCGGCAAAGGGTAGCAGGCTGTAAATGTATGATTTCTAATTATTATCCGAATTGTTATTTGTTTTATATATTGCAATCCTTTACCATTAGGTTTTGTTTTATCAATGATTTTTTTATGGGCTTTAGAAAAACAAAATGCGGAGTATAGTAAACTATCAAGTGTCTTGTAAAGAAAAAAGTCAGTATTATTAATAAATAGCCCCACGTTTTTTAGGCAGAGTCTAGTAAAACACAGGGTTTATTCTAAAATAAAAAGGTTCTTTGATTACTCTTCACGTTTTTTAGTCAGGGTACAGAAAAACCCAGCTTTCTTTAACTTATTTTACTAAAAATTAACGCTCTTAGACGCTATTTGGCAGTATTTTATTGCAAGCTAAGACCCACAACTTCGCATAAAATGCAAAGTTTTTACTTTTTTTTTGATTTAACGTTATCTGCTTCGTAAACTGAATTATAGAAACTTCTTTTTTGCCGATTTTTGAAACAAAGAACAAAGATTAATCGCTATATTCGCTTTAATACTGTGGCTTAACAGTCACACCGCGACCCTTTTACCTGTAATTAGAGACGGTATTTAATAGTTTTAATAGGTAATGGGCAGGGCAGAATTCGCAGACCAGAAACTGGGCCGTGAAAGCGAGCTAATTTATCCGCAGGTAGTGTAACAAGTCTGCAATTCTTTCGGCCTTTGGCTGGCCTTTGCCGCAGCCCGTAGTTTGCGAATGAAATGAGCAAATTTGCCCCAATGCCGCAGTTTGCGAATGAAATGAGCAAATTTTCTGACCCTTTGGGGGGACGTTTAATTCGAGGTAGCACAGTAATTATGCAGAGAGATTTAAAAAATGCTTAATTGGTAGGTTGGGTTTTTTGGTCACCCGGAGGTAATTTGCAGACCTTTTGAGACCAACTGTGGGTCATTTGCCCCTAGCAGAGCAACCCGCAGCCAAATCCGCTCACATACGTTTGCGGACTTGGCTGCGGGTCTTTACCTGCAGAGAAGCAATTTGTTCGTAAACTCACAAAATTTTACTAACGTAAAATTTTGCAGGCTGCGGAAAATTTGCTCATTTCATTCGCAAACTACGGGCTGCGGCGAAGGGCTGCGGGGGCAGATTGTGGTCAATTTGTAGCAAAGGCTACCAACGACCCCAGGGGCCATTGGAGGCAAATGCCTTATGCGGGCGGCGGATCAACTCTGCTCGCAAGCTGCTATTGCTTCTTTAGTCTACTCGTCATAAAGGTGAGGGTAAAATGCCCCAGTAACGAGCCGATTTTATTAAAACTTTGTCGCTAACGCTCTTCCGAAGGAGCTGCGGACAAAGGGTAAGGGTAAATCAAGGAACCCCCTTTGTATAGGGGGGTTGGGGAGACAAATCAAACTTTGCATGGTATGCTAGCGTAGTAAGGGGCTCCTAGATTTGAAAGCTGCGTTAATTTATTCGAGTTAAGTTACATAGAATGAGCCTTAAGGCTGCTCGAAATGAGCTGGTTGCTTCAAAGGGCCCGTCACAAAGGGAATAAGTTAAAAAGGCTCGCCTAAAACCAACGTACAGAAGCATATGTTGGTTTTAATCTTTTTTGTGGTTTTTGCAATCCCTGGATATCTGCTAAAATATAAACCTGTTGGTATTCTTTTTCCTTTCGTGATAAAGCAAAGGCAAGACGTTTGTTTATTTTTTTTTCTGCTAATTTAGCAGGAATTTTAGAAAAAAAGTTTAAAAACGTCTCTTTAGTACTTCGGCTTATATAACATTTTGGGCTCGTTGAAACCAAGCCTATACCATTAGAAGAGGCGGTTTTAACTATTTCTTTGTGGTCCGCTAATAGAAGGTTACTTCGCAAAGATCCACTAATAATAGGAGCAATTACCAGACTGGTTTTTAATACTTGACTGTGGCCTATTAACCCTAAAGCAGTAAGATAAAAGGATAAGCCTGTCGGAGTTTTAAATGCCTGTCTAGATTCCTTTCGTAATAAATTTGTTATAGATATTTTTGGCAAAGATGTATTAAAAACTTTGCGTGATATGCTAGGCGGCTTTCCACCTAGGCGGCCACTAGCTGCTTTGTAAGAAGTTGAGTACCTACTTAAGGGTTGTTTATAATGTTTGCTTTTGCAATATTTTGCTAATTGAGCTAAATAATTGAAACTAGTAAACCAAGAATCTTTCTTTAAAAGCTGTTTGGTTTTAACAGAATCGATAGAATGCTTTTGCTGCAGGATTGAGTCAAACTTGCCACTTTGACCTAATCCCTTAGCTAAAAACCCTATCGCTTTTGAGTTAAAAAATTGTTGGCTAGTTGTTAATTTGTCAACTAGTTTTAAGTTTGCAGAAATCCACTCTCTAGCGGGTGTTGCTTTTAGGTTAATCAAAGGTTCCATTCGTGAATTTACTACTGGTTGGCTGGCCTTAGCTAAAAAAGCACTACCCTGTTTGGTTTTAGGGGCGTTCTCTAGGGCTTTTGAAGGCCAGCCTAATTGTTGTCCTAATTTCGTAACTGCTTTTAATAAAGCCATGTTGCTTATTAATTGGCTACTGTAATAATAAGATGAATCACCGGTTGTTTCAAAAAACCGTGTTTTAGAGGCGATTCTAACATTAATTGGAGAAATGCTACTCATATATTATAAATGTATGTTGTTGTCTTGCAGTCTGCAAATGCCCTCCTTCTCAACCTTCGGACCTTCTCAAACCTTGCCTTTTATGCAAAGCTGCTGGATTGCTACGCTACTACCGAACTTCACATAAAATGCAAAGCTGCGGGTAGCGGAGCAACCCGAACCAAGCTCTTAAGAGCTTGGTTGGCGAATGAAATGAGCAAATTTTACGTAAGTAAAAGTTGGCAGGCTGCGGCAAATTTGCTCATTTCATTCGCAAACTACGGGGCGAAGCAAGGGTTTTTACTCGAAGCGAAGCAATTTGTTCGTAGACTCACAAACTTCGGGGCAATTGCTTCTCAAATGGGTTTGCTACGCTAGGGAGCAAATTAACCGTAATCCGCTCCTTGCATTTCCGGATCCTTACAGGTCTTTCGGTTGTTCGTAAACGTAAAACCAACAGTGAACTGCGTTTCAGCAAATGTCCTGCAGAGGGAAATTAATTGGTTCGTATATGGAAAACTAAATGGCATATAATGCAACCTACGGCTTTCCACCTCGGCATTAGCTTAAACCTAAACCTAAACCGAGTAAGTGAATATGTAAGCTGAAAATAGGGTGTGTAATTAGGCAAACTTTTCTTACCGCAGTCTGCGAATGCAATGAGCAGATTTTGCCCGCAGCGCAAAAGCAATTTGTTCGTAGACTCACAAACTTCGGGGGCAGAAAATGCGAAGGAGCCTTCGCAAACTGCGGCATTGGGGCCAAAGGAGTGAGCAATATTAGCAGACTTCGAGTTAAGGGTTACTGCAGCTGCTACCGCCGACTAGGGTTAGCTGCGGCAAAGACTTACTCTCCTTACTGAACTTTGCTACGCTTACTATCCTTATTGAATTTTGATACATTACATATAGGGTCGCTTCCGGTAAGAGGGTTGCTACGCTAGTCATAATTTGCTCATTTCATCCGCAAACTTTCCTTGGCAGAAAACCTGCTCACTTTGCCTATGCCTGCTCGTAAGAGCTTGGTTGGCAGGCTGCGGCAAATTGGCTCATTTCATTCGCAAACTACGGGCTGCGGTAAAGCGACTTGCGTAGAATGGGGCGCAGTCTGCTGATAAAACTTTTTCCAATATTAAAAGCTTATGCCCGTTTTATATTTAATACACAAGCAAACTTAGTTAAAACAACCCTTAGAAAATTCAAGGAATTCGAGTTACCTATAATAGGGTAGTTAATCGTAGGTTTTGTTGCTAAAAGACTAGAGCCTTTAACGCTTCTAAACGGAAATGCTAAATTAGAACCGGAGTTTATAATTCCGAGGGTTGGTATTCTTAGGCGGTTTATTTGGTTCAACAGGGACAGAGTTTTTTCCGGATTGGCAAAAAAAACCAAATCAGCTTCTTTTAGCCAAGCGTTTATAGCCTTGTTTGTTTCAATTGAGTGAAGGCAATGCCCTAAAACTTTTCTGTGAAACTTACCTTTTCGCCCTATGCTTTTTCTCAACCTGCTCGTTTGGATTCGCAGGCTAAGGGTCTTTGTGTTTTTAGAGGGCTTCCTTTTTGTCGTAATTTGACTACGGAAACTCTTTAACAATCGTTTACGTTGAAAATAATTGCCAGATATTTCTTCTAAGTTATCAACCATATTTTTTCTTGTTACTGGTGCATAAATAGCATTCCATAATCCGGCAGAAGAATTACCGACTGAATATAACAGCCGCTTAGAGTCGGTAGAAGCAGAAAAAAAAGATTTGTCAAAAAAAAGTTCGCCTGTTTTGGTAACAGCCCAAATGTCGGGTTCAGCAAGACCGCTGTCTGCTGCAGAGTTTGTAGCTTTGTTGCCAATTACTCTGTTAACTTCACCCCCCTGATTTTTGGCCTCACAGGAAAGCCTATTTCCAAGGATACCATAGTAAATGTCTTGTAAATCTTGTAACTGAGATTCGGGGTCCATTTTTATATTCAATTGAGTTGTAGTTGATAACTTTTGTTTGTAAGTAGCCATATTATTTGAAAAGAAGCCCCCTATCCAATAATTAGTAGGCTGTGCCAAGCTTGCTGTCCATTGACTATTCCGGATAGCTGCTTTGCTTACTAATTTCGCCATTGCTGTATAAAAGAAGTAATCGTGACTTGTTTGATTACTTTCGTTTACATCATGTCCAAACTGGCTCTCTATCGTTCCTAACTGGCTTTCAGACCCTGCCGCAGCCCACGCCTTCGTTTGTAGTAGAGAAGCAACTGCCAATTTTCCAGAAGCGTAAGGGTGAATTTGAGGCTTTACCACAAATTTCTCGAAAGGAGGAGTAAGGGCTGTAGTCGACTTTAGAGCTACAAGGGCAGCTTCCTCGTTAAGCGAACTGTTTTCGGGTTTTAATCGGAATGTTAAAGTTGTTTTTAAGAGCAGCTTTTTCGACCTTTTGCCGTAGCCGAAGTTTGCAGCAAAGCTGCAAATCGTCTGTTAGCCTATTTACCGAAAGATAATGTTTGTTATGTAATTCCCGCTTCTTAAACCCTTGGTTTGGTTTGTAGCCTATAGTTTTAGGCCTTTGCTCTTCTAATAATAAAACTTGCCCATTTTCATTCGCAAGCCCTTTCGGAAGCAAAGGTAAGGGTAAGTTTGGGGCTTTCTTTGTCCATTTGCTTGCCGCAGCCTTTGCCTGCTCGGAGAGCTTGGTTTGCGAATGCAGCGAGCTAAAGTCTACAAATGGGCTGATTACTTTTCCCTTGCCCCCTATCCCGTCACCTGTACGGTCGTTTACAGCCAAATGCTGCCCCACTTGTTTGCGCAATCTGCTTATTTGCAGACTAGGGGTCGCAACCTTTGGGTTTGCAGCTTTGCTGCCGATTTGAAAGCTGTGTTTAGGGTTTAAACAACTGCTTTTACCCAAAGAGTCGGGAAGCGGGGGTAATAATTCTGTAATTCTAGTTGTAAAAGCTTTTACCTGGCTTCCTATAAAGCAACTTAATAGTCGTTGGTGGTGTTCTTGTGCTAGGGGTTGTGGATCTCCGACAAATATAATACGCTTGTTATTTAATGTGGCAAATGAACATACATGTAGGGCTTTTAGTAAACTACTTAAAAGACTACGCAAATTTATAAAAGCTAAGTCTTCTCTACTAAATAGTAAAGCTCCTGAGAAAAGATTTGCCGTTTGTAACTGTTCCTCCATAACAGCGTTACCCTGTTTTATGGCTTTGTTACCAATGGTAAAGTGGGATAATAAAATTTTGCGCAAAATTTTACCTCTTACTTTTGAATAACTTTGAAGGACAAAAGGGGAAGTTAAAAGCTGTATGGCTGTCTGATTGCAAGATGAAAAGGTTAGTTCGTTAGACCTACTCTGAGGTAGCGAAGCAACAGCTGCTTTCTCAGAGTATAAGTCGTTTTTATAGGGATTAATTTGTTCATTTACATTCGCAAACTTTTCTTGGCAGAAAAGCAAAGGCTGCGGCAAGGGGGTAGGTAATTTACAGTGTTTGATGGCTGCAAACGATCGCCTGGGCCCTTTAAGACAAGTGGGTAAGCCATTTAAGCCTTTTTTGATCTTACTGCTTAAATTGTTTTTTGGGCGGTTGCTTTTTACTTCACTTAAACTTTTACTATATTCGTTTAAACATTGTGTGTTTATTTTATGCTGGCTAATTGTATAAATCATTTTATCTTTTATTTATTTAAGCGTTTACTCACGCCAACTAGTTTACCAGATCCAGCATGCTCGCGGAAAGCAATTCTGGATAAACGAAACCGTTTCAAGGTAGAACTTCTACCTGTTAATACACAACGGTTTCGGATCCGGGTAAGGGTATTTTGCTTCAAACCTTGTAAAAGATCTTCAGTTAGGAATCGTAGACCCAAATCCGCATGAGACTTAGAGGGATCCGTTTCAAGCACCGCCTTTAATACTAATGAATTGAGTTCTTTAAGAACATATTTTTTTCTACGTCTTAAATCTGTTATTTGAGAACGAAAATGTAAATCAAAGAAGGTGGTATTTGACATATTTTAAATTTTAAATTTGAACTTTCGGCCCTAGCGTAGCAATCCCAAGGCCGCAGTTTGCGAATGAAATGAGCAACTTTCCTGCCCCCGAAGTTTGTGAGTCTACGAACAAATTGCCGCAGTTTGCATATGTAATGAGCAAATTTTGCGCTGCCCCCGAAGTTTGTGAGTTTACGAACAAATTGCCGCAGCCTTTCGCCGCAGTTTGCGAATGAAATGAGCAAATTTTCTGCTAAGAAAAACCTGCTCATTTCATTCGCAAACTGCGGCGAAAGTAAGAAAAGTTGCTTTTTCAAAGTGAAGCAAGGTAAAGACCGCAGCACATGTTTGCTCAGAAGAGCTTGATTTGCTTCGCTTTGGGTTGCTCCTTGCTTCGCTACCCGCAGCTTTGCGTTTTACGCAAAGTTTGGTAGCTCCGCCATTTGAAAAGGTCCGAAGGGTCCTTGGCAGACTACAACCTCAAAGGGTAAAAACCTGCAACATTTCCCGCTAATATAAGAGCTTATCGCATCTGCAACCTTTGAGAATAGGTGTGGAGCCAAGAGGTTCTTGAGATAGGTGGCTTAATAATTAAGATGCTTTGACAGGTAGCTGAAAAGGTACTCGAAACCTTAATCCCGGCTTATGAATCCGATGTTTTAACCAATTAAACTATTCAGCCAAGGTAATAGGGTCTAAAATAATAAATTCCCCTTTTTTTAAAAAGAGGAATCTGCTTACTTCGAGAAAAAGTTATCAGCTCTTATAAGAAAATGGCCTTTGTAGCAAAGCAACTGCCAAGAAAGACCCTTGCTTCGCCCCGTAGTTTGCGAATGAAATGAGCAAATTTGCCGCAGCCCTTGCTTTTTACTTTAGTAAAAGTTTGTGAGTCTACGAACAAATTGCCGCAGCCTTTCGCCGCGGTTTGCGAATGAAATGAGCAAATTTTGCGGCCCCCGAAGTTGGTTTTCCGTTTACGAACAAATTGCTTTTACGTAAGTAAAAATCTGCTCATTTCATTCGCAAACTGCGGCGAAATGCTGCGGGGGCAAAATCTGCTCATTGCATTCGCAGACTGCGGTAAGAAAAGTTCGGGTTGCTCCTTGCTTCGCTACCTGCAGCTCTGCATTTTATGCAAAATTTGGCTATTTCTTGGCATATAAGCCTTTCTTCTTTCTAGGGTAGCAATCCATTTGCTTTACTATTACGAAGGTCGGGCCTCAATCATATCAAATGGAGTTGCTACGCTACTGCTGGGGTGAAAAGCTTAGAGCCGTAAGGAGCAGCCTTTCCTCGACTTTACCAAATAGAAAACAGCCCCTTTATTTTCCGAGGACTTTATCCTGACAGCTTTCTCCTAAACGTATTTTTTTTAACAATTTTTTTTAGGTTTATATGGGGGGGAAATTCGGTTGCTACGCTAGCCCGAATTTTTATTTAGAAGTTATTCTTTTAGGTGAACGGATAACAGGTAGTTCAGGGTGGGTGTGGAAGTCCATTGGACTAGTTAACAACCATTCTAAACTGTAAATAGCTGTTGGTCGGTCGGTAGCCCAAGGATTAGCAGGGGCAGGTCGAGCAACTATATAGGCTTCCGCAACTACCGCGAAAAATACAAACATACTAACTAGACTAACATATGAACCAAAACTACAAACCAAATTCCACCCAGCAAACGCGCTTGGGAAATCAGGTATTCGTCGAGGCATTCCTTGTAAGCCTAACCAGTGCATTGGTAAAAATGTTAAGTTTGCTCCTAAAAATAAAAGCCAAAAATGAATTTGAGCCCAAGTTTCGTTGTATAAAATACCCGAAATTTTAGGTAACCAGTAGTAGAAACCACTGAAAATAGCAAACACAGCACCTAAAGATAATACATAATGGAAATGAGCGACCACGTAGTATGTCAGTATATGCAAATTTTGCCATTCAAACTTTGTAGCCATCTACAATGCTTTTCTGCTAAGAAAAGTTTCTGAAGTCTAGTCTGCAAATGGATATTCCAGCAGAATTTCCGTAACTTTTCTTAGCAGAAAAGCATGGAGGTAAAGAAGAGCTCCAAAGCTGCGGCAAAAGCGGCGATCGCTCGCCGGATCGGACTATATATTATTTAGTTAACTCAGATAACTTAATATAAAGTTCTCTTGAAGCTGTCTGTAGACTGCAAGTTAACCAAACCATCGCGTGTAGTCTCTACGGATCCTACTAACATATAAGATTTACGGTCGGATTATCTGCCACTGCTTGCTCACTTTAACCTAAAGGTTAAAGCAAAGGCTCTCGTTCGCAGGTTTTCTGGCAAAAAAGTTTTTCCTTGGTAAGTTATTATTTGCTTTGGTTTCCACGGTATTGCCTTTTTAAAGTTTCATACTACCGAAGTTTGCAGCGGATGCTGCAAATTTTGCTCAACCACAGTCTTTTCTTTGCTGCTGGCGCAGCATAGCTTGTGGAGGATAAAGCAAAAATAGAAATCTATCGCGCACTTAACGAAGATTTAAAAAGGTTTCACCGTTAGCCGTTTTATCTAAAAACACGCATTACCGCGCGGTTTCTTTGCCTTCAGAGGGCTTGCGAACAAAGTTATGCTCTTAGGGGGAAAGCCGACGACCACAAGAAGAAAAAGTAGATAAAATGACCGATAAGGCCTGTTAGGCTTTATCATAGCGATGTGACAGCACGACACTTACTACTTTATGCCTAAAAGATTTGCAGTTGTAATATCTTTTAAGCCTTTGTTTTTAAGTTAGACTGTGCAAAATAAAATTGACAAAAACTTTCATAGGATATTTTTTTATAACCTAACAAAGGAAATTGACTAAAATGATTAACAATATTTTCAATGGTGGGTTTACCTGACATTGATACTCTGTATTGCACAGTACCAAGCCATGGTCGCCTAGAGTCTTTATGTACCCCTACTTTATGATGGCTCCCTAAATAGGTCTTAATTGCGTTCAATATGTACCAGTCATCATTTTGGCTGATATAAAACGATAAACGATGCGTTGAACGGAAACAACCTTCAGCTTCAGTAAAGCCGCTTAGCCAAGGACCAAAATAAGGCGGGATAATCAAATTGGCTTTATAGTGTTTAATAATATCTTTTTGTTTATGATACCTCGAATCTCGAGTTTCCAAATGATAACCCCAAGTATTTAGTTTAATACATTGCTTTAAATGGTTTAGTTGACAAATTTTTCTACTTGTTAAAAAAGGGTATTTTTCAAAAACACTTAAACAATCTTCTACAGTTTTTTGAGCTATAGCAAGCCATTTAACTTTTGTAATAACACCCCCTTTTTTTTCATACTGAATAGTACCTCCAAAATGACTCGCTATCATTTTTAGCATGGCCTCATTTTCCGGCAAAAATTTCAAATCTATTTGTAAAACCCCATAAGAATACTTACCATTTTTAGTTTTGCGCATGTATAAACAGCCATTCCCTTCGAATAGGCCTACAAAAAAAGGCTCTAGGTACACAACCAGCTTTCTACGATCGTTTCTTAAGGGGCCGCGCTTTGTTGCTATGCTTACAGGCAAAAGGTCGGCCAAAAGCCCCTGCGGTCTATCGCCTTCCTCAGAAGGCATAAAATGTTTGTCAAGATTATGTTTTGTCATTTTAGTAAATTAATTTTGTCGTGAAGGGCTATGTCTAAGCCTGCGTTAGAAAGAACTACGCCTGTTAGACCGCCTACGGTAAACAAGAATAAAAACCCTAACGCAAATAACATTGGTGCTTTGTATGTAATTCGACCAGCCCATAAAGTAGCTAGCCAACTAAATACTTTAATTCCAGTAGGTACTGCAATAATCATAGTAGCGGCAGTGAAATAAGCTCGAGTATCTATATCTAGGCCTACAACATACATGTGGTGTGCGTATACTATGAAACCTAAAATACCTATTGATGCCATTGCATAAATCATACCTATTGTACCAAATACTGGTTTTTCTGAGAACGTTGAAATTACATGACTAATAATTCCAAAACCTGGAAGGATTAAGATATATCAAAACTTTTGATTATAGAAAACGTATCGTTCTTTTATAATACGCCTTTTACTTTCGTAAAAGCATAGGACTAAATCTTCACATAATATTGCTATTTTACTACATTACTCATTCTTTTTTTCGCTTTTGTAATCCACTGCACACCCAAACTTGTTAAATGTTTTTTTTCCTGAATTTTTAGATAAACTTTTCGCCAAAGAGCATATTGTGTTTGTTTTGCACCCATCAAAGGGTATCTATCGAAATAGTGTATAATTTTTTTCGCTGATTCAAAACTGACACTACTATAATAATACGTGTTTTGAGACGAACGAAAACCTACACTTCCTCCAAAAGCAGCTTGAATTTGTAAAAGCAGCTAAGAATCCTTTTGATCAACTTGTATAACTAGCCGTATTTCGGGTAATTCTCTATTATTTTTGTGCAAAATCTTGATCTGAAAGCTTCCATCACTAAGAAAAAAACCAGCAAACCAAGAGTTTTCAGTTAATACAAAACTTTTTTTCTCCGTTTTACATGAATTGCAATCATCTAAATTGAAGGGTGCAAGCTTAGTTAACCTGGTATTATACTGCTCTATTTTTGTGTGATGCTGTAATTTATTGTGTACAAGGCGGCATATTTTTTTTAAACCCAAAAAATGAGAAACTACAAATTTAATAGCTTTTTTGTTTTTCACTTTTGATACTGTACCGTATTGGATTTGTTTTTTCAGAAAATATGCCACACTTATATCTTTTTCATGAAAGCAAATAACTAGCTGAGGAATTGCGCTAAAATGTCCATCCCCGTCTATAATACCGGATAAAAAGAAACCAAAATCTTGAATACGATTCAGGTTTTTAGAAAGGGTGTGCTTCAATGCGCGTGGTTTATGAATACTTATGCTCATGTATAAAAACAGTGGTTATTCTATGTGTTTCGCGTATAGTCTCTGAGGATCCTAAATGCTTTATATATAAAAACAACCTTAAAGCCACCAATAAGAGGGGCAGAAAATCTGCCCTCTTTGCCTATGCCTGTTCTATATGGAGCTTGGTTCGCAGACTCCTCGAAGGCATGTGCTGCGGTAAGGTTTGGATACGTGTTTTTATATCATCTAGTTTCCTGCTGGTTGACCTTTTAACAGCAAAAGATTTTAACTTGTACATGTTTCTGACACTTTACGTCTGCCCCCATGGCGTTGAATGAAAAAAAGTTATCATTACACTCCAACTTTTCTTACCGCAGCCCGTAGTTTGCGAATGAAATGAGCAAATTTGCCGCAGCCTGCCAACTTTTACTTACGTAAAAGCATAGGCGAAGTGAGCAGGCTAGCTCTTAAGAGCTTGGTTTGCGAATGTAATGAGCAAATTCTTTCGCAGTCTAATCCCTGGAAGTAGGCTCTGTGAAAACGTGTTTTTCAAACTAAATAAATGTAATATATCTTGTATTTATTTGAAAAAGTACTTTGCTGGCAGTGATTATATCAGGATTAATATTAATCTGCAAAATCTTTTTGGATTACAGAATTTCGCCTGCATATTATATATATAATCTGCAGAATTTGAATATCTATGTGTTTTACATAAGAAAGAGCCAATACTATTAATCCGATACAAATATTGGCAAGGCGATCCCAGCATATAGCGGAATTAGGAGGCATCTATCTTTCAAATTACCTCCGGGTGACCAAAAAACCCAACCTACCAATTAAGCATTTTTTAAATCTCTCTGCATAATTACTGTGCTACCTCGAATTAAACGTCCCCCCAAAGGGTCAGTTTAGGTTTAGTTCAATTTTCTTAGGTAGCCTTGTTAAGTTTGTCTACTTGGTAAGTCCGACTGTACATCAAGCACCGTTTCAGGCACCCACCGGTGACCCAGTCTGTAGCGATCACTAAAATAATCGACGGTCTTAGGCCGAGATAGCCTTTAACCGTTAACACCGGTATTGCCGAGCCCCAAGGCTTGCTCAGAGAGCATGCAAAAGGCTTGTTACCCCTGTCAGGGTAACCCTAGACCACCAACCTTTTTCTTTTTAGAGTTACAAGAGGTTTGTTTTTTACATAAAACATAAAAAACGGTCTAAGGACTAGAATTATGGTATAGAGTTTACTTTATGTAAATTAAAGTTATATGTCATAACTTTTAATATAACACAAATAAAGGAATATTTGCTGTTTCAGGTCTTTAATATTATAATTTCAGCAGCATCTGCCTTTACAGCTTCATAACTTGCGTTAAACCATATCCTCTTTTTCCATTTGTAATCTTTTTACTACTACTCGTTTAGCTAAACATTTCTCACTAGTCTACGGGGTTTATTTGGCACAAACAAAGGTTTGGATACTTTTAAAAGCTCTAAGCCTATTTTTGGGTTGACCTTTTTTGAAAGAGCTACCAGTTTAACTTTTTCTAAAGGAACTAGGTGCTTTTTTGCTTTAATAGCTATCGCTATTATTCGCCATTTTTCAAAACTTAAGCGCTTTTTAGAGAGGAGGGGATATTTCTTAAAATAAGCTTGTATCGAAAAACAGGGTTTTAAACCAGAAACAAGCCATACCCAATTATTAAGTTCATGGTGAGGCTTTATAGTACCGCTACCAAACAAGTCTTTGATGTATTTTAAGATTGGCATGTTCAATTCACTTTTTTGATTTAAATGAGATTCAATCACGTAACCAGAGGGTGAAAAACGCACGTGAAAGCAGCCTTCACTATCGGTTAAACTCGTAATCCAGGCGTCTTCCAGGGTAGGTAACACGGTATGGGGTAGCTTATCTACAATCGTTAAAGGGCGGATAGCTTTACGTTTTCGGGGCACTTGCTTTTCCGAAAGGAAAAGTTTTAAAATAAGCTGATTGTATGCTTCTAAAAAAAGTAAAAACCTAGCTTGACGCGTAGGTAAAACCATATTCCCATTAAAAAGGGAAACTAAAAGACTATTACCTACTTGATCTTGCACGATAAAACAAGCAGTTTTCTGAATTTTGTTTTGTGTTATTACACTGCCAAAACCAAAAGTATTCATTATGTTATGAAGTACCGCAACATCGTAAATGCTTTGTGTAATTACAAACATTTGGTCACCTCTGTTAGTTACTAAAAAAGACCCGTCCCCCTCGCTAAACCCTATAAACCATGTAAGCCAAACTGCTGACGGTAACGTTTGTGTGGATATATTTGTTTGTAATGCTTAAAAAACAATTCGAAGTTAAAGTTTTGTGTTAGATTTCTAGTAGACATTGTTGGATTTTGTTTAGTTAAATTACTTGTTAGTAAAAAGCTTTGTAAAAAAAAGATGCTGAAAAAGTACCGGGTCTCCACCTCCCGCCGGATCAAAGAAACTAGTATTAAAGTTTCTGTCCGTCAAAAGCATTGTTATACCTGCAGCTAGTACAGGCAGTGATAACAATAGTAAAAACGCGGTAATAAATACACTCCATACAAACAGTGGAACACGGTGCATCGGCATTCCCGGGCATCTCATATTTATTACTGTCGTTATGAAGTTAATAGCTCCAAGAATAGAGCTTAGTCCAGAAAGATGTAGCGAAAAGATCGCTAAATCTACAGACGCACTAGGGTGGCCCACTAGTGAAGAAAGAGGTGGATAACTATATTGATTTGGACAATCAACATAAACGGACTATACCTTATATCAATAGTTCATAACTTTTTCTTTTAGAAAATCTACTAGCACCACATGTTCGTGGATAGCGTAGCAAGCAATCAGCTCCCCTCAGAAGGAGGAAAGCCGGATTTGCCTGTAGGCTTTTTGGGAAAAGGCTTTCAAAGGTCGCTCGGCCCATGTTTTTACGCAAGTAAAAGTTTTCCCCGTAGCAATTTTCTTCCGGAGTGTAGGATAACGCAGCAAATTGCGAAGGCTCCTTCGCAAATTTTAAACTTTAAGGTTTGAAAGTTCGAGATCGAAGCTTGTCTATAATGCGCTTTGCTTTTAGAGATTGGGCTTTGTTTTTTTTGCGTAAGGTACGTAACCAAAGACTAAATATAAAGCTTTTTATTCCTAATAATTTTTTATCTAGAATATTACTTATTAAAAGCAAGCTCTTTGTATTTTTAGTGTCCAGCATAACGTAATTAGTATGCACTTTTAGTTCGGCTTTAAGATCAAATAAATAATGTATAGCGGCGATAACAAAAATATCATAAGTTTGACCTAACGCAAAACCATGTTGACCATTGCTTAGGATATAAAAACTACCTTCAGCCTCTATAAAACCAGCTAGCCAATGTTTATTTATTAGCTTTTCTAAGTTAGTTCTATTTACGCGGGTTAATGCTGCTTTTAATTGCAATTTAAGCGAATTAGTATTAAAGGGTGGGGTTAATGCTGAAGGTTCAAAATCTAAAGCGCTTTTCCAAACAGGGCTTAACTTGTTTCTATAAGCTTTTGTTTTTGGATTAAGCTGAAGTTTTAAATTTTCTATAAGCTGCTTATATTCATATTCATTAGAAAAGCCAACTTCTTGTGCATTTCTGCTTTTGACCGCGCAGTCTTTGACTACTCTCTTAGCAAGTTGTGGCAACTTCTGCCCCGAAGCCCTTCGCCGCAGTTTGCGAATGAAATGAGCCAATTTTACGTTAGTAAAAGTTTGTGAGTCCCGAACAAATTGCTTTTGAGTTGTGGGTAAAGACCCCTGCTTCGCCCCGCCGCTTCCTTCGGAGAGCGTTAGCGACAAAGTTTGCCTGCTTAGAGAGCTTGGTTCGGGTAAAGACCCGCAGCTCAAAGTTTGTGAACGAGCCTTCGCAAACCAGGCTTTCCGAGCACTTTTCTTACTTTTGCCCCTTTTGCCCGCAGCGCAAAAGCAAGGGTCAGAAAATTTGCTCATTTCATTTGCAAACTGCGGCATGTGGGGCAAAGGCTGCGGCAAGGTTAAAGCTTTTTTGACAATAGCATAATCATAGTATTTAATCGTTATAAAAGGAAATTTATCAAATAAAGGAATTAAATGACTTAACCATAACTGTCGACTACGCACTCGTAAACTTATCATGTTACCACTGCGGCTTATTTTACCTACGCCTAAACATTCTTTAAGTTTATAAATTGCTCGAGTGTTGTACGCGTGCAGGGTCACTTTTAAAACAGGTACCCACTTGTTTTTGGCTTTATCAGTCCACTCTAACCCTATATGTCCATCACCTTCTATTAAACCTATTGCCCAAAGTTGTGAACTATTAATATCTTCACGTTTAGTCTCTGAAGGGATTTTACTCATATTTGTCTATTTATTTTTCTAGCAAGTTTTAAAATCCCCGGCGGATTGCTGCACAGCTATTAATCTTATAACGAGCCCTAAAAATTTTCGCTGTCTGCCTCATTTGCCGTAGCCTGCGAACATGTGAGCGGACTAGCTCTCCTTCGGAGAGCTTGGTTTGCTTAGATTTGCAGATTTGCTACACTTTGCATAAGATGCAAAGCTGCATTTGCGGTAAAAAAAATTTATTTAACACAACATTCTCTTTTTGAACGTACGGACGGCGGATCCAATATAATAATATAACTGATTCGATCAGATCCGAATTTTAGTTTGTGTAACTCAGTAATTATAGCTTTCACAGCAGGATTCCCGCATCGAGTGAAGTTTTTTAAAGTCACTTAAAAATTTAAGTAACAGGACCACCAATCCACCGTTTTGAAATGGTCCAACCAGTTCCTGCCCCTGTTTCTACTAAAGCTGAGCTTAATAGCAATAGCAGTGAAACAGGTAGAAGCCAAAAACTGATGTTGTTTAACCGAGGGAATGCCATGTCCGGACTCCCTATTAATACAGGAACCATTAAATTACCAAATCCACCTAGTAATGCTGGCATAACCATGAAAAAAATCATAAAAAGGGCATGCGCGGTAATAATAACATTATATAAAGCGTAATTACCAGCTAAGATTTGCGTCCCCGGTAATGCCAGCTCTGCACGGATTAACATCGATAATCCAGTACCAATAACTCCTGAAAACATTGCAAAGATAAGGTATAAGTACCCAATATCTTTGGCTGAACTTGAAAAAAGCCATCTAACAATCATAAAGATTATAAAGTCCTGAATTGTATAGGTGTGTTCTTAGCTAGTTACAATAAATATTAATGGGCTAGTTAATAATAAATAGGCGAATTAAAGAGCCTTTTTTGCAAGATACAGCTTGGCATCTGCTGTAAAGTAATAAAAGTTAGCCTTTGATTTGACAAATAACGCAGCTTCCGACTTTTAAGACATAATTAGCTTGTTTTAAGTTTTTATTTTTTAAAAAAAGCTTAAGCTTTCTGACAAAACTATTGTGGTTTGTCGACCTTTGCTTTCATAAATAACCTGTTTAACCAAATAATATTCATTTGGGTCCGCCGCAGTCCCTTCGGAGGAATGCTAACTTTTGCCCCCGCAGTCTGCGAATGAAATGAGCAGATTTTGCCCCCGCAGTCTGCGAATGAAATGAGCAGATTTTGCCCGCAGCAAAAGCAAGGGGCAGCAAAATTTGCTCATTTCATTCGCAAACTGCGGCGAAAGGCTGCGGCAATTTGTTCGTAAACGGAAAACCAACTTCGGGGGCAGCGCAAAATGCGAGGGAGCCTTCGCAAACTACGGCAAGGGTGAGCAAGTTTTTATTTTAGGTAAACTGCGCCGCTAGCTACAGTAACTGTACGTTAAGAAATTTGTGGTAGTATTCAATTTACTACTACAACTACTGTAAACTGTGGCCAGTTATAGGAATAGATCAAAGTCGTAACAGGGAGCTGAAGCCTAATGGTTTGGCGGTAGATTGTAAATCTATTAACTTTTGTTATTGGGGGTTCGAGTCCCTCCAGCTTCAACAAGATAAATTTAAAGCAAAATTTTTAATGCGTCGTGCCCCTTGCCGCAGCCTTTCGCCGCAGGGGCAAAAGTAAGAAAAGTTTATATAAATTTAATTTTACACACCTTGCTTTCCCGCTTTTGCCGAAGTCCATTCGGTTGAAAAGGAGCCGAGCTCAAAAGTATGCATTATACGCAAAGCTGCGGCCCTTTGAGGTAGCTTAGCAAGTCCGCAAATCTTTGTGCAGGCAGAAGCGGCTCTTTCATAGACAAATGCTAAGAGAGCAAGCTTTATGATTCTCGCGTGGGTGAATCGGGCTCGCTAACCTATTAGGAAGCTTTTGCTACGCTACCCCAGAAGAACAAGATTAGCATAGCCTCTGTTTGCAGCTGTTGTTTCCTCTACAATGGTTATGAATTTAGTTGCGATGAAATTGAGAACTTTTTTTTTAAATCTTTTAGTAAAGAGACTTTTTACTTAATCTAGTTTAAAAGATTAGCTTTGGTAAAAAAAATAAATAAAAAATAAAGGCAAATACGGATAGTATTGGATTCGAACCAATGTAGTGTTTTAACACAACTATTTTAGCAAAATAGCGCCTTAACCTGCTCGGCCAACTATCCTTTTCTTGTTTATTTTGCTGCAAACCTCGGTTCATAAGATGCTGCTTGCTCGCCCAACCGGCGATATATACATAGACGCAAGTTGAGGAGGGCAAGCAGCTCATATGTGAGAATCTGCTACCTTCAAAGGGCGCAGCTATTGGCTCCCCAACTGTTGTAGCACAGAGGTAGAGCTCGCGAAAGGGCTTTGCTTTAACTGCTAAGCCAAAGTTCTGCTACTTTTAGTGTAGCAACCCCATTTGAGAAGGGATTGCCTTCAGCTTTGCATTTTATGCAAAGTCTGGTAGTAGCGTAGCAACCCCAATGCCGCAGTTTGCGAATGAAATGAGCAAATTTTCTGCCCCCGAAGTTGGTTTTCCGTCTACGAACAAATTGCCGCAGTTTGCGAAGGCTCCCTCGCATTTTGCGCTGCGGGTAGCGAAGCAACCCGAAGCAAAGCAAGGGTTTTTACCCGAAGCGAAGCAATTTGTTCGTAGACTCACAAACTTTTACTAACGTAAAATTTGCTCATTTCATTCGCAAACTGCGGCGAAGGGCTGCGGGGCAAAAGTAAGAAAAATTTTGAGAAGGTACAAAAGATTGCTTAACAGCTTTGGGGGCAATCTTTTCTTTTCTTTTCTGTAGGTTGCCCCGTTTGAGAAGGTTGGATCTCTTGGTTGTGGCTTGCTGCGCTACCCCTTAGAAAGCGTGGACTGAGGGTTCTATCATAAAAGCTGTTAAACTGCTCAGGGTAACTCTTCGAATATATTAAACAAAGGATATAGGTAGTTTTATTTTAGTGTGGGGTATTATTGAAGAAAGCTTTACGCGTACGCAAATACTTTGAGATGCCAATTTGTTCGGTAAAGGGCCTACTACTAGCACCTTGTAGCTAAGGCTGCTTATTCGGAAAGCCGGTCCAGCTGTATTTGCGGCAGCGGAAATCAGCCCCCTTTGTTTGTAGACCCTTCATTTTTGAAGCCAACTGTGGACTACGCTACAACTGAGACACCTTGGATAGCCTGAAAACCTATTCTTAACCATTGACCTACAAAAAAAAATAGACCTTTTTGAGCAGGTTACTCTACCCAAGCACTCTGCTTTTTGCCCTCGCTCCGCGGCTTTCCGTAAGAACCCGCAGCGCGAAATTTGCTCCCCCGAAGTTTGTGAGTCTACGAACAAATTGCTGCAGCACATGTTTTTCTGACTGGAGTTTGCGAATTTTGCAGCAAGGGGAGCAAAATTCGCGAACTCCAGTCAGAAGGGCCGCAGCACATGCTTTTCTGATAAGAAAATCTGCTCTCTTTGTTCGCAGACTCTTCTAAGGCATGTGCTGTGCGGTCTTTACCTTGCTTTGAAAAATTGGCTCACCCTTGCCGTAGCCCATGCTTTTCTGCTAAGAAAAGTTTGCGAATTTTGCTCATTTAATTCGCAAACTTTTCTTAGCAGAAAAGCATGGGCTACGGCAATGAGCAAATTTTGCGCTGCGGGTAGCGAAGCAACCCGAAGCAAAGCAAGGGTCTTTACCCGAAGAGAAGCAAGGGTCTTTACCCGAAGAGAAGCAAGGGCAAAAGTTACATTCGCAAACTTTTCTTAGCAAAAAACCTGCTCACTTTGTTGGCAGGCTGCGGCAAGGCAAGGGGGCACAAGACCAATTATCGATGTTTTATAACTGTTTGCTTGAAATCTCGAATATTTTGTTGAAATACTTGCTGACGTAGGTTACCAGTGCCTTTTGATAAAGTTAAACTAATGCTTCCAATCATTGCAGATAGTAAAATCAAACTTGCTAAAATTAAAAAAGAAGCATAATGAGTGTACAAGATAGCTCCTAAGCCATAAATTTGAGTAGAAGTATCTATTAGCAAAGCTACCCCCTCAGGCCCACTGGAGTCTATACTACTAATTAAAGGTAAATAGTCCATTACAATTGGGCTTTCAAAAGAAGCGACTATTGTTTCCAACTGTAAAGCTAGTATAATACCAATAATAGCGCTAATTGGTGCTAATTTAAGCCGCTTCTCAGAAATTTCCGCTATTTGAATATTCAATATCATAATTGCAAATAAAAAAAAAGTACAAGTTGCACCTACATAAAGAACAATAAGCAAGGCTGCTAAGTAATCATGGCCTGCTAAAAGTGTCAATGCACTAGCATTGAAAAAAGCAAGGATTAAAAATAAAACGGCATAAACTGGATTATTACATTGGACTACAAATAAAGCGCTTGCTATAAGCAGCGCACAAAATATAATAAAAAGGTTCATATAATTTTAAAATATAAAATAGGGTTGTTGGTTGCGAAACTATCTGCGAAGGCTCCTTCGCAAATTTTATGGTAAACCAGTATAGGACAACGATTAGTTAAACCGAGAGGTCTATAATAAATTTACTGACCGTAGCTTAACAACCCAGGATAGCTTACTCAACCAGAGCACAATAAGTCGCTAGACTCCAAAGCTAGACGTCTTATTATAGGCCGGTGTCCCACAGTAGGTCTCAAAGGGTCTGCTAATAAAAAAAGCAGATTACCGTTTACGAACATATTTGAGCCTAACGTCTTCTCTCTAGTGGACAGGGGGGTGGGCGTACAACAAGGTTCGAACTTGTTCTAAGGCTGTCACAAAGCCTTGTGCGATCCAATTACACTATGTACACCAGAACTTTTTACCTATATATTATATATAGAAACATCTTAATTGTAGCAACTAGAAAGGTTAAATAGGGAATACCTATATATGGTATGCGACTTGCGGATTCATAAGCTGGTATGCGACTTGCGGATTCATAAGCTGCGGTAAAAGAGTATCCAGATAAGAAATTTTTTCAGCTTTTTTATTTTATATATAAAATAAAAAAGCTTTCATTATGTATATAGACCTAAGGAAGGTTTGTGAAGCCTTTTTTAAACGCGCTTGATTTTAATAACTTTGTATGCTAGCATGTAGTCTAGGGCCTTAGCGAAAAAATAAGACAATTTTGTAACGAGCAACCGCGTTACAAGTGTTATTTTAGATTGTTTTTTTTAAAAAAACAGTTTGCAAAAAGAGGTTTGTGTTGGTTAACTGCTACCCGCTTAGAATTATTAAGCTGCGCTAAAAGATTTGGTCTTTGGCTGTAACTTATAACTTTGTTCACTGCAGATGGCTTTCCATCATAATTTAACTCGCGAACATTCGCAAGCGCCTCAAAAACACTGCGCTTTTGCCCTTTTGAGAAGGGGTCTGCAAACGCGATGAGCAGGCTTTGGTTCGAAGGGTGAGCTGCCTTTTTGACTTACCCCTCTTGCCGCCGCAGCACATGCTTGCTTGTCCTTCGGAGAGCTTGGTCTGCGAATATCCCTTCTTTTTCAGCAGTTTGAGGATGGAAAGGGTTAATTGTATCGGCTCATTGCTTGTAAAGCTATTAGCAAACAATCATTCTCAACCTTCGGACATTTTCAAACTTTGCACAAAAATTTGCTCAAGCAAATGGAGCCAGCTTTTTTAACGCTAAAAGCTGCGGCCGCTTTAGGCTCCCCGCTTTGTGAGCCTAAAAAGCTGCGGAAAAGTTTAGATTAAATAGAATTAAGTTGTAAAGCAATCTGTATTTAAAAAAACTTTATTTTAACATGTACGATTATTTGTCTATATTAATATACCTTGTAGCCGCTGGCGCGTTCGCCACTATTTTTAGCGGAGCTGCTTTTTTAGTAGCAGTTCGGCGAACCTACTCCGAAAAAACCTCGAGTTATGAGTGCGGTTTTGACCCTTTTGATGACGCAAGAAGTAGGTTTGACGTTAGGTTTTATCTAGTTGCTTTGCTTTTTTTAATAATGGACTTAGAAATATTATTTTGCTTTCCTTATTCAATAGCACTTGCCGACATAGGTAGCCTGGGTTATTGGGTAGGTATTATTTTTATATTAATTCTTACTGTGGGGTTTATTTATGAGTGGTCTAAAGGGGCTTTAGATTGGGCCTAGAAAAGCTTTTCCCCTAGCTTTTTATTATAGTAAGTAAAGACTTGGAGCAATATATTCCTTAAGTCTGCTCATTAACGATTAATGTAGCCTTTTCTGTTCATATGTGGGAATCAGCCAAAGGCCGCATGGCCTGTGGACAGCCGACAGCCGACGACCGCAGACCATGCGGTTGTTTGCGAACGCTGGCGCGGCAATTATATGCCCTTGAATGTCCACTCGAAGATAAAATTGGATGCCCACAGCTTTCTAATGTTCCTTCTGACCCTCTCAAAACTTTTCTTAGCAGAAAAGCATGGGAGCGGAACTATCAACTATCAAACTTTGCATTTTATGCTTCGCTTCGGGTAGCGGGGCAACCCGAAGCGAAGCAAAGGCAATTCCCCTTTGAGAACTAGCGTAGCAATCCCCAATGCTGCAGTCTGCGAACAAAGAGAACAGATTTTCTGCCAAGAAAAACCAAATCCGCCCACATACGTTTGCTGACTGCTGGTATTTACCCGAACTTTTCTTACTTTTGCCTCCGCAGTCTGCGAAGGCTCATTCACAGATTTTGCCCCCGCAGTCTGCAAATGAAATGAGCAGATTTTGCCCGCAGCAAAAGCAATTTGTTCGTAAACTCACAAAATTTTACGTTAGTAAAATTTGCTCATTTCATTCGCAAACTGCGGCGAAAGGCTGCGGCAATTTGTTCGTAAACGGAAAACCAACTTCGGGGGCAGCGCGTAATTGGCTCATTGCATTCGCAAACTACGGCAATTTGTTCGTAGACTTACAAACTTTTACTAACGTAAAATTTGCTCATTTCATTCTCGAACTGTGGCAAACTTTGTCGCTAACGCTCTTCCGAAGGAGCTGCGCGGGGCGAAGCAATTTGTTGGTAGACTCACAAACTTCAGGGCGAGGGAAGCCAGAAAATATAAGTAATTTCGTCAAGTAATTACCCTATTATACACATTTAAAACTTTTTAATAAATGGCAACACAATTTAAAAGAAACTCAGTACAAAAACAACATAGAACTGAAACTTACTTGTTTAAGCGGCCTGTAGATAGTAGAAAATACAGTGATCATAGAGGGCCAGTTGAGCTAAAACCCACTATAAATAGATCAATAAAAGCTTTAGTCCCAGCACCTAAGTCAATTGCTGCAGCGGCAAAACCAGATAAAAAGTTTAAGTTTCGACCCTCGTCTTTAAATACAAATAGAAAACAATTTAAAGCAGGACGAGTTAAAAACAAAAGTGTGGAGGCCTTACCAAAAAATACAAACCTATTTTGCTTAATTAGCATAAATAGAACAAAAAACAATACACACGCAATAATTTCGAATTTATTTGGTGAAAATAAAACAAAATGGTCTATATCAGCAGGTCAATTTAAATTACCCGGAGGCCGAAGAAAAACAAGACTTTCCCAAAGAATGGTTTATAAAAGTTGTTTAGAAAAAGCCCTTAGCTTTGGCTATAAATTTACTGTTATCCATTGTAGAGGTACTAGAGGTTCCAAAGTGAGGATATTCCGCTTTTTTGGGGATTCACTTTCGGTTTTATTAATAAAAGACACTACCGGCGCCGCTCACAACGGCTGTCGCCCTCCAAAAGTGAGGAGAGTATAGTTTTTTTGACTTTTAGCCTCCTCCGAAGTAACTTCGCATCTCATGCAAAGTTGGATTTGCCTAGCTAAAAGGCCCATTTAAATATATATATACTTTTTGCCCATTTGAAAAGAGGGTCTGCGAACAAATTGCTGCAGACTTCGGCTTTTGGCTTGCAACTTTAGAGATAATATAGCAAGTTCGGGTCAAAAGTTAGAAAGGTTTGCTATGCGTTATAAACAAAGTTGCAGACGCAGCGGTTTAAAATTAAAAAAAAAAGGCCCTTGTAAAAAAGGTATTATAAAACAATTTGCTCATTTCATTTGTAAACTGCGCTAAAAAGCTTTTGGAAAGCCTGCTTCGAAGCGGTTTTACGACTTTAAAACGGAAAGGCTTTCAGTCTTTAATGCTATGCACTTTAAACCATTTATTTGCTTTTATTATACTTAAACTTTATTATGACTAGATCTACTTATAAATTACCATACATTGCAAGATCGCTTAAAAGAATTGGAGACCTTAAAAACGGGTTATTTGGACCTTTAGCAGAAGTCCCTAAACAGGGCACCACAGCTCAAAAGCAAGCGCCAAACAAGGGGGGTAGCACTTGGCTGCAAACTGCGCCGCATATACAAGTGTATCAACGAAGTTCAACTATCGTGCCTGGAATGATAGGTAATACTGTTAAAATTCACACAGGCCACAAATTTGTAAAGCTTTCAATAACTGAACATACGGTAGGCTATAAATTAGGCGAGTTCGCGCCCACAAAAAAAAGAGCTCTTTACAAGAAGAAAAAAAAACGTTAAGCCCGCAGTCTGCGAACTTTTACTTACGTAAAATTTGCTCATTTCATTCGCAAACTGCGGCGAAATTTGCTCATTTCATTCGCAAACTACGGGCTGCGGCATAGGCAAAGAGAGCAGATTTTTAGCCCCCCTCAAACAGGCTAATTACTTGCAAAAGTTGCAAGCAGCTCTACGAAGGAACCAACAGCCTCAGCTTCGTTTTGTACTTCCAGTCTGCGAAGGTAATTACGAATCAAAGCACCTGCTTTCTGTAGACTGTTTGCTAACTGCGCGCATATATTAGCAAGTTGCGGAGTTTTTACAGATAGCTTCAAAAAAGCAGATTAGCCTTAAAACAAAAATTAACAAATTATTGAAATGCTTATACATAAAAACCCTTTTTTCAGACAATATAAAGTACACACAATGTGCTCTAGCTTTACATTCATTGGGCAGTCTTGCACAGAAAAGCAAAGGTACACAACAATTATACCCACAAATATTATGGAAAAAACAATGCTGCCGACTTCACATTTGGAGCAAAGTAACTCTAAAACGAACGTACTGCAAAAATTATTACTTCTAACGAAGCTTCAAAAAAGGCAAAAACTTTGCATGAAATGCAAAACTTTTCTTAGCAGAAAAGCAAAGGCTGAAGGCCTATTAAACAAAATACCTAAAAATAATAATAATGCATCTGATGCAAAACTGCAACAACAGTTAACAAAATTGGACGACCACAAGCCTCTACAGCAACAAATCTTGAAACCGTCTACAACCGTTACTGGATTTAAAAAGCTTATGTATAACTTTGTAAAACTAAGCCAAAACCAGCTACAACCTAGCTATAATCGACGTAAATATAACCACACCCATTATAACCAAACATTAAAAGAACGAACAAGGTTAAGTCGTACTTACGTTTATTTGTCTAAGCCTACAATTAAAAACTATTGCGCCTTTACGATAAAACCGACGTCAAGTATGTACTCTTTACAAAACTTTATTTCGTCTATTGATAATCCTTTTTATGGAGGAACCCTTCAGACTTTTGCCCCAGCAGTCTGCGAAGGCTCATTCACAGATTTTGCCCCGAAGTTTGTGAGTCTCGAACAAATTGCTTCGCTTCGGGTAAAGACCAGCAGCTCAAAATTTGTGAAAGAGCCTTCGCAAACCAAGCTCTCCGAGCAAGCCTGTGCTGCAGCAAGTGGGTCAAAGAATCCGGTAGCTTTGCAGCAAAATACTGTATGGGTTGGAATACCTTCCCCTCAAAATAAAAATCTTTTGTCTGCATCACTAAAAGCTAACTCAGAAAGTTTTGGAAGCAAAACAACGTTACCAGCGGTAGCTGGCGGAAAACCGTCCACGAAGAAGCCTCCGCTAATTAGCGTACGAAGTTTAATTAAAAATAATAACAAAATAAGGTTGGAAAATCCACCCATAGCTTATCATAGACCGATTCCAAAAATCGTTAATCTTTTAGAAAGCCGCCTTGACGTAATTCTTTGGAAAAATCAATTTGCGGGCAGTATTAAAAGCGCTAGACAAAACCTCCGGCAAGGGGTATTAGTAAATGGGGGTTTACAAAAAAAAACCAGCTTTCAAGCATTACCGGGGGATGTCTTTACCTTTAATAAGTAGTCTTACAGGTGAAAGCCGCAAGGTAAACTGGTCCCCACCTCAGGATCGGTTTACCCGTAGTTTGGAACGTTGCCACGATAAGGGAGGCGGCCTATTTTACGACTTGAAAACTGTTTACAAATATAAGAGCAAATTACGGATTTTCATTGTGAGCTATTTGTCGCTACGTTTCAAGCTAAAGCACAAGCCCCTCTCTGTAAAGCCATCGAGCAGAATAACCTTTTTTTTACAAACCCTTGCTTTCAATTAGGCTGTATATTAACAAACTGAGGGCTAAGAATCTCTAAAAAGATTTAACTTACACGTTAAACTGAGTGGATTACGCAAACTTGCTCGCTTTTGTATAGACTAGAAGTGTGCGCTAATCAACAGTGTTGCTCCAAACGTCCGTAGAGAGCCCTCATTTTTGGCTGCGTGGTTTGGAATTGGTATATTTATATAGATATTTATATAGATATAGATATAGAAATTTTTACATGCTGCTTTTTAGCATTCGCCTCAAAGAACCCACAGTAGGTTCCTGTTTACAAACAATTCTACGGACCTTTTCAAAAATTTTCTTACTTTTGCCCCCGCAGTCTGCTCATTGCATTCTCAGACTGCGGGGGCAAAATCTGCTCATTGCATTCTCAGACTGCGGCAATTTGTTCGTAAACTCACAAACTTCGTGGGCAGCAAAATTTGCTCATTTCATTCGCAAACTGCGGCGAAAGGCTGCGGCAATTTGTTCGTAGACGGAAAACCAACTTCGTGGGCAGAAAATAGGCTCATTACATTCGCAAACTGCGGCATGGGGGTTGCTACGCTACTACCAAACTTTGTATAAAATGCAAAGCTGCGGGTTGCTCCCCTAAGCAACCCGCAATTGCTTTGCTACAAAGGCAATTGTTTTCTTATCTCAGGAAAGTTGTTTGCCACTTGCTTTTGCCCCCGCAGCATTTCATTCGCAAACTGCGGCGAAATGCTGCGGGGGCAAAAGGAAAAAAGTTTGCTGTCAAAACCGGCTTGCAAACAAATTCTGCGGAAAATAAGTTCTCGCTAGCTTTCGGGAAGAGACTGACAATCTCTATAAAAAACTGCTCGCAGTTCCTCTTTGAGGACAAATGTAAATGAGTAAGCTTTTTGAAGCGCTTTTGCAGATACCTCTTTCGCAAAGAAGCTTAAAACCTAGCCAACAACGTTACTACAGCAGAATAAGGCTTTGAATTATTACATTAATTGTTTACAGAGCGGCTTAGACTTTAAAGCCTGCGTTGTAAAGTGTTTGAGCCAGTATCTTTAAAAACTTGAGCCAGTATCTTTAAAAAACTTTGCGTGAGAGTCAAGCTACGGTGCTGTATATCTAAGGTTTTTTTTAAAAAGCGCTATTAATTTAGTTGGTAGAATTTTGATTTTGTAAATCAATCGGGGGAGTTCGAATCTTCCATAGCGCAGCTTATATTTTTGGGACGTGGCCTAATTGGTAGGGCAATTCGTTTTGGTCGAAAAGATTGTTAGTTCGAGTCTAACCGTCCCAGCACTTAACAAACTACAAAATAACTTGGCGAAGTAGAGCAATGGTTAGTTCATCGGTCTCATGCTCCGAAGGTTGTCGTTCGATTCGGCATTTCGCTCCATTTGCTTTTACGTAAGTAAAAGTAAGAAAAAAATTTGAATTCTAGCCTTACTTGCGAAGCTATCTGTACTATACAAGCTTATTGAACGTAATCTATAATCTATGAAGGCTCCGCAGCTTAAGAATCTAATGAGTGAGTTTTTGGGAAGGAGTTGCGATCTAGCCTCGGTACTTTCAACAGTTCTATCTACAGAAGCTATTAAAAAAGGGCCATAGCTATAAAAACTGCTCTTTGCAGTCTTGGTATATAGTTAGTGCTGCCAATAGAAAGCGTTTTTAAATCTATTTTAAAAGATATTAATCCAACATGAGTTTACAACCTAAAACACGCAAATATCGATTAAGTTTTCGAAACAAAACACGAATTTATAACAACTTACCTTTTGATGTTCGCATTAGAAAATTAAGGAATAATAATTATTTTAATGCCGATCTTAAAATAGAGCGTCCTCATATTTGTTCAGCAGCTTTAAATCAAAAACCATTGGCAAATTTTACGGATAGGGTATCGCAAATATCTATGTTTAAAAAGAATAATGAATACTGCAGTTCCTCTAATCAGCAGCTCAACGCGGAAAGCCAAACCCAAGCCACAACTGAGAGCGGGTCTAATCTTATACGTGAACGAGCCCTCGTAGACTTTGGCTTTTTGCCATTTATCTACAGCTGTAGGTCTTTACCCGAAGTTGTAGCTACGCAACTACGAGAGCGAATAGATTCGTTAACATTCGTAAACGGTTTGCCACCCACCGCTGTAAATAAAGCCAAGGGTTTAAAGTTTAAGTTAAATATAGACTCTAACTTAATTAACCAACAAATGGACTCCTCTGCATTAACCTCACTGCAAAAATCTTTAACTAGAGCACCACATACTTCGTTAGCTATTGATAAAGTTCAGTTCGGTGCGTGCGGCTTTTATTTTTGTAGTTCAGGCACTATTACCGCAAAATTTATTGAGACAATCCGACTAATTGTAGCTAGGAAATTAAAAAAAACGGGCCGGTTTTGGATTCGAGTTTGTCCAGATACACCTGTAACAGCTAGATCCGCGGAAACTCGAATGGGCCGGGGAAAAGGAGCCATAAGTCATTATGAAGCAAAAGTGCGGCCTGGTCAAATGTTTATGGAATTTAGCGGAGTGCCAGAAGAAAGCGTAAGACAAATTTATCAGCAAGTTCTTAAAAAAACAGCTATTCCAATTACGCTACTTTATTAAACCAAAATTGAAACAGGGATGCAGAAATTAGCAACAACCCCCCAGTTGTTCTGCCACCTCATTGCCGGTAGTTTTTAAGCATAAAGCGACGCAAAAGGTGAAGCTAGACCGTTAACTTAAAGGAATTTATTAAACAACTCCTACCCTGTCGCTGAAGAGTTACTTTTGCGTTAATTGAAAACTTTTCAGCAAATAATGACTCTAGTCTGCCCAAAAAAAAGTAAAGGCATTGCTACGCTATTTGTGGATAGCGTAGCAATCAGCTCGCAAGGGTAAAACCGCCTTTTATTAACTTTTCCCACAAAAGGCCGCAGCTTTGCATATAATACAAAGCATATAATACAAAGTTTTAAGCTCTGTTCCTTCTCAACCTTCGGACTAGCGTAGCAACTCGAATGCCTCCAATTTCTCTCAGCCTTCGAAGACAAACTGCGGTCGAAAAAGGGGCTCCCCTCTTGCGGTCGTTTGCGAATTTTGCTCATTTACATTCGCAGACCAAGCTTTTCCAAGCAGGCAAATGCTGCGGGGGCAAAAGTGGCTCATTACATTCGTAAACTGCGGTCCTCAAAAGAGAATTGCCCCGAAGTTTGTGAGTCTACGAACAAATTGCTTCGCCCCGTAGTTTGCGAATGTAATGAGCCACTTTTGCCCCCGCAGCCTGCCAACTTTTACTTACGTAAAATTTGCTCATTTCATCCGCAAACCAAGCTCTTAAGAGCTAGCCTGCTCACTTCGTTGGCAGGCTGTGGCAAATTTGCTCATTTCATTCGCAAACTACGGGCTGCGGCATAGGCAAAGTGAGCAGGCTAGCTCTTAAGAGCTTGGTTCGGGTTGCTCCGCTACTCGCAGCTTGCAAATGTTAATGACTAAGGCAAAAGTAAAAAAGTTAAGGTTTTAGTTCAAAACTTGCTACAAACTGTGGAAAAGTCAACTACGAGTAAAGCGAATTATCAAAGTTTTTTATCAAACTGTTTGAGGCAACTAGAGCCTTTGACTATAAGAAACTAGAAAACTATTATTACGGGTGCTCTTAGCTTAATTGGATAAAGCGCCAAGCTTCGAACTTGGAGATTATTAGTTCGAGTCTAATAGGGCATTTTTTGACTCCGCTGCTGCTTTTTAGCACTTGCCACGCAGTGGTCTTACGCTGGCGTAGCCTGCCTCCTAACAACAAGCCAGCTCATTGCAGGGAAATACAAGTGGTCGGCGGATGTTCCTTTTCAACCTAAAGACCTTCTCAAACTTTACATTTTTTGCAAAACTGCAAGTCTTTACCTGCAGCTAATACTTCGGACTAGCGTAGCAATCCATTTGTAGTTGCTTTGCTGCAACTGCAGGTCTTTACCCGAACTTTTCTTACTTTTGCCCCCGCAGTCTGCGAATGAAATGAGCAGATTTTGCCCGCAGCAAAAGCAAGGGGCAGAGCAAAAGTAATTTGTTCGTAAACTCACAAACTTCGGGGGCAGCAAAATTTGCTCATTTCATTCGCAAACTGCGGCGAAAGGCTGCGGCAATTTGTTTGTAAACTCACAAACTTCGGGGGCAGCGCAAAAGCAAGGTGCAGAAAACCTGCTCACTTTGCCTATGCCTGCTCGTAAGAGCTTGGTTGGCAGGCTGCGGCAAATTTGCTCATTTCATTCGCAAACTACGGGCTGCGGCGAAGGGCTGCGGGGCAAAATTAGCTCATTACGTTTGCTAACTGCGGCCCGAAGGAGCCCGTGACAGGGTTTAGCTCACCGAAGGGTCCCAGCAACATAATTTAATCAAAGCTGTAATACAAAAAGCCGTAGTTTGCAGCTCTAGCATTGCTAGGCTAGCCTGCAAACTTTAAGCTAATCACAGTATAAATTCTGGGTTTTTAGCTTTTGATGTATAAAAAACTAAGGTCTTCTTTCATTTTAATAATTATTTCCACAATGTCAAATAGAACAAAAATAAGCCTTATTAGATCTCGAAACTTCGTAGGTCATTTAAATAAAAATTGGATAGAACGAGATCTACCTCGTTATCAATTAACTTTTGGGGGTTGGCAGACTAATGAAGATAAAAAAAATAACGTTAACCTTCCTGCCTTTGTTTTTCCTGTCGGAAAAGTGAATAAAGATTTGGCGTCGTCGTGGAAAGCCCGAGGCTTTCCCAAAGATGCCCAAAAGAGGTTAAAAGTTTTGAACAGTTATGGCTTAGAAAAGATAATATTGCACTCCAGCAGCGGAAAACTGTTACAAGCACCGAGTAGCAGCACTACAATTGATCTTGCTTTTTCAACGGTTGGTTGCCAAACGCCAACTAAAGTATACTCTCGTAGATCAATTGCCGGATTTAAGCTCTCTAAATCCGCATTGTTGGGAGCTAAAGCCACTTTGCGAAACTTAGCCAAATATGATTTTTTTTATAAATTTTATTTTTTAGGGGCTGGCGAAACAAATGTTACTGCAATGACGAGACAGTCGAGGATTACTTTAGGAGAGCAAAAATTAGCAGCTCCTTACGGACTGCAATCTATACAACAGCAGCCCAATCTATCTACAACATCATTGGCTGTAAAAAATGTCTTTCTCTTCAACGAATTAGATAGTCTTGATTATGATGTCTTTTCCAACATGGCTGGCTTTGAAATAGTTTTTATTAACAGGCGGTCTTAAATTTTCTACAGGTGTTACAGGCATTCTTACGATAACTCAAATTAAAAAAAAATCGATTAAAAACAATAATTAATTGGCATCACTAGCGAAGCAAGATCGCTAATTTTACCTACAAACTGGCTCAGACATGGAAACTAGGTTTTCTTCAAAGGGCCATCTAGCTTAAATTTATTAGCTTCAGAACCTTTCGGAAAACAGCTTTGTATCCCAAGCAAATTCGCTTAAACAATTAACCTCTTTGTTGTCATTTAGCGGAACCCGTAGTTCCTTCGGACAAAGGCTCGTTCACAAGTTTCTGGCTAGAGTAAACAAATCTTGCCTTTAACACAAAATGTTTGTAGCAATAGCAGGCCTGCTTTACGATGTACTTGTCCGAAGTAACTGCGGTAACAAACACAAAGTTTTTAAAACATACATTTAAACCTCGTTAGCGATGTTAATTAATAATTGATAAATTAAACTCAAAGATAACATGAATAAACAAAAATACCCCGATTCATCTACTGTAGCTATACAAAAACGCTTAAGCACAGTCTTTAAAAATTGTCAATTTGTTTTAGTTTGGGCTAATTCTAAACCTATTGATCGCGCATTAATACACCAGCTTGACCAAAAAGTAGCCTCAGCCTTTGGTATGTGCAATATAGACCCATTAGACTTTGCTTTTTACCGGAGGGTAAATGATAAAAAGAATGCTGTTGAAGCGATTAATCTAAAAGTTGCCGATAAAAATTCCATACTGAATCATGTAAAACTATCTAAAATGGCTAATGTAAGTAAGGTGTCGTTTCCTAAAGATGCGCTTAACAACCATTGTCTCAATATTAGTTTACCAATGGTTGGTTGCGGGGTTGATCTTCTAGTACTAAAAAAAAATTTCTTACTTTTGACCGCAGCACAAAAGCAATTTGTTCGGGACTCACAAACTTCGGGGGCAGAAAAGTTGGCAAAAACAAATGCTGTACAAACTCAACTTGGCTTGAAAGACAAAGCTACAACTCACGTAGTTACACAAGAGGCTGTTTTACCGTTAATTTTTGCTCTTACTGAACAAGATCCAGGGAACTCTTTAAATTTAGAGAAGTTGCTAAAAACGCATCAAGTTGCAATTTTCATAAACCATATCTTAGAAACTCGTAATTTTGAAAGCAAGTGGCACTCTAATCAATTGTTAGGGGCTTTTATAAAAAAAGCTAATGATTCTGTTGTTTACGTAAGTAGCGCTGAACTAAAACAAAGTATCCTCTTGCAACAGGCTTCAAAAGGGATCCCGCCGAAACAAATAGCAAAGCAGCCTTTTGTAAAAACGATAACTCAAATAAAAGAAACTTATTCAGGTCAAGCCAAATCAATTAGTAAACTAGTAAAAAACTTGATTTATATAATAAATCGCTCTAAAACAAAACTTGTTTCTAACATCTCTTTTGGTTTATCTCAAAAGAGCTCTTAATAGTTATGACAATAGCTTGTTTTTTCGTGTCGTGTGCTGCCCCCCTCTTTGAGCCTACTTTCCAAAAGCCCGGATTTCAAAGGCTCCTTTTGACTTGCGGAGCTCCGCAAGTCAAAAGGAGCCGACTTATCTACTTATTTAAGAGGAACCTGTTCTTGCTAAGCCTATCAGCAAAGCTGCGGACCTTTGTCTCCTAAAGATTTGCCCCGAAGTTTGTGAGTCTACGAACAAGTTGTCGCAAAATTCGCAAACCAAGCTCTTAAGAGCTAGCCTGCTCACTTTGCCTATGCCTGCTCGTAAGAGCTTGGTTGGCAGGCTGCGGCAAATTTGCTCCTTTCATTCGCAAACTACGGCAAGGGGCAGCGCAAAATTTGCTCATTTCATTCTCAAACTGCGGCAATTTGTTCATAGACTCACAAACTTCGGGGGCAGAAAATTTGCTCATTTCATTCGCAAACTGCGGCATGGGGGCAAAAAGGGTAGCCAGTTTGCGTGTAAAGTTAAAGGGAGCCCATTTTTATTTGCAGCACTAAAGCAGCTTGTGAATCAAGGAGTCCCTTGGTTAAGGCAAAAGCTTACAGCGCTTGCTACAAATCTTGCCGCAGCTAACTTTACGTTAATTTTCTGATCTTTGGCTGCACCACATGACACAGTTTTCTTTGGGGGAATCCATGAGTCTAGTCTGACCGCAGGCTACAGAAAGCCGATCCCCTAGAGATAGGGGAAAAGGTAATAAAAGTCAAAAGTGCTCTTTTTTACTTAAAACCTCTTAACACAGCTCTCTAACACTACCACAAATAATATGCCACAATTAGATACCTTAACCTATTTTACACAATTCGTTTTTCTATTAGTTTCTTTTATCTACATTTACTATTTTGTAATAACGTATATTATACCTAACACTTTAACAGCCCGTAAGCTAAGAGCTAAATTTAACAGCCAACTCGAAAGTTCAAAAGGACTTTTACAAGTCCCTTCCGAGTTAGGGGGTGAAGCCTTTATAGGTGAACTTGCCTTAGAATCTCTAACATCAGAAGCCTTTACACAACTAGCCTGTAAGAGCGCAGCCTCTACGACAGTCGAAGATTTAAATGCCACGAATAAAACAGGTAAGCATAATATTCAATCAGCTTTAATGCTTCATTATACTTACGCATTAGCTAATAAAAAAGGACTGCTCAATTATGAATTAACTGCGGCCTAAAAGTAGCTCATTTCCGGCCCCCACATGCCGGCTCCTCCTAATCTAAAGGGCTAATTTATGGATTCACAAATAGTAAGGTCTGGAAGACTATGCAACTCGCCAATATATGATTTTATTAGGAGTTTCATTACCGGGCCTTTTTTTTGCAGCAAATGCCGTACAAAATTTTATTACCTCGAATTTTGCTCATTGCATTCGCAAACAAGCTCTTACGAGCACTTTTCTTATCAGAAAAGCATAGAGGCAAAGGCTCCGGCAACTTTTGCCCTTGTAGTTGCTTTGCTACAACTGCGGGTCTTTACCCGCAGCGCAAACGACCGCAAGGGGGATTCGAATTTTATTTTAAGTAAATAGTTAAAGCCAAACCTTTTCGCAGGCAAGCTGCCTGCCCTTCGAAAAGGTTGAAAGGGAGCAGAGCTAAAAACTTTGCACTATAGGCAAAGCTGCGGCCCTTTGAGGGAAAAGTAAAAATGTTCGTAAACGAAAAAATCCTTTTTCTTGTCAGAAAATTTGCTCATTTCATTCGCAAACAAGCTCTTACGAGCACTTTTCTTATCAGAAAAGCATAAGGGCAAAGGCTGCGGTCCTTCGACCTGCGGCAAGCCTGTGGCAATGGCTGCAGGCTGTGTCAGGTCCTGTAATAAAGGAGCCGAAGGCTTTCAGAAACCCTTAGCTAGGACATTTGCCAGAGTTTCGCATCTTATGTCAAGTACCTACAGCCTTCCTAAAAAGCCTAATTAAGACAAGCATTATGGTCTTTAAATCTTTTCTTAAAAAAAAGCAGCGAAAGAACAGTCCAAAATACAACCGGGGGTTTTAGTTTAATTGGTAAAACTCTAATTTTGCATATTAGAAAAAGCAGTTCGAATCTGCTAAACTCCATAATTTCAAAAAACACGTAATTTTATAAACTATAAACCGAGTTTGCAACAAATGCTGCAAATTTTTACCTTAATTAATCAACAAATTTAAACTTTGCATGAAATGCAAAGTCCCTTCAGAGGTACTAGCTAATAGTAAAAAGCTCTAAAAGCTCAATTGGTTTCGAGTGTTCGATTGAAAATCGAAAGGTTGCAGGTTCAATCCCCGCTTAGAGCAACACAAGACTTATTTCAGCTTGTATATCCTTACCCGTGACGCAGGCTTTTTTGACCCTGTCTCCGAAAGAGGCCTCAAAGACCGCAATATTTTGACTTCGCTACCCTCAGCGTGTAAATCCATAATTGAATTAGCAAACTACGGCAATTTGTTCGTATACTCACAAACTTTTACTAACGTAAAATTTGCTCATTTCATTCGCAAAATTTGGAAACTCTTCGAAGGCAAGGGTGAGCAAATAAGACATTAAATTAATAACGCACTATAAAGCCAACCTCGTTACTTGTCGCACAGTTTGCAAGTTTTCTGACGCGATATTTTGGATTAGCAGGCCTTTTCCGAGGCATTTCCTGCTCATGCTCATATATTGGCAGACCGACACAGCTCATGCCGAGCAATCCGTGCCACAGTTGTCCCGTTTGAAAAGGGGTAGCGTAGCAAGCAAATGAAAATAAGCCTCTTGTGGAATAGAATTTCATATAGGAGCAAGTTTGGGAGTAATCGGAGGCTTTTGTAATTGGATCATTTCATTTGCAAACCAAGCTCTTAAGAGCTAGCCTGCTCACTTCGCCTATGCCGCAGTTTGCGAATGAAATGAGCCAATTTTACGTAAGTAAAAGTTGGCAGGCTGCGGCAAATTGGCTCATTTCATTCGCAAACTACGGGTTGCTCTGCTAGGGAGAAAGTTTTTATTTGCGAATAAAAGCTTTAGATTTTATAAACATCCTCATAAATTCGCAGCTTTTAGGGCTTTTTCGCAGCTTTGCGTCCGAGAGGTGCGAACTTTAAAGCTACAACACTTAATGCTACTGTTTACTGTAGTCTTTTTTCGAAAAGCTCGATTATTCTAATAAAAAATATGACTGAAATAGATTTTATATTAATTATACCTGAATTATTCCAGTTAATTCTAATAAATATTTTTCTTTTGTATGCCTTATTCTTTTCTGGCTTAGGGCAAAGTAATCAAATAATCTCTGGTAGCTTGAATAGCAAACAGCAAGAAGGTGGCCTTAGCCTTTTACACAACTATACGCAAAATAAGGAAGCCGGTCGACGTCCCCAACAGTTAATTAGAGCAGCTTATTTAGCTACACCTTTGCAAATAGTAGAACCTTTAAGCTGGTTAATTGTTATAAGTCTTATATTCAGTACCGCTTTGTTTCTAAATAGCCCTGTTAGCAGCGCTGTTTTACTAACTAGCAGTTTTATTTGTGATGATTTTGCGACTTTATTTAAAGTAGTCTTGTGTCTATCCTCTGCAGCAGCCATAGCCCTTGCAATACCTGCTTTTAATAGTTCTACAATTGGTGCTAGAATTAATAATTATGAATTTCTCTTAGTAATATACTTGGCTATCTTTGGGATGCTTTGCTTAATAAGCAGTTATAATTTTTTAACCTTCTATCTAAGTATAGAACTTCAAAGTTTGAGTTTTTATTTATTAGCTTGCTCTAAATCACGTTCTGAATTTTCGGCTGAAGCGGGGTTAAAATATTTCATTTTAGGAGCTTTTAGTTCAGCTATTTTGCTATTTGGGATAAGCCTTATATACGGTTCTATAGGCTCGATTTATTTTGACGATGTTGGTGCATTACTTGAATTTAGTAATTATAGTAAAAGCTTGACAAATTTAGAAACAACGACTGCTTTTGAAACAGGCAACCTTTGGCCCCATATAGGATTAGCCGTAGGACTGGCTTGTATCTGTATTAGTTTGCTATTTAAATTAGCAGCAGTTCCTTTTCATATGTGGGCGCCCGATGTATACGAAGGTAGTCCAACGGGTATAACAGCTTTTTTTGCAATTACTGCAAAAATTGCTGCTTTAGCAGTATTAGCACGTTTCGTTATTGCCACTGAGCAATTGCTTATCCCAGCTTTAAGCTTTGTAACAATGGCTTCTTTAGTAGTAGGTACTTTAAGTGCCATGCGACAAGTGAAGATAAAAAGGTTAATCGCTTTTTCAGGGGTTAGTAATGTGGGTTGGTTTCTTATGGGGCTTTGTTCAGGACGTCTTGATGCCGTTTTGTTGCATTTAATAATATATATTACTTTAAGCGTAACTTTATTTAGTATTATCATTCAGCCGATACATCGCTTAGGTGGCTCAGGTTTAGAAAACAGAACTATAAAACATATAACTGATTTAGGTCAAATTTACAAAACAAATACAATGGTTGCTTTGGCTTTAACCTTAACATTATTTAGTCTAGGAGGGATACCACTTTTAGCCGGGTTCTATAGCAAGTATTTAATTATCAACGCGGCCATTCAAGCTGAAGCTTTAGGTCTTTTAACTATAGGCCTTCTCTCTGCTGTTTTTAGTGCATTCTATTATATACGAGTTGTTAAAACTGTATATTTCTCAGAATTAGGTGGTGACTGGTTCAGTTTTGAAGCCCCTAGTACTACTAATGCTTATCTCATAGCAGTTAGCACTTTTTTTACAACTTTGTTTGTAGTTTATCCAGAATCTATAAGCATTTGGTTAATAAACATTAGTTTATAGCTTTGTATTAGCGTAGCTGCTTCTAATAAATGCTAAACCAAACCTTGCTTTAAATGAACAACAAACCCTCTTCTTTGCAGATTCGCCATTTTTTATTACCTCAAAGTCTGATAATCTGCAACAGCCCTTAAGCTTGCGAAAAGATTTTGCTTTAACTGTAAAGTTTGGCCCCTTGTCGCTAAGCTATCTTCGAACAACCCTTCGCCTTCTCAACCTTCGGGTTGCTCCGCTACCCGAAGGTTGAGAAGGCGAAGGGTTGTTATCTGTAGCGAAGCAAACTTGCTTGTTAACCTTTGTCCTCGAAGGGGAACTGCCCCCGAAGTTTGTGAGTCTACGAACAAATTGCGGTCGTTTGCGAATTTATCTTATTTTTGCCCCCGCAGCATTTGCTCATTGCATTCGCAAACTACGGCAAAGGGCAGCAAAAGCAAGGGTCAGAAAATCTGCTATCTTTGTTCGCAGACTCTTCGAAGGCATGTGCTGCGGCAAGGTAAATACCGCAGCACATGCCTGCTTGTAAGAGCTTCGTTTGCTCATTACATTCGCAAACTGCGGCCTTGGGGCAAGGGAGGCCGATTTGCCCCTCGATAAACGTGCTCAAAAGCCGGTAAAAACTAGGCTTGTTCGTAAACGTTAAACTTTTTTAGCTTTGCTTTTATTTTGTTTAACCTGACTAAGGCGCTAAGCAAAAAATTCGACTTTTCTGATCCATTGTGTGTTAAAAGCCTTTTTGTTGCAACGAAAAGCGTTATTTAGGCAGCTTGTTCATCCTTTTTTTTGTAACCAATAGCTAGCGTCAGTAATAGCTAAACAAAGCTAAAGACAAGTTAGGGCTTCCGCTAAGGTGTATCCAAAAAACCTCAGAACAGGGTGCGGATCCAAAAGTGAAAGAAGCAGCCAAAAGTTATGAAAAAGTTGTTGTCGGCTTACTACCCTACTAATCCAGGCTGATATAGCTGCTTAAACCTTAGCTTATTTGTTATCTTTAAAACTTTGCATTTCATGCAAAGCTGCGGGCAAATGCCCTGGCTCTCCTAGATCAGACATCGTCATGAAAAAAAGAACCTTGTTTCAGAAAATATTTAAAAACTAGGAACGCTGTTGAATTCAGTATCTACAATTGTAATGGAAATAACAGATAAAGTTGCAGAAGTTATTTAAAAGGCTGTATAAAAAAGTCACTTCCTAGCTTAGCCTATCAAAAGAGTCTATTGCTGAAGGCTAATCCAGTCTTCCAGCCCCACCCTTAAATGAGGTGCCAATTCAGAACAGTGTAACATTTTTTATTATTTAAAAGGGAGCTTTCTGTAACTACAGTTTAAGACTTAATGTGGCTATTTGTGGATCTTCTAAGGAGAATCCGTGGCGAAATGAGCCTTCAACCCCTATATGCTGCTTATTCGCGAATTGGTATCTTACGGAAGTTTGATAATCAGAAAGCTACGGCGATGTGGCAGCAGCTTTACATCCTAAACTCAAAGTTTGGTGAGACGCTCTCGTAGCTTGCTCATTAACATTCGCAAGTTTTTAAAAACATTCCATATTTCGTTTTGTAGTTTAATATTAAATATTTTTCGGTAAATTACAAAATTTGACAAAACTTGGTAGTCCGTAAAGAACTGCCAAGTTTTGTCAAATAAAAAAGAGGGGGTATAACTTTTCTTACCCGTAGTTTGGTAAGAAAAGTTTGTAGCATTCGCTACAAATTAGGCTGAAATAAACAAGTTACCTAACACAGTGCCTTAAATTAAATGCTAAAAGCTTTGCGTAAGCTTCAAAACTTTTCTTACTTTTGCCCCCGCAGTCTGCGAATGAAATGAGCAGATTTTGCCCCCAGCAAAATTTGCTCATTCCATTCGCAAACTGCGGCGAAAGGCTGCGGCAATTTGTTCGTAGACTTACAAACTTTTACTAACGTAAAATTTGCTCATTTCATTCGCAAACTGCGGCGAAGGGCTGCGGGGGCAGAAAATTTGCGAATGGAACGAGCAAACTGCGGCATGGGCTGCGACCAATTTAGGTGTTGCTTATTTGTGGAAGTTTTTACTGACTGGAGCTTATTTGGTATAGGCAAATCTTCCGCCAACTAAATTAGCTACCCCACCAATAAACAACTATAAATACTATCAGCCACACAACGTCGACAAAATGCCAATAAAGGGCTGCTAATTCAAAACCTAAATGATGGTCTGGCCGTAATTCAGCTTTAGACAATCTATACAAGCAAACAGCTAGAAAAATAGTACCCACTAATACGTGTGTACCGTGTAAACCTGTCAACATATAAAAGGCGGAACCATATACAGAGTCACTTATAGTAAATGAGGCGCTAACATACTCGTAGGCTTGGAAACCTGTGAATATAGCCGCTAGTATAATTGTAATCGCTAAACTTAGGATACCTTGTTTTCTATCACCTAGTAATATGGCATAATGTGCCCATGTAACAGAGGCCCCTGAAGAAAGAAGTATTAAAGTATTTAAAAACGGAATACCAAACGGGTCCAAGGCCTCAATACCGCGTGGAGGCCAAACCCCCGCAAGTTCAATAGTAGGTGCCAGGGAAGAATGACCAAAGGCCCAAAAAAAACCTGCAAAGAGCATAATTTCTGATACAATAAATAATATCATTCCGTAGCGGATTCCTGTTTGTACAGCTCTTGTATGGTGGCCCTGGTAAACAGATTCTCTTAAAATATCTCGCCACCACACGGTTGCGACGTAAATTAAACTTAAAAAGCTTGTGAATGCTAAGTAATCTGCATACAAATAACCATGGAACCAACCTACAAGTCCGGTTGTAAATCCACCTAAAGCAATGGATGCGAATAAAGGCCACGGCGAGGCGTCGACCAAATGGAAAGGGTGTTTTTGCATTTTTAACAAAAATATTTCTACGTTTTATCACTTATAAGCAATAAGGCTTTTTTAGATTATATGCTGTAGCACTTGTGTGAGTTCGCAATAACTTATGACATGAACTTTTAAGCTACGTCATGAATTTATAAGCTTTCTGATAGCGGAGCTTCAGTTACAAATACGTTGTAAGCCCACATTTTCCGAGCAACTTGCGAATTTATGAGCAAGCCTGAATATAAAATAAAAAACAACCTGCCAAAACTATACTTAACTGTGCCGGGTGGCTGCTTAGCCTCAATACTTTGTGTAGCTATACAGCAAAAAATCTAAATAAACTAGCCCAAAGTGGTAAAGCAAATACTGGAACAAGGAGTAACTTAAAAACAAACCTTTTATTACTGGAACAAGGAGTAACTTAAAAACAAACCTTTTATTATATGCCGCATAATTTACAGTAAATCGGAAAACTTTTTCTTTTCCCGCAGGCCACTCGCTGTCGCAGCAGATTTAATAAAATTACCCCCCTGCAGTTGTAGTTGCTTCGCTACAACTGCGGGTTCTTACGGACTTTGACGGCGGAGTTCCTTCAGATCTTTGTCCATTAGCTTCGCGATGGATAAAGATCTGAAGGAACTCCGCCCCGTAGTTTGCGGATGAAATGAGCAAATTTGCCGCAGCCCGTAGTTTGCGAATGAAATGAGCAAATTTGCCGCAGCCTGCCAACTTTTACTTACTTAAAAACATAGGCAAAGTGAGCAGGCTAGCTCTTAAGAGCTTGGTTTGCGGATGAAATTAGCCAATTTTCTGCCAAGAAAAGTTCGGGTTGCTCCTTGCTTCGCTACCCGCAGCTTTGCACTTTATGCAAAGTTTGGTAGCTCCGCCATTTGAAAAAGGGAGCTGCAACGCGCTTCTGCAATTTGTTCGTAAACTCACAAACTTCGGGGCCATAGACGCTAAGTTTTACCTTAACATTTTATGTTCATTTTTGTGTAGACTTTAATGGGTACTATCAAATGATAACAAAGCAACCGTGGACTACCATCGGAGGAGGCGGGATTCGAACTCGCGTGCTATTGAATAGCGGCTCTTTTCAAAAGAGCTCCAATAAACCACTATGGGACTCCTCCTTACTAGAAAAGAGTATAGGCTTGAATTAGATTGCAGAAGCTTTACGCTAATAGTATCAGCGTTTAAAAAAACTGGCCTATTGCTGCAAGCTACAGGCTAAACTTCCTTAATTATAATTATAATTAACGCTTTCGGCCGGAATCGAACCGACTCTCTTTGAGTTAACAGCTCAACGCTCAACCAGAAGAGCTTCGAAAGCTTTGGACTCTTATTTAGCTTAGCTAGCAATCAGCTAAAAAGTATTTTTCCAGGCGAATGCTGAGAGGGTTTTTATGAAGCCCGCAGTTTTTACTTCAAAAGTTGCGGCAAAGGCCTTGCTACACTACTACAATAAAAGTTAGCGGTCTACGTTCGTTAAACCCTAAAGCTATACGTTGTGAACTCCTGGGGGCAGCAAAACTTGCTCACCCTTGCCGTAGTTTGCGAAGGCTCCCTCGCATTTTGCGCTGCCCCCGAAGTTGGTTTTCCGTTTACGAACAAATTGCCGCAGCCTTTCGCCGCAGTTTGCGAATGAAATGAGCAAACTGCGGGGGCAAAATCAGCTCATTTCATTCGCAGACTGCGGGGGATAGCAAACTAAAATACTTTTTATTACCTTTGCCCTTTACCTCAAAGGGCCGCCGCAGCTTTGCATGAAATGCAAAGCTTTGAGTTTGAGCTCGGTATTTGTTGCGGAGAGGGTTTCAAAAAAGTGTAAAAAGCATTGCACGTGGTGCCCTTTTTTTGGCTGCGACAAAAAGGGTTTTGTTGCCTGTTGCAAGAATTGAACTTGCACGCCTATAAAAAGCAAGAACTTTTAAAGCTCTCATGTCTACCGATTCCATCAAACAGGCTAACTTTCTCTAGAGTAACTCTTAATTAGTTGTTCTACTTTCAAAACCCTACTAATTTTATATCGTTTTGTCCGTAACTTAAGGTTTTTTTGTCTCGGTATTTAGCCTACTTTGCCCGTATTAACCTTTTACCGTAGGTTGTTGGTCGCGCACAGCTTTGCTGCAAATTTATCGGCAATTGACTCACCTACACTTTCTGCTCGTATATTAGCAAACAGCGAACGCAACCTGTTAATATACGAGCGGATTCGGTAGCACCACGAAGACCGGTATTGCAAGCAAAGGGGGGTACACAAAAGAAGCTTTGCTATAAGAAAGTTCCAAAGTTATACGAAAAGGCTTTTCTTGAAAGGGAAAGGTTAAGCTACATGGTGAGTTGTTGTAAAAAACGTTGCATGCAATTTTGCTAATATATGAATATGAGTAGGTAGCGTCGCAATCTGATCCCTTATTAGTAGACAGCTCCGCAACCCTAACAGCCTTCGCAGATAGGTTTACAACAGAGAGCAGTTTCTTACGGACTGCAAGCTTTTTTCCAGAATCTGTGAAAATAAAGGAACTGAAAATGCTCCGGATAGCGAAGTAATTGATGTAAAGCAAGTGTAAAAACTTGTAGCTGTTATGGCTTTTTAGGCAAACTACGTCCGAGGTTCGTTTCAAACCGTGGCCTGGGCCATATGCTTCAACCCTCGGACTAGCGCATCAACCTGAAGCCGAAGGCAAGGGGTGCAGTAACTGGATTTTTTTTTAATCTGCCCTTTTCATTTGCCCCCGAAGGAGCGAGCAAATTTGAAGGTAAAGTCCACTCGGTGTTGGAAGGACCGACGGTAACTAACTTTTTCTTCGGGTAAAATGGGATCCCTGGCGGAGCAACCCGCAATCAGCGAACGTATCTGAGCGGGTTTGGTAGCTCCGCAAGGCAAAGGTTCTCAAAGGGAAACTGCAGGCAATTCCCCTTTGAGGACAAATGTTAATGAGCAAGTTTGCTTCGCTGCGGGTAAAGACCCTTGCTTTGCTTCGGGTTGCTTCGCTACCCGCAGCTTTGCATTTTGTGCGCGCAGCTTTGCATATAATGCAAAGTTTGGTAGCTCCCCCCATGCTTTTCTGCTAAAAAAAGTTTTGAGAAGGTCTGAAGGCTTCAACATTCTCAAACGGGGCCAACTCTGGCAAAATTTTGCATTATATGCAAAGCTGCGGGCCTAGCCAGTTTTCTGCCAATAAAATTTTTCATGAGATGCAAAACTGCGGCCCAGGAATTACTTATTAAACAGCTGACAACGTTTTATTTATTTTTAAATCGCAGTCTTTGAATATATTTTCTAATCCCAGTGTAAGCTCATATTTTTTATGGTTAATTAACACTTTTGCATTTACAGCATTTTTTTGACCTTTGATGAGAGAAGTTAGTAATTCTGACCTGATAGCCTCTTTTTGCTCATTTAAGGCTTGACTAACTACGTCAGAGTTTTGAATTATTAAATAAAGAAAAATAAAAAAGCAAATAGCTAGTATAGTTTCCTCGTTTAAAAAAAGGATACCAAACCCACTAAGGGTTATTAGGCCTAGTGATAAATATAGAAGAGTTAGTGGATGTATAATTGATTGCATTGACAATAGTTTTTATTAAAAAAAACGAGCTTAAAGCTATTACAGAGGGTAGTCAAAGAGATGAAGTCAACCAGACCCTTAAAAAACCGCCCCTAAGCAATAAAGCTGGGTTATTATGAGAAAATGATTAACTTAGCTCAATTCACTTGAATGCCTAAGCACCAGAAAAGAAACCGCTTTTCAATAGCTAAAGACTTGCCACAAAAGATTTAAACAGATGGACTAAGCGTTAGGAGCCTTTTAATCTAGGGCTTTTTATTAACCATATACAAATATGTTCGGAGTTTAGCTTTTAAAATTAGTTTTTAAAAAAATTAATTAAAATACTCCACGTGCGGTTTACAGCCTTCTTTTCGTTTTATACGTAGTCAAAAGGATTTGCGGATATAAGGGACCAATTGTGAAAAAGAGTTTATTGCTGCGCATTGCAGTTGACCGTAGCTTACTCATTACACTCTACTTTCCGCAAGGCATTTGACTCAAATGCCCATAAAGGAAGCAAAATTATAACTTTACAGTTAAACAAGAGAGGCTGCGGCAGCACATGCCGCAGTCTGCGAACAAAGAGAGCAGATTTTCTGACCCTTGCTTTTGCCTTGATTTTTCAAATCAAGGCAAAAGCAAGGGTTCGCGAGTAGCTTCGCAAGCAGCTTTCCTCCGAAGGAGGTAGCGTAGCAAGGCTGTCAAGTTAAACCGAGCAAATTACCGAGGCCAAATCCACTCATTACATTGTCATTTGCAGCTTTTGAGGCTTTTCATCCTATTGAGGTAGCTACCGTTGTTTGCTCTAACACCGAGCCCGAGCCTAAAAGTTGCAACCCCTTCTAACCGCGCAGTTTGCCCCCCTCGGACGAGAGTTTGCGAATGTAATGAGCAAAATTCGCAAACTGCGGTCAGAAAATAAGCCTAGTTTGCTTCGAGGCCAACTTCGATGTTAGAAAAGTCAGAAAATCCCGCTCAACCTTCGTAGAGGTGATTCCGTAAAATTAACTGCTGCTTTTACATATTGGCCTTCTGGTTTTTTAATGTAATTCAATGGCGTCTTTCAGGTAAATACACAGAAGAACAGCAAATACATAAGCCTGTAAAAAAGATACTGCCAATTCCAATCCGAAAATGGCTATTATTACCACGGCTGGCAGAGTTGCCAAAGCGGTCATAAAAAAGGTATTCACCCCAAGCATTGTCCATGAAAAACCGGCTATTATGGCTAAAAGACTATGCCCTGCGGTAAGATTCGCGAACAACCGTACTCCTAGACTAATAGGTCTAAAAATGTAACTAATTAATTCAATTACAACTAGTAACGGCGCTAATGCTATAGGAGCTCCGCTTGGTAGGAAAAAGCTTAAAAAATGTAACTTATGCTTTACTACTCCAATAAGAGTTACCCCAATAAACAAAGAGAAGCTGAGGCTAAAAGCTACTACTAATTGAGCCGTGGTTGCAAAACTAAAAGGAATTAGTCCTAGAAGGTTGGCTACTAATACGTACAAAAAGACTGTAAAGACAATGCTAACATATTTAGGTGCGTTTGTTGGACCTAATTGTTCGTGTACAAGGCTGCTTACAAAATCATAAAGCATTTCGGTTGTAACCTGGTATTTACTAGGTACAATTAGCCCTCCGTTTAAAGAAATTATAGACCAAATACCTACAATTAAGCCGATTGTTAATAAACAGTAAATAGCACTGTTTGTAATTGAGAAGTCTAATCCTAAAAAATTAATTGGTATTAAAGTTGTTACGGAAAACTGTTCTAAAGGTGAACTTACTTGAGAGAAGCCCCCAATATTATTTAGATAGACTGGAAAGATTGTATTATTTATCATGATTAAAGCGGATATCTAGAAAGTAATGCTTTTAAAAGTTTACTCGCAGCGTCCTTCGGAGCGGTCGTTTGCAGTAGCGTGGCAACCGCAAATTTACATCAATCAGCAAAAGTACGAAGGAGGGCATTTGCCAAAGCGTAGACCACTGTCGGCTTGCCTCTTGTTGCGAAGCTATCCGAAAGAAGAGCTGCGAAAGGGTTTTGTTTTAACTGTGAAGTTAAAGTGAGAAGATTACGTAGCTATTGGCGAACCTGCTTTTGCCTTGCTTTGAAAAATTTGCTCACCCTTGCCGTAGTTTGCGAATGCAATAAGCAAATCTTGCGCTGCCCCCGCAGCCCTTCGCCGCAGTTTGTGAATGAAATGAGCCAATTTTACGTTAGTAAAAGTTTGTAAGTCTACGAACAAATTGCCACAGCCTTTGCCGCAGCCTGCCAACAAAGTGAGCAGGCTGCGGCAAAGGCTGTGGCAAGGTAAAGACCGCAGTGAGCAAATTTAACTGTAAAATTAAAGTAAGCAGAATTGCATTGGCAGACCATTAAAGGGAAAAAGTTCGCAGTCGCTGCGGTACTGAGAACTGCGGGTAATGGCTTTAATTTACCTACCGTAAAAGTAAAGTTTATCAAGGTAAAAACGCCAATTAGCACAGTCTGATAACGATTCGGGAATGTAATTTGTTCTCGGACTCTGGTTTTGGGTGGTAAAGCAGGCCCACTGTTTACGGGGCAGTAGGCAGTCTAGCGGAGCTAGCGCTGCCAATTTACAAAACTTTAATTTCAAAAGGAAAGGTTTGCCCATAAGCTCTTTGCTTTTTAAAAAAAAAAATCAATGGTTTATAAGTTTGCAGTGAATACTGCTAACTGCGCTCAAGCTTTTCAAACTACTTATTGAACTATTAAGAGCAGGGGATGAAAATAGCTGCAAGTTACTTTTGTTGCTGTGCTATAAATTTATTGTAGACTCCATTTTACAGCATTAGCTTCAGATAAAGAAACTTGCTCTTTTGCCCCGAAGTTTGAGAGTCTACGAACAAATTGTTTCGCTTCGGGTAAAAAGCAGCAGCGCAAAATTAGCTTATTGCATTAGTAAACTGCGGCAAGAGAGGTTGCTACGCTAGTCCGAAGGTTGAGCCTCAACATTCTCTAACAAGGCAAGCCGCTCAAACACTGCAGATGAGCGGGTTTAACATCCGCAAACTTGACCCTCAACTAATTGCCGGAATTATTTGACGTATATAGGCTGTAGTTTTAAAAAATAGTACTAAACAGATCAACCAATAAATAAATAAAACTTTCTAATAACGAAAAATCCTTTAAGCATAAAGCCGCCTACCCTTATACTGCAGCTAGTAGTAGATCTCTACAGGAGGGGGGGCTTGTGTTTTAGCCCGTTTTAAAATTGACAGCCAAAGGTAGTCTTGTGCTACGCTAGAGCTGCAAACAAAGTATTTTTATTTTTCCGCTCGCTCTTTTTCGTAATTAGTAAGTAGATTTACAAATAACGGGAAAGTTTGCTTCAAGGCAACCTTTATCTATCAATACTACCAAAAACGACGTCTAAAGAACCTATTATTGCAACCACGTCAGCTATATAATGGCCTTTACCGAGGATATCTATAGCTTGTAGAGAGGCATAATCTGGTGATTTTATTTTTACTCTGTAAGGCCTGTTGGCACCATTACTTACAAATAAAACACCGAACTCACCCTTAGGCGCTTCGGAACTACAATAGGTTTCGCCTACAGGAACTGCAAAACCGGATGTAGAAGCTTTAAAATGCCTGATTAAGCTTTCCATATCGGATTTAAATTCTGCCCTAGAAGCCACTGGTCCATCTGCAGGTTTTATAGGTCCGGTAGGGACTAAATCAAGTGTTTGTTTAATAATGCTAAGGCTTTCCCGCATTTCTTCAATACGAAGAAGATATCTATCGTAGCAATCAGAGTTGGTGCCCACTGGCACATTAAACTGAACTTGGTCATAAGCATCATAGGATTGGGCTTTTCGTAAGTCATAAGCTATTCCGGAGCCTCGGAGTAAAACCCCACTAACTCCCCAAGCAATCGCGTCTTCCGCTTTTAAAACACCTATATTAACCAGTCTTTGTTTAAAAATACGGTTTCCAGTAAGAAGCTCTTCTATTTCGTCAATTCGCGAAGCAAACTGGTCAGCCCATACATGTATGTCTTGTAATAGGCCTGCAGGTAAATCAGTAGCTACTCCACCAGGCCTAAAATAAGCTGAATGCATTCTAGCTCCACTAACTCGTTCATAAAATTCCATAAGCTTCTCCCGTTCTTCAAAAGCAAATAGAAATGGTGTTAAAGCTCCGGTATCCATTGCAAAACAAGTTACAGCTAGTAAGTGATTTAATACGCGGGTAATTTCAGCAAAGAGCATTCTAATAAATTGAGCTCGGCGAGGCACTTCCATTTCAGTTAATCGCTCTACAGCTAAGCAATAGCTATGTTCCATCGACATAACCGAAACGTAATCTAGTCTATCAAAATAAGGTAATGCCTGTAATACTGTTTTATATTCAATTAATTTTTCAGTTCCACGATGAAGTAAACCGATATGGGTATCAGTTGAAAGTACTTGCTCCCCTCTCATAGAAAGGATTAACCTTAGCACCCCGTGGGCTGCTGGGTGCTGCGGCCCGAAGTTTAACGTGAAAGGTCTTGTTGTAGTTGGTTTTATTGCGTTTTGTATAGCCATGTTGATATGTTATTATGTTTGTTTTAAATATTTGACATTTGACGTAGCTTTTGTAGTAATATCTTATAAGCTAAATCAGCAAATGCTAATTAGTGAGTGGCTCCGGGTAGCAAAGCAAACTGCGGCAATTTGTTCGTAAGCTCACAAACTTCGGGGGCAGCAAAATTTGCTCATTTCCTCAAATGGCACATGCCTGCTCTTCATTCGGCCTTTGGCTTGGCCTTTGGCTTGGCCTTTGGCTTGGCCTTTGGTTTGGCCTTTGCCGCAGCCCCATTTGCCTGCTTTACGAAGGAGAGCTTGGTTTGCGAATATCCTCCGGAGAGCAAAATTCGCAAGCTCTTCGAAAGCATTGGACAAAAAGCTGACAAGCAATTGTTTTGTGGCGGACCGACAAATGGATCGCTTAACAGACTGGCTAAACCTGCTCCCATAGGTTTTCATACCTTGCATAAATGCGAATACCTCAATGTTGTTATAAGGCTTTTTTTGCCTTTTTGTTTTTGGTTGGTTCCTTACAAACAGAGACAAGGGTCTGATAGTTCGCTTATTTGTTTGCGGACTGCTGCGGTAGCTCACTCGTGTATACAAGTTTTGAAAAAAAATTGCGGCAAATACCAAAAAGAGTAAGCTTTTCCTTACGTAAAATTGGCTCATTACCGTAGCCCGTAGCCTTTCGCCGCAGCCTTTCGCCGCAGTTTGCGAATGAAATGAGCAAATTTGCCGCAGCCCATGCCGCAGTTTGCGAATGAAACTTTTGACCGCAGCGCAAAAGCAAGTCCTCCGGAGAGCAAAATTCGCAAACCAAGCTCTCCGAAGGAGAGCAGGCAAATGGGGCTGCGGCATGGGGGGCAGGAAGCCGATATTTGCATATGCGCGGACTAGGGATAGTAGCTTTACGAGTCACAGTTAAATGATCTGCTCGTTACACTTTCAAACCGTGTAGTAAATCAAAAGCTATATTTTTTTAGCTTTTTACTACTTATTGTTTTTGCTTAGACCAAGAAGTTATCCCAATACCATTTTCGCACAAAAGTTTCCCATTCTTTAGCTTTAATTGAATTCTCTTTTGCTAAATGGGCCCTGTTTTCTCTAAGCATAAAAAATTGTTCCATTAGGTCCAATCTTTTATATTTTACTGAAAGGGTCCGGTACAAGTTAATATATTCATAAAATTGAACTATTTCTATTTCTTTTTTTATAAAAAAATAAAAGTGTCCTTTAGGGGCTCTGAGGTCTCCTTTTGAAAAACTTGTAGTTCCCAAACCTAATGCCTTAGAAATGTCACCAACATTATCTAGAAGTTGGTTTGCAATTCGAATTTCTATAAAAGGGGCCACTCCTTTCAAAATACGCTGGATCTTTATTTCTAGAGGGCTCAATTCATCAGAGAGTTGTTTGCAAATAACTGAATTTAAAGACTTTTCTTTTTTAGCAGCTGCAGAAAGACGGCAATTTAAAAAAGCGGTACCATCTGCGGTAAATAAACCTGCAATATAGCCATCTTTACCAGTTAAGGGCTCCGGTTCTATAAAAATTATAGATAGAGCTGTACATATTTTTTTAAATTGTTCTACACGAATGGTGTTTCTTATATGTCCGTTAAGGCCTTTGGTTAATTCGACAAGAGTGTCTTTTCCATTAATGGCGGTTTTTGCATTTAGATGGAATCTCATAGCCTTTTTATTGGCCACTTTTTTAAGATAGCCCCCAAATTGTTGCTGCAATTCATTTAAAAAAAGCTCGTCCTCAATATGCATTGTGATTACGTACTCTCCTGTATTTTTAAATACGACGATGTGACCGTCGCCATCTATTAAGCCAGCTATAAAAGGATAGGACATTTTATTAGATGTACTAGTAGTAATATTTGCAGGTTTATTAGTAATCAGCTTTTTTGTATTTTTTTGTATAGCCATGTTAATCTTAAATGTTGTTTGTTTTTACCGCTGTCTGCAAATCTATCCCAGCAGATTTATTTGCCAGAAAATCTGCTATTCGCACTTTTCTTACCGCAGTCTGCGAATGCAATGAGCAGATTTGGCCCCCGTAGCCTTTCGCCGCAGCCCTCCGAAGGAGCCTTTCGCCGCAGTTTGCGAATGAAATGAGCAAATTTTCTGCCCCCGAAGTTTGTGAGTCTACGAACAAATTGCTTTTGCTTTTGCGCTGCGGGCAAAAGTAAGAAAAGTTTGCAAAGGCTCCTTCGCATTTTACGCAAGTAAAAGTTTGCGAATGCAATGAGCAAAATTCTCGAACTGCGGCAAAGGCTGCGGTAAAAGTTGGGGGGCGATGAAAAAAAGCCTTTGATATAAAATATGTATTCTTATAATCTATAGCATTGGACGAATTTCACAGCTAATTTTTATTATACCTTTCTAGTTAAAAGTAAATACTCTAATCTACCTAATAAAGGAACAAGTATAAAGAAGTATATAAAGAAAAAAGCAGTCGCACATTGACCTATAAAAATATAGGGTTGCTCAACAGGTTTACTTCCTGCCCAACTAAGGATTAAACAACAACTTACAAAAGCATAGAATGCTTTTCTATGAAGTGGTCGAAAACTAGATGAACGGATAGGAGATCCTGCTAGGAAAGGTACTGATAAAAGAGCTACGAAAACGAGAGCGATTGCTAAAACACCTCCCGTTTTGTTAGGTATAGATCTTAGGATACAGTACACTATGAGAAAATCATTCTGGTTGAGTTATTTTACCGCAGCTTTAAAGTATACGTGAAAAACAGAGCGACCCTTGAGAGCCTTTTCCAAAGGATCAAGTTTTTCCTCTTGCTCCATTTGCCCCGAAGCCTATGCTTTTACTTGCGTAAAATTGGCTCATTTCCGTAGCCTTTGCCGCAGCCTGCCAACGAAGTGAGCAGGCTGCGGCAAAGGCTGCGGCGAAAGGCTGCGGCATAGGCTTTGGAACATAGGCAGGTTTTCCGAGGTTTTTGCGGCTTTCCTTCTTCTGCGGGGCAAGGGGCTTTTGAAAAGCTGACTCTTTCTCAAATGGACCTGCCTTGCTTTACGAGGGCTTTACGAGGCAAGACTTTATAGGGGTGTTTGTTGCTAATATTACACACAACAAAGCTGCGGTTCTAGAATAACTACACTTGATTTTACAATCAAGATCGGACTGAATCTTTAACTCTTCAAAATTCTCGGCGAATTCTTAGTTGCTTTTTCGCTACCAAGCTGCGTTCGAAAGCTTTGACAAGTTATTCTGCGTACAGTCTCTGAGGGTCCTTTAAAAACTTTACGTAATGCAAAATTTGTAGCTATTTAAGCTCTTCCGAAGGAGCCATAAGCTACAAATTTTGCATCCATAAATTATTTAAAGTTTCCTGCTGATTGGCCAACACTAAGAACTGTTCCGACCACTTTTAAATGTTTAGCCAAGGTTTCCTTATAACTGCACTTGTTGCTTCAGCTCACAAGCATAGGAGTAAAGAAACCTTTCTACAATTGCTAGCTCTAAAAAGAGGCTCCTTGCAACTTTGTTACAAATTCTTTTAGAACTAAGTGTGCGGGCCTTAGTTTTAACGGCTTTTCCAGCATATAGCAAAATTTATCGGCTTAAGCTTGTGCTTAAGCGTGGCTGGACTCAACCACTCTGGCATAATTGATAAAGGGGTTACTAGACTGTTTGCGGGGATGTAATTATCTGGATGACTTAATAGATTAGGCGCAAAGAATATAAGAACGCTTAAAACAATCATAAAAATAACGAACCCTACAAGATCTTTAGCTACTGAATAGGGATAAAAAGCTATTTTATCTGCAGCTGAGTTAATACCTAATGGATTATTGGAACCTTTGTGGTGTAATGCCGCTATATGAACTATAGAAGCTCCCGCAATTAAAAAAGGTAATAAGTAATGTAAAGAAAAAAAGCGATTTAAAGTGGCATTATTCACGGAAAAGCCACCCCATAACCATTGTACAAGGTCATTTCCAACAAAAGGCACCACGGAAAATAAACTAGTAATTACACTAATACCCCATAAACTTTGTTGTCCAAACGGTAAAGCGTATCCAATAAAAGCTGTGGCAACCATTAAAAATAGAATAAGAACCCCAATTATCCAAACAGCTTCGCGCGGAGCGTAGTAAGAACCGTAGTAAAGGCCCCTTAGAATATGTACCATTACCACCAGGAAAAACAAGCTTGCACCATTTGCATGAGCATATCGTAGAATATAACCGCCGGATACTTCTCGCATAATATGCTCTACAGAGTTAAAAGCAAGATTTACTTCAGGACAATAATGCATAGCTAAGAAAACCCCAGTTGCAATTTGTATAATTAAACAAATACCCGCTAATGAGCCAAACCCCCAAAAATAGTTTAAATTACTTGGTGTTGGGTAAGCTATCAAATGCTCATTAACAACACTTAAAACGGGTTGCTTTAAAAAAGACAAATTTTTAGTTGTCGCCGATCGATCTATGGTAATGGACTTTGATAAATTTATATCTGATGCTTTCATAGCAATAGATGGTCTATAATTTAAATGTTTTGTCATTTAAATTAGTAAAACGCGGTAAATACTTTAAATACTAGACTTAGGCTATAGTTAAATCATCCTCTCTGCTTCAAAGGCTTCGGGGCAGAGAATAGGCTCACTTATTAGGCTTTTTGAAGCAAATTCTGCAAGCGAGGGTTGTAGAACAAGGATGACAGCTGCCATCTAATAATAAAGCAAAGCGAGGGCCGATTTACGCAAAGCGCAACAACTCTTCCGACAAGGATTCGAACCTTGAACCTTCGCTTTAGAAGAGCGCTGCTCTAATCCATTGAGCTACCGGAAGGTATTTGTTTTTTGAAGAGGGTGAGAGATACTTTTTATTATACTATCGCAATTGCTAGGCTAAGCGTAGCGACAAAGTTTTTAAACAAGAAGGTTAAATCCGCTCTCATGCCCCCTTGCTGCAGCCTTTTGCCTTCGAAGAGTCTGCGAACCAAGCTCCAAATGGAGCCAGGCAAATGCGAGGGAGCCTTCGCAAACCAAGCTCTTAAGAGCTAGCCTGCTCACTTTGCCTATGCCGCAGTTTGCGAATTTTGCGAATGTAATGAGCAAAATTCGCAAACTACGGGCTACGGGCAAATGGAGCTGCGGCAAAATTTGAGCAGCCCAGACTGCGGCATATGCTGCGGCATGGGAAGCATGGGCGACAATTAAAGCTAATGAGCTCCTTTACTATAAGGGGCATGGGCTATCCGAAGAGTCCGCCCTTTTTAGTTTTCTTCTTTTTAGAACCTTTGAATTTGGCTTGCGAGAAAATTCAAAGGTTCCGTACTTGCAAAAAGCTTTAAAAGAAACATCTTTGTAACCTAGTAATGGGTATTGCTTAAAATGTGCTATAATTAACGAAATAACCTTAAAACCACCCATTTGTATTACGTAATGAGTGCTCGAATACCTCCGGTTTGTTCGCCTATGAACAGACAGCTTATGGTGGCTATCAAAATAGGTTTTAATCGCGTTTAAAATATACCAGTCTGTGTTTCGTGAAATACTAAAGCCAAAACCCGACTGGCTATGAAAGCAGCCTTCCGCTTCTATAAAGCCGCTTAGCCAAGGACCAAAATAAGGTGGAATAACGAAAGATTTTTTTTCAATTTCAACCATTTCTTCTTGTTTATCATACCTCTGATCTCTGGTTTTTAAATGAAATTCCCACTCGGTATTTAAATCGCAGCGCTGAAGATGTTCTAACTGCAACCTTTTTCGGCTTGTTAGAAGTGGGTATTTTTTAAACATTTTCAAGCAATTTGCTACGTCGGCCTTAGAAACAGCTCGCCATTTAACAAACAACCTATTGCCTTGTCTACCCTTACTAACGTGGCCCCCAATGAAACCCGATATCTGTTTTAGCATGGATATATTTTCAGGCAAATGTTTCAACTCAAGAGTTAAAACTGGACTACTTTTCAAGGTACTTGTTTTTTGGGTCGAAATACAACCATCCCCTTCAAACAAGCCTACAAAAAAGGGTTTTATATATTTAAGTGTAACTTTTTGAGGCTTAGTTAAAACCCTACTTTTAATTTTAATTTTATCAGGCATTTTAATGGTTTTTTAATTTTTATATGTGCTGGGGGAGTGTCCCTTCTTGTTAACGCCGTTAGTTATAGCTTACTAGAATATAGGCTATAGAAACATGGCAGGTGTCCAATACTAAAGCCGGGAAAATACCCAGCAAAAGACTTAACGCCAAAAAGGGGAATAGGCAAAAGAACTCTCTACGGCTGACATCCGAGAATTGCGAAATATAAACTGTTTTCAAATTCCCGAAAAAAACTCGGCTGAATAAAAACAGCGAATAAGCGGCTGTCAAAACCATAGTGCTAATCGCTATGATAGCAACTAGTCGATTTACAAGAAAAACACCTGTAAAAATAAGAAGTTCCGCTCCAAAACTAGGACTTAATATAGGTAAACTAAGATTGCCCATTATTAGGATAAGCATTGAAGTTGCTAAAATAGGCATTGTCATAGCTAATCCACCGTAATATTGAATTACTCGTGTTTTATAGCGATCATATAAAATACCTATGCACAAAAAAAGTCCCGGGGATACAATTCCATGTGCCACCATCATTAAAAGGCTACCTTCAAGCCCTTGAACGTTAAACGCGAACATACCCAGTAAACAAAGGGCCATATGCGAAACTGAACTATAAGCTATAAGCTTTTTGACATCTATTTGTCTTAAAGTAATAAGACTTACATAAACAACCCCCACTAAACAAATAATATAAACAATAGGGGCAAAATAGACTGAAGCTAAAGGAAAAAGAGTTACGGACCAACGTAAAAAACCGTAAGTACCTAATTTAAGCAAGATACCGGCAAGTACAATAGAACCCGCTGTCGGAGCATTCGAATGTGTTTCCGGTAGCCAGCCATGAAAAGGCACTAAGGGCGCCTTAACAGCAAAACTGAAGAAAAACAGGGCCCATAGGATTAGTTGTCTTGTGGGACTAAAGTAAGAAGTGCTTAAAATGGACCAGTCAGTACTACCACATTGAAAATAAATAAGTAAAATTCCGACTAGCATGGGTAAAGACCCTGCCAAAGTATATAAAAACATTTTATAAGCTGCTCGGATATTTCTAGGCTGTGATCCAAATAACCCTATCAGTAAAAACATAGGTATTAAAACAGCTTCGAAAAAAATATAAAAAACTAATAGGTCACGAACACAAAAAACTACTAACAAAAGACTTTCTATAATTAAAAATATTATGCAATATATTTTCAAATAATGAGGCCCTTTTATTTGAAGACTTGCAGGTAAAGCCCAGCCTACTAATATACAAATGGGTGTTAAAAATGTAGTTAATAGTACTAGCCATAAACTAATGCCGTCAATGCCGAAACTGAAGCTAAAGTTAAATAAATTACCTACTGTTTCAAAGATACTTGCATTATTCCAATCCAAAGCTTTGTTGTCCAACAAACCCTGTAAAGAGTGTAAAGTTGTGGCAGTATCTAGTTTTTCTTGCTGGAAATTAATTAAAGAACGAAATTGAAAATCAGCGGTTAAAGGATCGAAAAGGACCCAAAGTGCAAGGCTAAGTAGGAAAGTGATGAGTGAAACATTAAGGGCGATTAAGCGAATAAAGCCTACTTGCCAAGCGGGTACCATAAAAAGTAAGAGAGCCCCGAATAAGGGCAGTAATTGCAAAATTAATAATAAAGAACTTTCCCCATTTGAAAAAACCGGGGCGGCTAAAGGGCCTAAAGTGGAATAATTGAATAAATTCATCGTAAATTAATTGTTTATCTATATTAGCAGCTAAAGGCCGAAAGAGAAGGTACCCAATTCGCAAACTACTCAAACGTTGCGGCCTTTAGCTCATTCCCTGATTGGGGGGTTACCAAAGCAGCTTCAAAGTCGGCCCCCCTTGTAGTTGCTTTGCTACAACTGCTCAAATTTTGCTCATCTCATCCGCAAACTTTTCTTACCGCAGTCTGCGAATGCAATGAGCAGATTTTGCCCCCGCAGCAAAATTTGCTTATTTCATTCGCAAACTGCGGCGAAAGGCTGCGGCAATTTGTTCGTAGACGGAAAACCAACTTCGGGGGCAGCGCAAAATGCGAGGGAGCCTTCGCAAACTGCGGCAAGGGGCAGAAAATTTGCTCATTGCCGTAGTTTGCGAATGAAATGAGCAAAATTCTCAAACTTTTTTTAGCAGAAAAGCATGGGCTGCGGAAAAAGTGAGCAAATTTTGCTGCGGCAATTTGTTCGTAGACGGAAAACCAACTTCGGGGGAGCACATTTACATTACATTTGCAAACCAAGCTCTTACGAGCAGGCATGGGTCCCGCGAAGCAGATTTCCGTATACGAGCAAATGTAAGGGACTGTGATGTAAACAAACGGTTTTCGGACATAACGAAATACTTGTAGGTAATTCAATTAAAGCAAATCCACACCTTTACACCAAGAGATCCCATTTTTGTTTGTACCACTCCTTTTGCAAAATCAACTTTTTCTCTTAAAGTACTTAAAGGTACTCTACCGGTTGTTTTAGTCAAAGTTTTTGCCATACCTTTTTTACCGCCTAGACGCCCTGAAAAAGTAATTCGCAACCCCTTAATTAGATAAGGTATTACAGCAGCCTCTCTGACTAAAGGCCTAGAATCAAGGCCCAAATCAGCTTTCGGTTGTAGAAAGCCGCCGCCTATATTGCCCACAGGCCCGTCGCTGTATGCAGTTCTGAGAGGGGTTTTAAGTTTTTCAGTTTGCTTTTTAGGGAAGTTAAAAAGGGGTTGTTGCGTCAATAAAAAGGTTTGATTAAGAACACGTTTTATATTAGCGTTTCTCGAACTTAATTCAGTTCGAATAGACTCTAGAAGCCAAGATGCGCTATAAAATTGAGTTAAGGCTGGAGAAGCCAATAGAATTTCTTTTTTTGTACTGCCAAAAGAATCTTTGAGATAAGAAACACGTGTTGTCTCGACAGAACCCTTTTTAAAGCTTCCTACCCCAATTTGAGAATAGGCTGGCTTGCTGCCCATTTTTCTATGAAGAAAAGTTTGGTAAGCTTCGCAAGGTAAAGGTAAGAAGAGCTGTCCATACGTTTTCGACTTAGGCAAAAAGCCTAAAGATAGATTTTCTAGAGGTTGTTCCTCTTCGGTAGCTGCCAAACGTGGTATAAACTCACGTAAGTCAATAATTTGTGCCCAAGAAGCCATATTCATTTGGTGGTCTTCTCTACTATACCCTTGTCGCAGTTTAACAACGTTAGAAAGCTGGTTTTTAACTAGATTCGCCTGGCCTCGGTTTACTGTAGCTGCGGCCCTCCGAAGGACCTGCTCTTCTCCGAAGAGCTTGGTTTTTGTCTGCTCATTGACGTAGAAACCCGGCAGCGGTCCGGACACCGGGTTTTCGAAATTCTTCAAATTCTGAATGAAATTATTTTTAAAGCTTTGGCTTAATATTCGCTGGTTAAATAAGTTGAGAAATTTTAGGCTAGATGTTTTAGCAGTTTCCCGAAGCTTTGTCTTATAAGCTAGAGTTTTTTCGCTAATAAAACTCGACTTTTTCTCCTCGTTTTTCTGCAAAGAAAAGTGTGAAGGAGCTAATTCTTTTGTCAAGGTAAAACCGGTATTAAAACTTTGCCTTCCATGCGAAGCTGAGGACAAAGTTAGAGGATTTACCGTTTTTTTAAAACGGGTTAAGGCTTTTAGCTTACAGGTTTTTTGCCCGTAACTATGTTTGTAGTGCAAAAGAAACTCGTTAGTTAAAACTGGAAGGTCGTAAAACTTTGCATGAGAGGCGAAGGCCTCTCTGTAGCCAAAAAGGTTACGCCATTCAGCAACAGCAATTGTTTTACGTAACCCGGCAAAAGCTAGTAAAGTGAAGGTTTCTTTTGCAAAACGACGTTCTACTCGGTTTTGATTTTGTAATTTTGTAACAAGGGTATAATTTTTGATAGCCTTTTGATTAGCTAAATGCAAATATAATAGATAAAAATCTGCGCTGTTCATAATTCTATTTAATATAATAATATATATTGTTGCCTTTGGCGTTGTTTGAAGTCTTGCTACGCTAAACGATACTGCAATTTGAGGACCCTCAAATTGTAAATATAACCCTAAGCGACTTCGCGGTCGGCCGCTTGCTAATTTGAGGCTTCGCAAGCGGTATAGCCTTCGCGGATACCTTGGCTACAGAGAGCAAGCCGCGACCGCATTCTGCTCTTTTATGTGAGCAAAGAGTGCACCGCAGGGGACAAGTTTACGCAAATCGATTAGAGTTCCTGGCTCGCTGCCTTGCTTTTTCAAATTTGCTCACACTTGCCGTAGCCCATGCTTTTCTGCTAAGAAAAGCATGGGCTACGGCAAGTGTGAGCAAATTTTGCGCTGCGGGTAGCGAAGCAACCCGAAGCAAAGCAAGGGTCTTTACCCGAAGCGAAGCAATTTGTTCGTAGACTCACAAACTTCGGGGCAAAGCTCTTTTTTTAGAGGAAAAGATTTGACAGATAGGTAGGCTTGTATAATAATAAAAAAAATTATTTCGCTTTGTTTGTTTCGCTAAAAACTTTGAAGGCGTATGGCTAAGCTTTAATAGGCTGACGAGAAAAACAAATCAGCTGCGGCAAAAGAAGGTTCGCAGTCTTCGGTTAGAAGTCACAGTCTGCAATTGCTTTGTTACCGATAATGCAGCTAATTACAGCTTACGCAAGGACTAAAGTGGCTTGCCTAAGAAACAAGCTCTAGCCTCGAAGTAAGGATATGTACTCTACGCTAATAGTTCTTCTTGCTCTATAGAATATAATAATAAGAGCCAGTCCAATAGCACTTTCTGCGGCAGCAACACATAAAATATACAAAGCCATTAAGACCCCAAGAATATCATCTAAATAAGCTGCAAAAGTAAGAAATACTAAATTTATAGATAGTAATGTCAATTCGACTGCTAATAAAATACTTATAACAAGTCTTCTATTAAAAAAAATTCCAGTCAACCCTATCCAAAATACAAGAAAACTAGTTAAGACTAGTAATGATAAAGGGCCGTATAAATTCATGTTCTTTTTTATAATTTTATAATCTTGCCTGCAATCCGCGCGAATTTTGCGAATGAAATGAGCAAACTGCGGCGAAAGGCTGCAGTAATAAGCAGGTTTGGTAGCTCCGCAAGGCAATCAGCTTACTTTAACTTTGCAGTTAATGCAAAACCTTTTCGCAAGCTTTTTTTTCTGTGGCAATTCCCCTTTGAGGACTAGCGTAGCAACCCATGCCTGCTCGTAAGAGCTTGGTTTGCTAATTTTGCCGCAGCTTTGCATTTTAGGCAAAGTTTCCCCTGGCTATGTCAAAGGGACTTACAAACTTCAAAAGAAGTTATCTGCGGAAAGCTATGTTTAGGTCTACACAAAGGCTTCTATACAAACTTTGCATAATGTACAAAGCTGTGAGCAACAATTAAATTTAAATAACGGCTCTCGCTAAATTAAGAACGGGGTTACATTTTTTTTTTAATTCAAAAGGTACAACTGAGGTTACTCTTTTAAAAAGGGGCAGCTTTCGTTCATTTACAGTAATCCCACAATTTGCATTAAATCTTATAGCGCCGCCATCTAATCGACGTAAAGCGCTTTTAGTTTGAATCACTACTAAATTACGTAAACGTTCTGACCCTGTAAGCTTTTTTAATCTTTGTGTTTGGGATTTAGCACTTCCTTTTTTAACAGTAGCCTTTAAAAAGTCCCCAATTTTACAAGGTTTTTGGCTTTTTTTTGATCTTTGTACCTGAATACATTGGGCAAGAATAATACCACTATTATCCTTAACAATTAATTTACTTCTAGATATTAACATTTTATTATTATTTTAAATTTTTTTTGAGCTTAAAGGCTGCCGGGACCTAAAGAACCTTGTCGTAGTTAAAATAGAGTGACTTTTTTACTAGCATAGCAATCCCTTTGCCCCGAAGTTTGTGAGTCTACGAACAAATTGCTTTGCGGCTTTCCGTAAAAACCCGCCGCCCGTAGTTTGCGAATGAAATGAGCAAATTTGCCGCAGCCTGCCAACTTTTACTTACGTAAAATTTGCTCATTTCATTCGCAAACCAAGCTCTTACGAGCACTTTTCTTACTTTTGCCCCCGCAGTCTGCGAATGCAATGAGCAGATTTTGCCCCCGCAGTCTGCGAATGCAATGAGCAGATTTTGCCCGCAGCAAAAGCAAGGGGCAGCGCAAAATTTGCTCATTGCATTCGCAAACTGCAGCATTGGGGCAAATTTGCTCATTTCATTCGCAAACTACGGGCGGCGGCATGGGTATTGCTACGCTAGTCCTCAAAGCGGCTTTCCGTCCTGTTGCGGTTAAAAAAGCAGTTCTTGCAAAGCTATCAGCAAATCCTGCTGAGAGCCTGATTTCAATCATAGCTCTTGAGGCTGCTTTTAGGCCATAATTTAAAAAAAAAAAACATCAGCACAAAGGCCAAGGTGACTAACAAAAAATAAAAACAGTGAACCCAAGAATTTAACAAATTGAAAGAGACTGAAAAAAAAAGTTCACTGTCAATATTTTCTATTTGAAGTTCTTCGTAAACCGTTACCACGTACGGTAATGCTAAAAAATGCAATAATAGTGTGTTAAATAAAATTTGTAAGCCTCGAAATAGCTTTAACCTCGATTGCTTTAGCGTCGCGGGACCTAAAAAGCAAAAGCAGTGATAGCCTAAAAGAGCAGTTAACTGGTAAAATATGGAGATCATATAAATACTAAATAGAAGCTGTTGTGAATAACCTTGTTTTTCTAACAGTTGAATTTTATTACCTTCCGAAAAGTCTAAAAAAAGCTTCATTTGTCCCGAAAAATAGCTAACTGTTGAAATAAAAAAGTTTTTAAATTCATCTATTTCAATATTGCTAGGCTTGCTGTTATTCCAGGATCCATGCTCAAAGGTCCCGTGGCTAAGTTTGTAGTTCCTTACGGACTGCAAATTAGCGTTAGCAACAGAATTAAGGTATCCTGTCTTAAAATCAAGGAGCTCTTGTTTAGGGTATAAAAGCTGTGCACCAATTACATGCTTGTTCAAAGCTTTTAAGCTTGAGTTAGTACCTCCGAAGGGACTTTGCATTTTATGCAAAGTTTCTGGAAAGCTTGCATCTCGGGACGTTAGGGTAACTACACTTTGATTAAGTTCTTTAACGCTCTCATACCAATTAAAATCAATAGACTGGTAATAATTCAAATAATAAGATCCTTGAAATTCAATATATAAACCTAAATTCAAATAAACGAAACCTAGCAAGGACATAATCGCTAAGCCTATATAAAGAACTCTATACTTCAATTCTCGAATAATGCCATATATTATGGGCGACTCCTTTTGCTTTTCTGTTAAGAAAAGTTGAGTCTCTTTCGCAAAATTAACGCTGTTTTGTCTCAGTTTGGAGTACTTAAACAGCTGCACCTTTTTGCTTTTATCTGGAGTATTTGTTATATGAGCTGACGTGTCTAATTTTGGCAATAATTGCATATGCAGTTTAGTAGAGGTTTTAACTTTAATTTGCTAAATTTATGTAGACTCACGCTGAGGTCGCTTTTTACCCATTAAATTATTGGTTCGTAGACTACGCGCGGTTTGGCAATAAAAAAAAGAGTTGCAACTTAGCGTCTCATACAAAGTTGCAACCCAGGACAAGTATATATAAAGTAGTTAGACGGAGCTAACAAGATTCGAACTTGCAATCTTCCGTTCGACAAACGACTGCCTTAACCGATTAGGCCATAGCTCCAAAATAGACCAGAACTTTAGGGGTTTTTGCTAGAGCTGAAACCTGTTCATTGATTATGTATTTAGAGTTGTTCGTTTCAACAAATTTGAGAAAAAGTTTTTTAACGAATAATTCTAAATGAATAAGGACCCAAAGAGGGGGGCAACTCTTTCATAAAGCTGCGACTTTTTTATACAAGAAATTTATAGAGCGAAAAGAATTAAAAAAACAACCATTAAAGTGAATAATGCAATTGCTTCAGTAAGGGCAAACCCTAAAATTGAGTAAGAGAATAATTGTTTTGTTAAAGATGGATTACGTGCTACGGCAGAGATTAATGATCCGAACACAATACCAATTCCCGTTCCGCACCCTGCAAGGGCTATGGTTGCAGCGCCTGCGCCTATAACTTTTGCTGATTCGTACATGTGAAAATAGAAAATAAGGTTTTACTTGTTTTTAGAACTTATTATACAAGTTACTAGTCTGGAGTTTATACCAAACAAGTTCGTTTTTTAAAAATTAATCGCAAAAAATAAATTTTTGGCAAAACCTCGTCTTTCAAGCTCACCCGGTATAGATCAATGTAATTTATCTACTCAAAGGGAGCTCCAACCCCTGCTTTGTCCTTGCCTTGCCATGTAATTTTGCTCCGCAGTTGCTACCACTTCCCCCAGGGCAACTATTTTAAAGTGCCTACAATTAGTTTTATAGTTACTTTGTTTGGAGTCTATATTAAACAAGTTCGTTTTTTAAAAAAAGCCTAAACAAATAAACTTACGGTGAAGTGTATATATTTGGGCGTAAAATTTGAATTGTAAGCCAGGTTTTTTTTTTAAAAAACGAACACTTCAAAAGCAGGTTTGAAATATTGGGAGGCAGGGCAATTATCGAATATAAAATGTTTGACAATTACAGTATTCGCAAGGTCGTTTCTTCGGACCTTTGAGTAAACTTAATACCACCAAAGAGATAAAGAATTTGCGATCATCGTCCCCGAATTTGCAAAGCACACTAAGTAGTTCACATCTAATAAGGAAAGAACTAAAACCATTACTGAACTTATTGCTATACGAAAAGCAATAGCTTTCATACAAACAAGTAATTAGCCATTTGAATATACTTATGAAATTAACTATTTTTATAAAAAAGGAACCGCAATAACTATTTTTATAAAAAAGGAATCGCAATATATAAATATAAACAATATATAAATATAAACAATATATAAATATAAACAATATATAAATATAAACAATATATAAATATAAACAATATATAAATATAAACAATATATAAATATAAACAATATATAAATATAAACAATATATAAATATAAACAATATATAAATATAAACAATATATAAATACTATAGTCTAATTAAGAGTAGGGCTAAGCATAACTACTTAGTAACTACTTTTTACAATAAGTTTAGGCATAGTAATATACGCAATATATGTATTTGTTATATATGTATTTATTACAATATATATGTATACACATAAAAATATATACGTATTCTAATATATAACATGTTTAATAATATATAGCATGTTTAATAATATATAGCATGTTTAATAATATATAGCATGTTTAATAATATATAGCATGTTTAAACCAATTTGTATATTTAAACGAGGGTGCTAAAAAGAATTACTTAAATTGTATAGTCAGCCCTATTACATGTGCAGTATTTTGCTAACTTATCTGTAGTTAGATATTCCTATTAGATATTGTTCCTATAATAGCTACTATTTTATATACTCTATTATTAAATTCTATTATTATATTTTAGTATATATTATATTAATGTATATATTTTTTAATAATTCCTAAAAACTTTACCTGACTTAAGAAGGACGTAAAGCATCACCGAAGGAAGCTATAAATGTAATGAGCGGATTAGGTAGCTTCACAAAGCAATCTGATCTACAAAGGAGTCGAGTGGACTTTGATGTTAGAAAATATAGGAAACTCACATATTAGTAATAGTAAGCTGCTGCCTGCCAATATATGAGTAGATCAATGGTAAGCAGCTTACTATTTTTATTCCGCAAGGAAAATCAGCTAACTGCAGAATTGGGTCTCAGTCTCATAACCGACTATGGTTTCGAAGTTTTTTCTGTTCATTTTTGTGATCAGACTTCGAAATAAGTTTTTCGGGCACAAAGTGCCCCTTTATAAGCTGCAGAGGATTCGAACCTCTAACCGATCCGTCATGAGCAGACCGCTCTACCAATTGAGCTAGCAGCTTAAATTCTTTAATGCAGCTGGTTGTATGTTTGCTTTTATGGCCTAGCAGTCTGAGGTGCCCTTACAAGTAGCAAATTCAAGTAAAACATTCAACAGGCTAAGCATTTCAGGATGTTTTGTTACAGCTTTTCGCTAATTTTAGCATTGCTTTTTACTATTGCTTTTTTAAAAAAAGAAAGGTAAAAATGAAAACTTATCCTAAGGTTAATTGTTTTAGGCGAACCCTTCTTTCGTAATCTAACTCTTTAAACGTTAGACTTTAATGCAAGTTCTTTATTTAACGACAGCTTTTTCACGTTTGAGGTTTGCTAAATGACTTTTTATACAAATTTGTAGCATTCGTTGCGAACTGCGCCCCTCACGCCGCGCAGTTTGCGAATGAAATGAGCAAATTTGAAAAAGCAAAGCAAGGGGGCCAAGGCGGGCAGATTAAAGCTTACCCAGTAACCCTAAGGCGCTAGGCAAACGAGATAAAAGCTGCTATGAATAATTTGCCAATTACGATAATCGAGTCTTTTAACTTAAATGGCCTGGATCTATATCTATATAACAGCTTGCATCTTCGCAAGTTTTTAGACAGGCTTAAAGAAGCTTGTTTTCACCTAGATTATTTTTTAGGATAAAACAAGGAAGACGACATTTTGATTTTTTTTCGAAAAAATGTCAAAAGCTACAAATGCACAACGTTCTTTAAAGAAACGGCAAAATAATCCCGTTGATTATTTATCTTTAGAGTTAAGCAAATCGGGAACACCAAAATCGGGAACACTGGCAAAACAAAGTCCAGCTACTGTACCTAAAGGATTAAAAAGTTTAGTATTGCGATTCCGTAAAAGAAAATTCGATTATCTACAAGTAGGTCGTATTGACAGTATAGGAGATGGTATTGCTAGAGTTTACGGACTTGATGGAGTTAAAGCTGGGGAATTAATTGAGTTTGTCGGAAAATCTGGAGTGGTGGTTAAAGGAATGGCTTTAAACCTTGAAAAAGATTACGTAGGTTCAGTTTTATTTGGTAGTGATAGTGAACTTGTTGAAGGAGATCTAGCGCGACGAACCAAAAGTATTATTTCAGTACCGGTGGGCCTTTTTTTACGAGGGCGTGTAGTAGACCCTTTAGGTCAACCTTTAGATGATAAAGGCGCTTTAGTTGCAACAAAACCTGAATTAGTTGAAAGAAAAGCTCCAGGTATTAAGTCAAGAGCTAGAATTAACTCGCCTATGGCTACCGGTATTAGAGCTGTAGATAGCTTAGTGCCGATAGGGAATGGTTTTCATGGCCATATTACAGCGTAAGTTGTAATTATATAGCAGGCTATATGCTGGAATGCCAAAATTAAAAGTTGAGTCTACTAAGTTATAAGTCTTATCATTCATTTGGAAGCAAACCATAGTAAAAACGGTTCAATTATTGGAGAATCAGCAGGAAACCAAATATGCTTAAACAGTATAGAGTAGAATCCTCAGAGATCACACGCCTGCTAACCTAAAATAAATAAAAAATGTCAAAAAGTATAAAACAAGATGAAAACAAACCTTCTACCTCTTTACCAAAGGTGAAGACTAGCTTAGCTAGTGAAAAGTTGATTTTTAGCAAAGCTAAAGATTTACAAAAGAACGAAAGTCAAAAATTAATAAGTATTCATGCGCCAAAAGCTAAAAAGCCGCAAACCAAAGAAGAGTTCGGTCAGTTTTTAGCGGGCTTAATCGATAGCGATGGGCACATTACTAAAGATGGCTGCGTAAATATAGCTTTCAACACAAATGATATTAGCGTAGCTTACTATATAAAAAGTGCGATAGGTTACGGAAAAGTAACCCGAGAGAAATATTCTTTTGTAGTACGTTACAGTTGTAGGCCAATACTTGGTTTAGTGAAAATAGCGGATTTAATACGTTTCAAGTTAAAGCATTTGGATAAAATCGCTCAATTTAATTCCCGATTAGTGCCAAAGCTAAATTGTGACCCTACAATATATACCGATAGCGATATTTCTCAAAATCATTGGCTAGCTGGCTTTATTCAAGGAGATGGTTGTTTAAGTCTTATTCAGCAGCTGGATAAAAGACGGCTGATAGGTACTGTCCCAGAGACCAGAATAGTGGTAGCAATTTCGCAAAAGGCCGAAAGGTTACTTACACTAATAAAGGCTCATTTTGGGGGCTGTGTCAGGCACCGAAAGGCTCATGCTACTTACTACTATATTAGCAATAGTTTTACAAACGCAGTTAAGTTCATAAACTACCTTGACAAGTTTCAATTGATGGGGAACAAACTTACTCAATATTGGATTTGGAGAAAGGCTTACCTTATAGTTCAGTCCAAACAGCATTTAACTGAAAAAGGATCTGCTAAAATTGCTCAAAAAAAGGCCAACCTTTCTAAAATGAGAGCCAATGATGTTGAAAATTTAAGTGATGAGGTCAAAGCCTACCGTTTAAACGCTAAACAAAAAAGGGCACCTAAACAAAAAACATCCGCTAATTTGAAATAAGCAAAATACTTATAGCCCCCCTTTTACTTTTAACCGGAATCTAGGATCCTGGTAAGTAAAAGTTAAAATACTACAAAGTAATTTAACACTTTTCCACCATTTTGTTTTAAATAGAATATACATTTTTTAGCATAGGTTAAAGATAGGATCCAAAAGGGTTTAATACGTTTAGTACAATAAATACAAAAACGAACCCTTATGCAACGTGAATTAATCATCGGAGATCGACAGACAGGTAAAACAGCTATCGCAATCGATACTATTTTACACCAAACACGACTACGGCAGTTAGAAGCTAACTATATAAATGACTCAGCTGCTGCGAAATCAAGTATAGGAGCCCAGAAAGAGGGTGCTACTTGTGTTTATGTTGCTATTGGCCAAAAGCGATCAAGCGTGGCGCAATTAGCTAAAAAATTAAATGAGGCGAATGCGATGGCATGGACTACTATTGTTGCAGCAACAGCTTCTGACCCCGCTCCTTTACAATTTTTAGCCCCTTACGCGGCTTGTACTATCGCAGAATATTTCCGTGATTTAGGTGAGCCTACAGTTATTGTTTATGACGATTTAAGTAAACAAGCCGTAGCTTACCGACAAATGTCTCTATTACTTCGAAGACCTCCAGGACGAGAAGCCTTTCCGGGAGATGTTTTCTATTGTCACTCTCGTTTACTAGAACGTTCAGCTAATATGGGTAAAGGTTATTCATTAACTGCTTTACCTATTATAGAAACACTTGCAGGTGATCTTAGTGCTTATATTCCAACAAATGTTATTTCAATAACTGATGGTCAGTGTGCTTTAGAAGCAGAGCTATTTTTCAAAGGGATACGGCCTGCAATTAACGTAGGTCTTTCTGTTTCTCGAGTGGGTTCAGCGGCTCAAATTAAAGCCATGAAAAAAGTGGCTGGTCAACTTAAATTGCTATTAGCTCAATATAGAGAAAATGCAGCTTTTGCTCAATTCGCCTCTGATTTAGATGCTAGTACCAAACAAGTTTTAGAACGAGGAGTTCGGTTAACTCAAATTCTAAAGCAAGACCAATACCGACCGACCCCTACTGCAACACAAGTTGTAATGCTATATGCTGGTTCAAAAGGTCTTTTAGATAAACTAAATATGGCTCAAATTGATAAATTTATAAGTACAGTAGAAGTAGATTTAGTTTCTTACGACTGGGATTTTATAGAACTAATTAACGCTACTCGTGATTTCGATGCAGCAGGAGAAGCTAGTATGAAAGCATACATAGAAGACCAGGTCGAATTTATAAAAAGTATCGTAGCTTAAATTAAAAATTGTTTTGAAGTTTGCTTTCCCATTTGCCGGGAAGCAAAGTCAAGCTCTTACGAGCAGGCTGCGGTAAAAAGCAAAAGCGCTACCCTCCGCATTTTACGCACACCTGTGAGCAAGCAGCGGAAAACCCCCCTAGAGCTGAGAATCCTACAGTGCGGCCTTTGGCTGTAATGAGCCTGCTGGGAGCAGTTTTTGGGACTTTTTAGCAGTGGGCAAACCTGTTCATTAACATTTGCAAACGTAACTTTCACATGGGTTTGTACTACCTTCGTAAAACCGATTTCCCAGCTTTTTCGGATTTACATAGAATAATAAATTTATTGTAGCATTGGCATGGCAAAGCTGCAACCCCCTCCTGGGGGGCGTATAAACAAGCAATACTTTATAACTAAAATATATGACTAAGTTATACCAAATTCTAAAAAGAAGCGTTAATGTGGAACCGCTATTTGTTAATGGTGAGTTTACTTAATCTGATGCAGCTACTATGGTTGCTCATTTTTTTTGATATCCCCCAATAAGAAAGGTTTTTGAAAACCTAGGGGCGTGAGCTTCCCTAGCACGAGATACAAAACTTTTCTCCAAAGGTTTTTAAGAATTAAAAATTGCTTCACTTTAAACGGTAAATTGCAACTTCTCCTCGTATCTAGGAGGCTTATTTATAAATTCGCAAACCAAGCTCTCCGAAAGAGAGCTAGCCTGCTCACTTTGCCTATGCCGCAGCCCGTAGTTTGCGAATGAAATGAGCAAATTTCGCCGCAGTTTGCGAAGGCTCCCTCGCATTTTACGTAAGTAAAAGTTGGCAGGCTGCGGCAAAGGCTGTAACATTTTATTTACTTATATTCGCAAGCGTACTCTGTCTAAGCTTTTCTGGTCTCAATAGGGCAGCCTGCAAATGGACAAAGACGATTACCCTTTGAGAACTAGCGTAGCAGCCTGCAGTTGTAGGAAAGCAACTACATTGGGGTAAATGTCGTCAAACTGACCTACCCCGAGTGAGTCAAAAAAAGCTGTGAAACCTGTGTGAGCAAGCTACAGTTTGGTCTCAGGGTTGTCTAATTAACAACACAAACCTTTTAAAAATGATTATATTAGCAGTAAAAATTGTATCCGTTATGATAGTAGGCTTGTTAGCCACAGCATTTTTAACCTTATCTGAGAGAAAAATTATGGGAGCAAGTCAAAGACGAAAAGGCCCCAATGTTGTAGGCTTTATTGGACTTTTACAACCGATTGCCGATGGGCTTAAATTGATTGTAAAAGAGCCTTTGTTACCCACTAATGCCAATTTATTAATCTTTTTAATAGCGCCCATTATTAGTTTTGTATTCAGTACAATTACTTGGGCAGCCATTCCTTTTGGTGAAGCTATGGCAATTGCCGATTTAAATATCGGTATTTTATATATTTTTGCAGTGAGTTCTCTGGGAGTTTATGGGATAATAATGAGTGGGTGGAGTTCCAACTCGAAATATGCTTTTTTGGGGAGCTTGCGTTCGGCTGCACAAATGATAAGTTATGAAGTTAGTATTGGTTTAATACTTTTAACCGTTATTATAACTGTCGGCTCATTAAATTTAACTGAAATAGTTTTAGCGCAAAAAGAGGTTTGGTTCGCTTTACCACATTGGCCAGCCTTAATTATGTTTTTTATCGCTTGTTTAGCAGAGACAAACCGAGCGCCTTTTGATTTGCCTGAAGCTGAAGCAGAGTTGGTTGCTGGTTACTTTGTTGAGTATAGCTCATCAGGGTTTAGTTTATTCTTTCTCGCTGAGTACGGGGCGATGGTTTTAATGAGCGTGCTTTGTAGCTTGTTCTTTTTAGGTGGGTGGTTACCTCCTTTAGACATTTGGGTCTTTTACCTAATTCCCGGCCCTTTATGGTTGGGGGCGAAAACTTTAATCTTTTTGTTTTTATTCGTATTCGTGCGAGCGTGCCTCCCTCGTTACAGGTATGATCGCTTAATGGCTTTAGGATGGAAAGTTTTACTCCCCTTAAGCTTAGCGTGGTTTTTATTTACAGCAGCTACGCTATATAGCTTTGACTTGTTTTAACTTTGCATAAAGTGCAAAGCAGCTTAGATCTAGCCTTTTTTAAAAACTTTTTTAACTTTTATTAGCAGAAAATGCGAAGGAGCCTTCGCAAACCAAGCTCTTACGAGCACTTTTCTTACTTTTGCCCCCGCAGTCTGCGAATGCAATGAGCAGATTTTGCCCCCGCAGTCTGCGAATGAAATGAGCAGGTTTTGCCCGCAGCAAAAGCAAGGGGCAGCAAAATTTGCTCATTGCATTCGCAGACTGCGGGGGCAAAATCTGCTCATTGCATTCGCAGACTTTTACTTACGTAAAATGCGAGGGAGCCTTCGCAAACTGCGGCGAAATGCTGCGGGGGCAAAAGTAAAAAAAGTTTGCGAATTTTGCTTTGAGGCAAGGGTTCCAGCTGATTTGGTTTCCCTTTCTTGCCTTGCTTTGAACCTTGCTTTGAAAAAGCAACGTAAAGACCGCAGCATACGTCTTTACGTTTTACTGCGAACCAGCTTTTGCTTCAAAAAGCCGCGTACAATACCCAAAATATTACCTTAATTACGACAAGCTTGCTTTTTTAGCCGGCCTAATTGATGTGGGTGGTCACTTCGTTATTTAGAAATACACTTAAAAAACTTTGCATGAAATGCAAAGCTGCGGCACTAGAAATTGCTGAGTCGCTTAGCGACAAGCCTTTTTCGAAGGTTGGGCTGCTTTTAGATAGGTTCGGTGGGTCTATTGGTCAAACTACACGTTTAGGTATTCGGTTTAGGCTAAACTTGCGTAACTCGAAAAAGGGTAGAGATATACTAATTGAATTGGTTGAGGGCCTAAGCGGTTACGGTCGAAATACATTGAGGTTAGCCCATTTTAAAAAACTTTGCAAAGTCTTGAGTATTGTCTATAAACCTTGTCTATAAACCTTCAGTAGCATTAACTATGGAAGGCGGTTGGTTATATAGCTGGTTTTTTGTGCTGCCGGTACTATCACAATGAACGCCATATCCTTTAGGATGAACGCCATATCCTTTAGGGCAAAAAACATTTCCAGCAAAATGGCGAAAAAAGCTTCTGATACTAGGGCTTTAACTAATACAGTTTTTCATGTAAATAAAAAGGTAACCTGGATGCAAGGTTTGCTTTCTGGGGTAGCCCTCAGTATTTCAATAAGTATTAAGAACAAGCATCTAGTGAATATTAACAGGGTTAGTATTGCCTTGCATCTATCGGCAACAAAAAAACTTTGCATTTTATGCAAAGTTTGAGAAGGTCTAAAGGTTTTGCCTCAAAGGGCACATGCCGCAGTCTGCGAACAAAGAAAGCAGATTTTCTGATAATAAAAATTTAACTCTAAAATTAAAGTGAGCAGTTCGAAGGAACATTCGCAGACCCTTTGGAATTGGCATTCAAAGTTAAAGCTGCGCCAGTTTTTTCACAAGCCTTGCAGTATTTTCCGGGAATTCATAAATTAGCGGTTCTTTCAGAGGGCTTCGGAAGACCGCCTAGCTAAGTAGCATAGCTCTTAAGTTGGGGATTACAAGGAGTCCCTTCGATTCAGTGGCGGCGAATGTGCTGCTAATTATTGCAGGTTCCAAAACTACGCTACGGCTTTCGGAGAAAGAATACTTTTTTAAAAAAGGGTTTTATCAGTCTTTGTTTTGCCCTTTGTTGCTAACCTACTCTGTTAATTTAGACCTGCTAGTTAGGACTCAAATGCCCCGCGAGATATTTTTGCAATAAAATCGAGCTTGTTACTTTAAACACAAACCTTTTGATCGTTTACATTTGTATGTGCTTGCTCTGTTATTATGGCTTAAATGCTGGAGCCTTTGAAGCCAAATCAGCCAAACATAGCCCTTCCCCTCAAAGGAAGCGGTCTGCCCCCCTTGCCTTGCTTTTTTTTCAAATTTGCTCACCCTTGCCGTAGTTTGCGAAGGCTCCCTCGCATTTTGCGCTGCCCCCGCAGCCCTTCGCCGCAGCCTTTGCCGCAGCCTGCCAAATTTTACGTTAGTAAAAGTTTGTGAGTCTACGAACAAATTGCCGCAGCCTTTCGCCGCAGTTTGCGAATGAAATGAGCAAATTTTGCTGCCCCCGAAGTTGGTTTTCCGTTTACGAACAAATTGCCGCAGCCCGTAGTTTGCGAATGAAATGAGCAAATTTTGCTGCCCCCGAAGTTGGTTTTCCGTTTACGAACAAATTGCCGCAGCCCGTAGTTTGCGAATGAAATGAGCAAATTTCGCCGCAGTTTGCGAATGAAATGAGCAAATTTTGCTGCCCCTTGCTTTTGCTGCGGGCAAAATCTGCTCATTTCATTCGCAGACTGCGGGGGCAAAAGTTACATTCGCAAACTCCTCAAATTTTGCTCCTTTCATTCGCAAACTGCGGCCGAAGAGGAGCCAAATTCGCAAACTGCGGTCAGAAGTGGTTGCTTCGCTAGCCTTTTATGCAAAGTTTGACAGTAGCGTAGCAACCCCGCAGTCGCTACGCTAACATAAAATGCAGAGTTTGATAAGGTCCAAAGGTTTAGCAGCTTTAGCAACCTCTGAAGGGTTTGCAGCGTTGGAAATCGCGTATTTACCGTACACATTAAGTAACGGTAAAAGTTAAAAAGGTTAACTTTTTTAGCAAAAAATCGGCTCATTTCATTCGCAGACTGCGGGGGCAAAAGTAAGAAAAGTGCTCGTAAGAGCTTGGTTTGCGAATGAAATGAGCAGATTTTGCCCGCAGCGCAAAAGCAATTTGTTCGTAGACTCACAAACTTCGGGGGCAGCGCAAAAGCAAGGGTCAGAAAAGCATAGGGGCAAAGGCAACAAAGCAAGAAATTTGGTTGCAGGAAATAGTGTAGTGGTAACATACCTGTTTTGGGAATAGGTGCCTCTGGTTCAATTCCGGATTTCCTGATTTTGGCTTTTGTGCCGCAAGCTCCTATTGAAAACAAGAGCTTAAATAGAAAATAAAATAATTGAAAATGTCAACAATAGCACAATTACTAAGTGGGGCGAGGAAGCCTAAACGAGTACGTTCTAGAGTGAAAGCCCTTGAACAATGTCCCCAGAAACGTGGAATTTGTTTGAAAGTATATACAACTACACCTAAGAAACCGAACAGTGGTCTTAGAAAAGTAGCCAAAATAAAGCTTTCTAATAGTCGAAAAGTAATCGCCCAAATTCCCGGGATAGGTCACAATTTACATGAACATTCTTCGGTACTAATAAGAGCTGGGCGTGTACGAGATATTCCTGGTGTAAAATACCGTATTCTTCGAGGATTGCTTGATTGTAAACCAGTCACTAGTCGAAAAACTAGTCGCTCTAAGTATGGGGTTAAACAAATTAGTCATTAGAATGATCTCATTTGGCCCGCAGTCTGCGAATGAAATGAGCATATTTATGCTAATCTAGTACGCCCGTACCGCCGTTAGTTTGAAAGTAAAATTTAAAACCTCCGCTGCAGACTTTTCTAGCCTTGTTTTTTCGAAGCAATTTGTTCGTAGACTCACAAACTTCGGGGCAAAATCTGTGAACGAGCCTTCGCAGACTGCGGTAAGAAAGGTTTGCGGGTTGGTTTTCCTTTTCCGTACGAACAACTTCACGTTTCACGCAAAGTTTTTTACCGTAACTTTATAATAAACTATAATTAGCAGTAAACGCTTTGCCAAAGCTCTAGCTTTGGCACGAAAATACAATAAACCAAACTATTTTTATTATGAGATCTCATTCCATTTTTCAAGAACAAAAACTTACAGTTCTTGCACCTTTAACTTTTTCTATCTGTGATGCTAAGTATGAGCAAAGCGTAAAGAAAGTTAAAGCCGCTGGAACTACAATTAATTTAGCAGAACAAGAACCGTTAAATTCTGCAGTCCGTAAGAAACTGCTAATAGCCGAAGGCCCTCATAATAGTGCTAAAGGACTTTTACCAAGCTTCTTTGGCAGTTGTCCACCTGCTAACTCTTTGCAGGCTGCAGTTCCGTCCAACTTTACCTTAGGGGATAAAGGGGTCAAAAAGCAGAAACTTTTTTTAACTCAGGAGTCTAGTACAGTAATTTGGCATTTTATGGAAAGCTCTTCTTCATTTAGTGATACATTTATTTTAAACAAAAAGTTAGTGCATAGAGTAAAGACTTTGCATTCCATGCAAAGTAGCGATAAAAGTAATTTATTTAAGCAGTTTTTTACGGAACTGGTTGAGTTACAAAAACGTGTAATTAGTAAACCTAATGTTCAAGTCATTTTGGCCTTTTCTAGTTTAGAAAAAAAAGACTTGGATTGGGCTTTTCACCTATTTCAAAGTTATTTGACTAACTTAACTGACCGTCTTATTGCATACAATGGTTTTGAAAAGGGCAAAGTTAACAAAAACTTAAATAAAAAACTTTTCCAGACAAAAGTTAATAAGTTTTATTCGCCAAAGAAGTTGAACCAAGCTCTTCCGAGCAGGCCGCGATACAAAGTTAAAACCGAGACAAACTTGCCCTTAGGCAAAGTGCGTCTAGAAACCCAGCTTTTAGCATCTGAAACCTTGCCGGCGACCGAGAGCAAGTTTCGTCAAGAGAAGCTTTTTATAGAACGTGGAACCACAGTAGCCGGTATTGCGAGAGCGGTTCGGTCTTTAAACGAGCCTCTCAAAGTTACCCCTATACCCTTATCAACTCAACTATATACAGTTATACGAAGCCCTCATGTGTTTAAAAAAACCCGTGAGCAATTTGCAACTACGCAGTATAAACGTGTTATTAAGCTCAATTTTAGATCTAATGCCGCTCTTCGCTTATTTGTTGATAGCTTCATTTTATTAAAATTGCCTGTTGAAGTTAAAGTTGTTGTAAGGGATCTTTAAAAAAGTGGCATCTCTAAATAAAATGTATGTAAGCAATTTTCGGAAATTTGCTTCTCGCAACTTTTCTTACTTTTGCCCCCGCAGTCTGCGAATGAAATGAGCAGATTTTGCCCCCGCAGTCTGCGAATGAAATGAGCAGATTTTGCCCGCAGCAAAAGCAAGGGGCAGCGCAAAATTTGCTCATTTCATTCGCAAACTACGGCAAGAGGCAGCGCAAAATTTGCTCATTTCATTCGCAAACTGCGGCAATTTGTTCGTAGACTCACAAACTTCGGGGGCAGAAAATTTGCTCATTTCATTCGCAAACTGCGGCATGGGGGCCTGAAAAGGTTAAGGAGCGTATTGTGAAGCTATCTGTGAATATAAGGAGCAGGCCTGTAGCCTGGAAGCAGACTGCGCTCATATGTTTGCAAACTTTTATTTAGAGAAAATTCGCTGTAAAGCTGCTAACTTTTACGTCTGCGAACCTTCTCAAACTTTGCATAAAAAGCTACTTTCCTTACTTTTGCCCCCGCAGTTTGTGAGTCTACGAACAAATTGCTTTTGCCCCCGCAGCATTTCGCCGCAAGGGTGAGCCAATTTTGCCGTTTGGGAAGGTTGAGAAGTGGCTGTTAAGCAATATTTAATCACAAAAATCTTTAAAAATGTATCTAACACTACTAGCTTTACCATTAAGTTGTTTTATTTGTTTAGCCCTTTTTGGGCGATTACTTGGTACGAGGGGTAGTGCCTTACTGAGCGTCTTTAGTTCAGTCTGTTGTACTGTAATTAGCTGCTTTATTTTTTATGAAGTTGCTTTATGTGCATGTCCCTGCCATATAGTTTTAGCGCCTTTTTTTCATAGCGAACTTTTTGATGCTAATTGGGGTTTTTTATTTGATACCCTGAGTGCAGTTATGTGTGTCGTTGTTACTTTAGTTAGCTGTTTAGTTGTTATATTCTCTTGTTCTTATATGATTGAAGACCCGCACTTTATACGTTTTATAAGTTACTTAAAATTATTTACTGTGGCCATGCTAATCTTAGTTACAGCTGATAATTATATTCAATTATTCGTGGGTTGGGAAATGGTTGGCTTAGCTTCTTTTTTACTAATTAGCTTCTGGTTTACTCGATTGCAGTCAAGTAAGGCAGCTATACAAGCTATGTTATTAAATAGAGTAGGTGATATGGGCCTTGCCTTAGGGGTTATTTGTTTATTTTACATGTTTAAAACAACAAATTACCAGGTTATTTTTGCTTCAGCTATGAACACTTCGGAGTTGTTGGTCTTAGGTCCCTTTACATTTAATCTTTTAGATGTTGCTTGTATTTTGCTCTTTATAGGAGCTATGGGTAAATCAGGCCAATTCGGGCTTCATGTGTGGCTACCGGAAGCTATGGCAGCCCCCACCCCAGTATCAGCCCTACTACACGCGGCTACCATGGTAACAGCGGGCGTTTTTTTATTAGCTCGTAGTTCTCCATTATTTGAGTACACGCCAACAGCAGCGGCTTTTGTTACAATTGTAGGGGCAATAACTTGTATATTTGCAGGTACTATTGGTTTAGTTCAAAATGATTTAAAAAGAATCATAGCCTACTCTACTTGTAGCCAATTAGGTTACATGGTTACTACTTGTGGCGCATCAAATTACGCAGTTGGTATTTTTCATTTGTTTAACCACGCCTTCTTTAAAGCTTTACTATTTTTAAGTGCGGGTGCGATTATTCACGCTTTAGCAAATGAACAAGATATTCGTAAATATGGTGGTTTAGCTCAAGTTTTAGTTTTTAGCTACACTTTAGTTCTTATAGGATCTTTAGCGCTAATAGGTACTCCTTTTTTAACAGGGTTCTATTCGAAAGATGTTATACTTGAATTAGCTTCAGCCCGTTACGCTTTAAGCGTGCATTTTTCCTATTTATTAGCTACATTTAGTGTTTTAACTACAAGTTATTATAGCTTTAGATTAATCTTTTTTTGTTTTAGTTCATGCTTTTCTGACCCAAGGACAACAGGAACTAAATCACACCTAGCTACATTTGAGAAGGATCAAGTCAGCTTAGGTAAATTGCCTAACTTACATCGTCAAAATATTAAAGGCGCTCACGATCCTGATTGGGTTATGAGCTTACCGCTTATTATACTAGCTCTGGGTTCTATCTATGCAGGTTTCCTCTTCAAAGAAATGTTTATTGGGTTAGGTACTGATTTTTGGAATAACGCTATTTTTGTAAATCCGGTAAACGCAAATCTTATAGAAGCAGAATTTTTGCCTCAATCAATTAAATTACTTCCATTATTTCTGACAGTAGCGGGTGCTGTACTAGCCTTTATCTTAAATATGTATTTTGTAAAAAGAAGCTATTTAATGGCAAGCGGTTCACTTAAAACACTTTATACGTTCTTAAACCGACGATGGTTTTACGATAAGTTACTTAACGATTTGATTGCATACCCTACTTATTATGGTGGTTTTAATTTAATTCGTGTTTTTGACAAAGGTTTATTAGAGCTTTTACCTATAGCGCCTTTAGGACTAGGTAATAACCTTAAAAAACTATATATTCAACTAGGTGAAACGCAGTCAGGGCTAATTTTCCACTATGCTGTAATTATGATTCTATCTTCAGTTTGTTTCTTTGCAGTTCTGACATCTCCAGACATTTTTATGGTAACGGATTCCCGAATTATAGCTATAATGTTTGTAGCACTAACGTGTCTTCTTTAGGAAAAAGTAGCACAAACTCTAGTTTGCAGCTCTCCCTTCTCAAACGCTGCAAATACCCCCAATACGGCACTTGTAGCAAAATTTGCTTATTTCATCTGCAAACTGCGGCAACTACGAGGGCAAAAGTTCGAGCAGTCAAAAGGGCCATTTGGGGAAAGGAGTCCTTTTGATTAGCGCATTTGGCTTTTAAGAACTACAATTAAAGCTTTACCACCACGTTTAAGGTTGCGTAATATGTCTAAAAAAAAGTGTACCTTATTATTTTTGTAAAAAAGTGTTTTTAGTATTTATAAAAAGGTCTTTTTTGTGACCTATTTATCGATAAGCAAGGTTAGGAGTCTCAACGAAGTTGGCGAAATTGGCAGACGCAGTGGGTTTAGGTTCCATGCCTTAGGGCACTATCAGTTCGAGTCTGATACTTCGTAGTTCTTCTACCTTTGCCGCGAAGTTTGCGAGTCTACGAACAAATTGCTCCGCCCCGTAGTTTGCGAATGAAATGAGCAAATTTGCCGCAGCCTTTGCCGCAGCCTGCCAACTTTTACTTACGTAAAAGCATAGGCGAAGTGAGCAGGCTAGCTCTTAAGAGCTTGGTTTTCGAATGCAATGAGCAAATTTTCTGCTAAGAAAAGTTCGGGTAAAGGCCCTTGTAGCAAAAGCAACTGCTGGCTGCTCCGCTAGACCAGCAGTTGCTTTTGCTACAAGGGGCAAAATCTAGCGTTTAATGTAGTGCGAAAGGCTTTGCTATATAAGCCTTGCCTTATTTTGGCATTAAACGTAGCCTTTGAGCGACCCCTAGGAGCTAAACAAAGCTCCAACTTTTTCTACGAAAAGTTTGCGGCTTTTTACTGTAAATTAGCCGTAAATTGCGAATAAACCTTCACTAACGATTTTATGCCAGCCGTCCACGCAGTCGGCTTGTAAAATATTACTAACCAATTATTTGAAAGCTATTAGCAGAATAACGCCAAAATAGCGTAACTAGGTAGCGCATAGATTTGCAAAATCTAAGGTAATGGTTCAATTCCATTTTTTGGCTGCAACGCGGCTATAGTTTAATGGTAGAGCGACTGACTTCCAATCAGTAAGCGTCGGTTCGATTCCGACTAGCCGCTACTAGACGTGACTGTTTGTCAGTCTTTATCTAGTTGCAGGGTAATCGGCCCCCTTCAGAAAGCGTAGCTTACTTTTCAAGCAATAGAAATAAATTTTTCCGTATACGAAAAAATTATTAGCCCTCCTTACGGTCGTTTGCGAATTTTGCTGCGGGTAGCGGAGCAACCCGAACTTTTCTTACTTTTGACCCCGCAGTCTGCGAATGCAATGAGCAAATTTTGCCCGCAGCAAAAGCAAGGGGCAGCAAAATTTGCTCATTGCATTCTCAAACTGCGGCAATTTGTTCGTAGACTCACAAACTTCGGGGGCAGAAAATTTGCTCATTTCATTTGCAAACCAAGCTCTTACGAGTACTTTTCTTATCAGAAAAGCATAGGGGCAAAGGCTGCGGCAAATTTGCTCACTTTGTTGGCAAACTACGGGGCGAAGCAGGGGTCTTTACCCGAAGTTGCTCTGCTACAAGGGCCAAACCTGCTCATTTACATTCGCAAACTGCTCTAATGCCGAAGGAATTGTAGTTGCTTTGCTACAACTGCGGGTTGCTAGGCTAGCCCGAAGGAATTAAAAACTACAAAATTAAAAAAAAACTATGTTGCTTCTAGGATCTAACGTATCAGAAAACAAAGCGGCTTTTTTCGCGTTGCAAGCCATTTATGGCGTGGGGCAAAAATCAGCAGCAGCTGTTTGTAATCTCGTGGGTATTAACCCACAAACCCGATTAAGGGAGCTTAATTCGACGCAGCTTGAATTATTAACAAAAAGCTGTCGCCGATTAATAGCAAGTAATAAAAAAAGAGAGAAAGTTGAAGCCATTAAGTCGCTAATTAAAATATCATGTTATCGTGGAACACGGCATATGAATGCTCTTCCATGCCGTGGCCAAAGAACACGAACTAATGCATATACTTCAAAAAACTTATTATCAAAACTAAGAAATCAATTAAAATAGTTGACATTACCTCAAAAGGCCCAATAAAAAGCAGTAGGTAGCATAGCAAGTTGCCGCAGTTCCCCTTTTGACCGCAGTTTGATCACCCTTGCCGCAGCCTTTGCCGCAGCCTGCCAACAAAGTGAGCAGGCTAGCTCTTAAGAGCTTGGTTTGCGAATGTAACTTTTGCCCCCGCAGTCTGCGAATGAGATGAGCAGATTTTGCCCCCGCAGTCTGCGGCAATTTGTTCGTAGACTCACAAACTTCGGGGGCAGCGCAAAATGCGAGGGAGCCTTCGCAAACTACGGCAAGGGTGAGCAAATTTTGCCATTGTAGCAAAGCAACTGCGGGTTCTTACGGAAAGCCGCGGAGTTTCTTTGGACTTGCGGAGCTACCAAACTTTGCATAAAAGGCAAAGTTGCAAGCAAGGGGGGTTGCTCTGCTAAGGCGAAAATCAAAGAGTCTGCGAACCAGTGTGCATCCTTTTTTTATAGAGCTGCCGTGCAAAAAATGATGGCAGAACTGTAAACTTTGCATAAAATGCAAAGCTGCGGCCAGAGAGCCTGTTTGGAAATAGTTCAAAAGTGGAATCAAAAGCTATAATTAAATAAGCCGTCATTGCGCTCTTTTCGTCTAGTGGTTTAGGACGTTGTTCTTTCACGACAAAAACGCGGGTTCAATTCCCGCAAAGAGTAAGCTATTAAAAATAAGGCCTATATACTAATTGACTTACAATGCAACCTACGCTAAAGTACTGCTTCAAATTGCGGCCAACGTACATCAACTAGTGCCTTAAATAAATAGGTATAAAGCCTCAAATTGCAATAAGAGCGTAGCTCAACTGGTTAGAGCGTCGTATTCCAAATACGAAGGTTGTCGAATCATTCTCGGCCGCTCTTGCTTTTCTCTTTTCGACTTCCCAAAAACAATACTTCAAAATGGAATACGAACCTTATATAAGCAGCGGTGAACAGAAAGCATTAAAGCCGCAAACTAAAAAGAATTTCGGTTACTAAGTCTAAATGGGCACATTATAAATATAAAAACTACTTATACTACCTTTATCTATAAAAGTTTTGAGGTTAAAGTTAATAAACCTTTTTACAAAAATACAATAAAAAATAATAATACATGGAACTAAAAAAAAATTTAAACTTTTTTATTCACATAGGTGTAAGCCTATTAATTATTACAAGCAGTAATAACTTACTTTCATTTTGCGATTTTCCTACGAATTGGAGTATTAGCTTTCAGAATCCCGCTACGCCACTAATGGAAGGTATTATAGCTCTCCATAGTGATATTTGGGCGATAATGTTATTCGTAGCTGTGTTTGTTCTATACATACTTTGTAGCACTTTACAAAAATTTGGTAATGCTGATGTCCAAAAATCATACAAAGTACACCATAATAGTATGCTGGAAATTGTTTGGACTACCTTACCAGCCTTGTTATTATGTGTTATTGCTATTCCTTCATTTACTTTATTGTATAGCTTAGATGAAATAGTGGACCCTTCAGTTACTATTAAATGCATTGGTCGGCAGTGGTATTGGTCTTATGAATACAGTGATTATGCAGTTGACGCCGATTCTGGTTTAGGTGGAGGCGGTATTATATTTGACAGCTACTTGTTACAAGATGACCTACTTGAAGAAGGGCAGCTACGTTTATTAGAAGTAGATAATCGGCTAGTACTTCCAGTAAATAGCCACATTAGATTACTAACTAGTTCTGCAGATGTAATTCACTCATTTGCTGTTCCAAGTTTAGGTATTAAGTTAGATGCCATTCCAGGAAGATTAAACCAAACTACATTTCTAATTAAAAGAGAAGGTTGTTTTTATGGACAATGTTCTGAACTTTGCGGTGCTTCACATGCCCTTATGCCAATTTGTGTAGAATCGGTAGGTGCTGAAGATTATATTAATTGGATCAACACTAAACTAGACGAAGCCTAAATTATAGTGCTATATCTAGGTATTACCTGCCTATGTCCTCAACCAGCCGTGGTCATCTACCCTAACAGCCCCGCAGCCTTTTCTGCTCATAAATGGAAATAGGCTCACTCCTTAATTAGCTCACTTTTACTTTCGTAAAATTGGCTCATTTCCGTAGCCTTTGCCGCAGCCTGCCAACTTTTACTTACGTAAAATTTGCTCATTTCATTCGCAAACTGCGGCATAGGCGAAGTGAGCAGGCTAGCTCTTAAGAGCTTGGTTTGCGAATGTAATGAGCAAAATCCGCAAACTGCGGCATAAGGTGCAGGATTCGCAAGTTACGGTGTTTGCCTTAAGTGGTCCAGGCTTTTCTGCCACCCAGCTTACTCGGTATAGGCCAGTTTGAGGTCGTTTGCGAACCTAACTTAGGATAGCCTACTTTTAGTAATCCGCTCATTGTATTCGCAGACCCTTTCGGACTAGCGTAGCAACCCCCTTGCGGTCGTTTGCGAATTTTGCTCACCCTTGCCGCAGCCTTTGCCGCAGCCTGCCAACTTTTACTTACGTAAAATGCGAGGGAGCCTTCGCAAACTGCGGCAATTTGTTCGTAAACTCACAAACTTCGGGGGCAGCAAAATTTGCTCATTTCATTCGCAAACTGCGGCGAAAGGCTGCGGCAATTTGTTCGTAGACGGAAAACCAACTTCGGGGGCAGCGCAAAATGCGAGGGAGCCTTCGCAAACTACGGCCGGCAAGGGTGGGCAAGTTTGCTTCACCGCCGGTAAAGACGCGCAGCTTTGCATTTTATGCAAAGTTTGGTAGCTCTGCAATAAGGTTTGAACCCTATTCGCAGGCTCTTATCGCCTAGAAACAGGTCCCGAATCAAAAGCACGAAAAAGTTTGCGAATGGAATTCGGGGAATCTAATTCTGGAATCTAAAAGACTCATCTATGGAAATCTGAAGGGCCTTCTCAGACTACAACAAAATAAAGGTGCAATTTGCAAATTAGGCTCATTGAAGTCTATTTAAAAATATCGATTAATTTATTAAAAAAAGAAAAGCTTTAGCTGAAGGAACTGCCTAGTAAAATAACAAAACAAAATTATAGGTAATGCGTTAACCTAAATCTTAGCGTTCAATAAGTTTAGCTTTATTCTTTTCTAGAAGTCTACTTGTTTTGCCGCAGTCTGCGAACCTAGTAAGCAGATTTTGTTGCAATCAGCTAATTTGCGGACCACGTAACTTATTAAGCCTGTCTGAGCCTTCGGACCTTCTCAAACCAAGCTGAGCAGGCTGCGGGTCTTTACCAGAAGCAAAGGCAAAAGAGGCAATTCCCCTTTGAAGGCCTTTGCCTTGCGGAGCTACCAAATCCGCTCACACACGTTGTCTGACTGCGGGTTGCTCCGCTAGTGAGAAATTATTGTTGTGCAGATACCGGTAGCAGTTAAGCGCAGTTATAAAAAACAAGAAGCTGGCTAAATATCAGCAACATGCTCAGCTTAGTTTGAAATAAAAAATCTTACCTCAGTTAGCAGGCCAAGCCAAAACATTTACTTTATTGAAAACGACTCTTTAAAAAAGATAAAAGGAAATCGTTTGAAGAGATAAACTTATATATAGGCGCTTAGTTTATGGGTAAAACTTCAATCTTACAAATTGAAAAAGGCAGTTCGATTCTGCCAGTGCCTAAACTTAAAAAAGAAGTTAACATATTTGGAGCTGCTGTAGGTCGTAGACTTTAAATTGGCTTTCCAAAGACTTTTGTAGCAGCGAACCTCGCCGCAGCCTTTGCCGCAGCCTGCCAACTTTTACTTACGTAAAATTTGCTCATTTCATTCGCAAACTGCGGCATAGGCGAAGTGAGCAGGCTAGCTCTTAAGAGCTTGGTTTGCAAATGTAATGAGCAAATTTTTTAAAAAAGTATCTTACCGCAGTTTTGTATTTCATGCAAAGCTTTTTGCAAGTGGTTTCGTAGTTGCTACGCTACCCATGGATAGCCTTTAAGGTCTTCGTAAGTTGTGGGGGATAGTTACCGAAGTTTGTGCCTCTTGTATTTTCTGCTCATAAGATAAAAGCAGTTCCTCCCAAGGCGTTTGCATCAAATGGCCCCGCCGCAGTCCCATTTGCCTGCTCGTAAGAGCTTGGTTTGCTAATGAAATGAACAAATTTTACGCAATCAGCTTTTCAAAGGGCTTTTGATGTAGCGTAACAACCCTTAGCTGCAGTCCGAAAAAATAACCTGCGAAAAAGCTTTGCTTTAACTGTAAAGTTAAAGTGAGCAGATTCCAAAACTATACGCAAAAGCTCAGCGGCTCACTCGGTATAGACGTCATTTATAATTAGACTATGGCCATGAAATTACTACAGCCCTAAAGATTTTTATTGTCGTAGTTTGCAGCATTTGACTGTAAATTTCACAAATGCTTTTTTGTAAGTGTGGTCGACAGGGGTCGAACCTGCAGCCAATCGATTAAAAGTCGATTGCTCTTCCATTTGAGCTACAACCACTTTTCATTGGAACCTCTGTGGATAAAGTTTTTGTGTCGGATTTTCACTAAAGGTTCACCGGGCCCATGCTTTTGCGCCTTTTTGCACCAACGCTTTTTTGCTAAGAAAATTTGCTCATTTCATTCGCAAACTACGGGCTGCGGCATTGGGGCAAAAAGGTTTGCACTTATACAATTACAGCTCTGTTTTTAAAAAGTGTGCAGCTGTTGTAAAAAGGACTGCTTTGTGAAATCAAATTCCGAACGAGGTCGTAGCTTGCTCAAAAGGGCGCAACAACTTCAAAAAAGCAGCGCAGTAGGCTTAATAAGTTGCGGGCCTTTGCTTTTTTCGTTATTTAGTCCTAGATACAAGGGTATCCATTGTGTAGCTTAATAGGCTAAAGCGTAACCCTGATAAGGTTAAAATACCAGTTCGATTCTGGTCGCGATGA